TCCAACCGCAATATAAAAGGAAACGGATACTCAATTGAATGGAAGTGAGTAAGCCTCATTATATAAATGAATTCTCATTTTGTATTTACGTAGTATATAAATAAGGATTCATTATATATAACGAAGTAGAAAGCCGTATTCGGTGAAAATCGTATGTACGGTTCGGAGGGAGATCTTTATTCATGAATTGAAGGATCCACCCTACAATACGGAGTAAAAAAGCCAAAATAAATTATTAATTTTTTTTTTAGCTTTTACAAAAAATTACCAAACCTTTTTTTAAACTCATGTCACGCCGAAATAATATAAAAACTGATCCAATTTATCGTAATAGATTAGTTAACATGTTGGTTAACCGTATTCTTAGACATGGAAAAAAATCATTGGCTTATCGAATTCTTTATAATGCCATGATGGATATTAAACAGAAAACAAAATATAATCCACTATTTATTTTACGTCAAGCAATACGTCAAGTAACTCCTAACGTAGCAATAAAAACTAGACGTGTGGGTGGATCTACCTATCGAGTTCCTACTGAAATGAAATCTACACAAGGAAAAGCACTTGCTATTCGTTGGTTATTAGAGGCATCCCGAAAACGTTCAGGTCGAGATATAGCTTCTAAACCAAGTTCTGAATTAATGGATGCTGCCAAAAATAGTGGTAGTGCTATACGGAAGAGGGAAGAAACTCATAGAATGGCAGAAGCCAATAGAGCTTTTGCGCATCTTCGTTAATCTCAAAATCAATTTAAATTAATTACAACTAATTAATTACAACTAATAAAAAAAAACTATGTAAGCCCACTTTTACAGAGGCTTACATAGTAAATAGACATATTGTTGACTCATTCCACATTAGTATTATAATATTATTTTTTTTGAAATAAAAAAAAATAATATTTAAATATTGAATTTTTTAAATCACTCTATTTTTAACAAAAAAATCTACCCTATTTGGCATATTATATACAAGATCAATAATCTTTGTTTAGAATTACACCTTAAAATTTTTATGAATTTAGAGTTTGATTTGTATCTCCTATATGGAAGTAGTATTTTACCGGAATGTATTCTAATTCTTAGTCTAGTTATTCTTCTAATAATAGATTTGATCTATGAGGAAAAAGATGCGCCCCGGTTATATTTAATTCCTTTTTTAGGTTTAATAACAAGCACAACAATTTTATTCTTTCAATGGAAAGAAGAACCTATTATTAGCTTTTCGGGTAGTTTCCAAACAAACACTTTTAACAAAATATTTCAATTTTTTATTTTATTATGTTCAGTACTATGTATTCCCCTATCCGTGGAGTATATTCAATGTACAAAAATGGCCATTACAGAGTTTTTGTTATTCATATTAACAGCTACTTTGGGGGGGATGTTTCTATGCGGTGCTAATGATTCAGTCACTATATTTGTGTCTTTGGAATGTCTAAGTCTATGTTCTTATCTATTATCGGGATATACCAAAAGAGATATAAGATCTAATGAAGCAACTATGAAATACTTACTTATGGGTGGAACAGGTTCTTCTATCTTGGCTTATGGTTTTTCCTGGCTTTATGGATTATCTGGAGGAGAGATTCAACTTCAAGAAATAGTAAAAGGATTAATGAATACACAAATGTATAACTCTCCAGGAACTTCGATTGCACTTATATGCACAATAGTAGGAATTGGATTTAAGCTCTCTTTAGTTCCTTTTCATCAATGGACTCCCGACGTATATGAAGGAGTGCGATTTGTTCAAAAATTCTTTTTATTAATATGACAAATAAAGACTTTTATTTTTCCATTGAATAAAAAAAAAAAAAGAATCTATAGACATGCGAAATAAAGGAATTTTATCCCCACTCGGATTGACACACAACTTTTACCCAAGGGTTTTTTAATACTTCTGTCTAGGTAACAATTAAGGTAAAGCAAAGTAAAAAGCAATTAAGATATATATCTATTTTTTTTGAATAAAAAAATTTTGCAAGTCAGTTATTACGGGTAGTTTTTACGATAAATCAAACTAATAATGCATAAAATTTTTGATTTTTATTATGCAGATGCTACTAAGTAGGTTTCCATCCTTCGAAGACTACGGGTATATAAGAGGAGCATTCGTCAACCAAAGGATTACCCTAAGATAATAAATTCGTGGCTATTGAAAACAAATAAAATTGGATGGTTTTCTTGTTCAATTTTTTTTGTACCGAACTTAAATAAATTAACAAGTAGGCTTTTTACTATAAGAACCACTAATAAAGGATTCCTCGAAAAGTTGAAATTTTGTAATTATATCTAAATATTCATAAATTACATCTTATGCATACGCGAGGAAGGTAAAAAAAAAATAATATATATATATTATTTTTTTTTTACTTAGGAGCCGTGTGAAATAAAAGTCTCATGCACGGTTTTGAATGAGAGAGAAGAACGAGTAATCTCCTTTTCGACTCTAACTCCCCAACTCCAGTCGTTGCTTTTCTTTCTGTTGTTTCGAAAGTAGCAGCTTTAGCTCTAGCTATTCGAATTTTCAATATTGTTTTTCCCTTTTCATCAAATGAGTGGCATTTTGTTTTGGAAATATTAGCGATTTCAAGTATGATATTAGGTAATTTTATTGCAATTACCCAAACGAGCATGAAACGTATGCTTGCATATTCTTCGATAAGTCAAATTGGATATATTGTGATTGGAATAATTGCTGGAAACTTAAACGGATATGCAAGCGTGGTAACTTACATGTTTTTTTATATTTTTATGAATTTAGGAACCTTTGCTTGCATCATATTATTTGGTTCACGTACGGGAACAGATAACATTCGAGATTATGCAGGATTATATCTAAAAGATCCTTTATTGGCTTTTTGTTTTGCCCCATGTCTATCATCTTTAGGAGGTGTTCCTCCACTGTCAGGTTTTTTTGGAAAACTTTATCTATTTTGGTGCGGATGGCAAGCAGGCTTATATTCATCAGTTTCAATAGGGCTCCTTACAAGTGTTATTTCGATATATTATTATTTAAAAATTATTAAATTGTTAGTGACTAAACGAAACAAAGAAATAACTCCTTATGTAGTGAATTATACAAATTCTTCATCTTTTTCGATATCAAGAAGTCTTATCGAACTTAGTGTTATGATATGCGTAGTAGCATCTACCGTATTGGGAATAATAATAAACCCAATTATTACTATGGCTCAGGATAATATTTTTTCAAGTCATTTTATTTTATAAGCAGCTTATTCAATTTATTTTTACAAAAATCTATTAATTAACTTTAAAGATTATTTTTTGTTTCATCAAAGAAGAATCTAGGAATGAACTCATAATAAGATGAAACAACTTATTATGAGTTCATTTTGAAATAATATCCGAATTATTCCAATTTTAAGTTGTTGCGATTCGTATAAAATAAACCCATCAACTCCATGAACTTATAACCTTAAAGGTTCCATTGATCTCAATAGAATTTAATGAATGAAGGAGTTTTACGACGGATTCACCATTTGGTAAGAAGCATAGGCACCTCATCGAGAGTAGTAATGACAAAGGTGATGGCAAAAGTAACCAAACATAGGAAAACTTAGAAGTGACAAAACCCATTTACAATAAATTAGGAATAAGCGAAGAAGACAAGAAATATCTTAGCATTTATACAAGTCAATTCGTGATTGAGACAATTAATAATTGTGAGAAAATAAACACGTTCAATACTTTCTCGATCGCAAAGGATATATTATGAAAAATTTGTGTATCCTACTTGTGATGAACTCTGGACTAACAGAAGAGTAATTCGAGTTCTAAAACATACGTAATCCGTTTATAGCCTATAATAAATATTAGTCGGGGGATATTTCAACGTGAATAAAACAAGGAAGAATGAAAGCGCTTATATGGGGGGTACAAGTACAGTATAATGTCTCTGATGAGAATGAAATTTATGAAGTTCCATTAATTTAATAAAAAGTTAAAGAGTAGAATCAAATATAGAAAAATAAAGTTTTTTTCTCCCTCTTACCAGAATGAGTAAAATACTCAATATATATATTTTATATATAACTCTATTTAACTTATTCATTTTATACTTCTATTAGACTCAGATTACAAAACACACTTGAAATTTATATGAAATATTACGTACTAAAAAATAACGTAAATAAAGCAATTAATTTAAAATTCACTTATTTTTTTAAATCTTAAAAAAAAATTGAGTAATTTATTGGAAGAATCAGTCCATATATCTGTTATATATACTACAATACAATAGTATTGAAAAGCCTTGATGGTGAAATGGTAGACACGCGAGATTCAAAATCTCGTGCTGCAAAGCATGGAGGTTCGAGTCCTCTTCAGGGCATTGGAACTCCAGAAATAGACCATTAAATAAATAATTAAATTCATAATTAGTGCTTTTTTACCATCAAATCTTCCTCTTATTACAATATAAGGTTTTTACAGATCAAGAACTATTTTGTGTTATACTATTTATTTGATATTGAAGAATTAACTAGATTCAAAACTTGGCAAAACTCGGTTTTCTTATTCAATTGATAAAATTGATTGGATTCTTACCATTCTAAAAAGATTTAATCAATTTCATTCATTATGAATTTCTAGAAAGAATTTGTAATCTTTATTAAATGGATTTACAAATTCTTTTTCTAAACATATAAATATGAAATAATAATAATAATAATAATAATAATAAAATCATGGAAGTCAATATCCTTGCATTCATTGCTACTGCACTGTTCATTCTAATTCCTACTGCTTTTTCACTTATTCTTTATGTACAAACAGCCAGTCAAAGCAATTAATATTAAAAATTCGATTTAGCATTTACTTGTGACGAATAAGATATAAAAAAGAAACGATGAGGAAATAATTTGACCCATTTTATTAAACCAAGATAATAAAAAAATTATATTGGACAAAATGATATTGTATCAACAATATATTTCATTCGATATAGTTTTTTTATAACCATATGCTTTCTCTATTATATGATTTATATGGAATTAGGCCCCAGTACTTCGGTAGGAATAGGACTCATATTGGTAGGTATACTTTTATATGCCCTTGGGGAAAGGGAACCCAATGTATCTAGAGGTGTGATTTCGAATGTACCTAAAATAAATTTCTGTTAAATAAAAGCCTCGACATATTAACTAAAAATAATTAATATGAAACTTGAAAAGGATCAATTTTTTTATTTTCCATAAAAAAGAAATGAATGAATCTATGGCTAACATAGCTTAACTTTTTAAGTTATTCCGAAAACATATTCTCATAAAATAAAATTTTATGAGAATCATTAAATCAATAGAAAGAAAAAACTTCCTTATCTTTTTAATTGACTCTTGGTTTCCTCTCTCTACTCTGGAAGAGGGGGGGGGAACAGTAGAACCAACGGAGTATACCATCAGCCTAATGATGAAGAGCCTAATTATAAATCTTCTATGAAGAAATGTAATAGGTACATATAAGATAAATCCAATCTTTCGAAGAAGATTAAAAAATAGAAAATTTAACTTTATTGAGTGGATTAAAGACAATTCGGGAAGTTATTTTTAAACTCACTCGAATTCGGGGTAAAAAAGAATATATTATTCCATAATCTTTTTTGCTTAAGCCATAAAGAAATAAAAATATCATATATGGTTTTGAGGGGGGGATGTAGCACATAGTAAGATCAACCCATCCCGATATTATGATTTTTTCTTTTCTTCTATTGGATTATTATGTGGAGGAATTCCCATCTTTCAGGGTTGGCGTTTGGATCCCATTCTCCTATTATCTCAAATGCTTTTAAGTGGAACTGCTATTTTTTTCATTGCAGAAAGTCTATATTTACGTACTGTTGAGAATGATATAACCAAATCATCTTTTAGGAAGAAATACAAATTTTCTCATAAGAGAAAAGAATTTTTTAACTTTGGGAATAAATCGATCTATCAAAACTTCGAATTGGGAATGAGAAAAAGAAACTCTTATAAAAAATGGGAAGGAATTTATTATACCACACATATTCCTTATGGAAACAAGAAAAAGCATGAGAAACAAATTGAATTATGAAAATATCTTCCAGAAATCAATTAGTTAAATCATTGAATGATTTAACTAATTGATTTTTAGGAATGAAAATTATAGTCCACTCCTTCCCCAGACTACAAGTGGAGGAGAAAATGTAGAAACTACCATCAAAGCAGCCCAAGCAATATTAACTATATCCATGTAAATTCTCCTTATTATTTATTCTTCGAAAAGGATAAATAAATATATATATATATTTATTTATATTATACATTCTTTAATACGAGAATATGAAAAATACGAGAATATGAAAAAATAAATAAATATATATATTATATTCCGTTAATTATTAATAGTACAAAAAACTTTTGGTATTGCCAAGTATAAAAAGGACTAATTAGAAAATAGTAATTTATAAATTTCAGGAATTGCAATCTAAAAACAATTTATTAGATGTTATCGGTACAATAAACAAATTGAAAAAAATTACTTGCTTTTCTTTTGATTTTGATTTATCCTCAATGTAGGGTTGTCTATCCATGAGAAATGATAAATTCAAATACAGGCAACGTAATAGGCTATAATATAGAGCAGTACATTTTGTATTTGAAACTAACGTGATAGGATAGCCAACCCAAATTATATAAATTATATCTTGGGTTGACATAAAAACCTTTTTTGACTAGGCGGCACCCGGATTCGAACCGGGGATAGAGAATTTGCAGTTCTCTGCCTTACCACTTGGCCATGCCGCCTCCAGGCAATAATTGAATTCTCTCAAATTTCAATCCGAATTTCTGTATTTTTACAATAATACAATAAATAGAATTTATTCTATTATAAAATAAAATAATAGTTTAATCAAGTATTTATATTTTGTTTTTTGGTCTGGGGAGAGAAGAAAAATATGAGATGGCTTTTCTTTCTGTATCGGAAAATAGACATATACAATATAGTAATAAGTTGTATTATATATATTGTTAAATACATAATACAATACTAAGTTGATAAATTTGTCAGTTCTTAAGTGTATTTTTTTCCTTTTTTATAAAAAAAAAAATACAAATGTTTAGTAAAAAATACCATATCTGATATGGAAGAATTAAAATGATCTTAGGAAAAAATAAAAATATGTGTGTACTTCCCAATTTTGGGGAAATACAATTGGAAGCATTTTATCGTTTCATTAATCAGGGATTGATGGAAGAACCAGAGAATTTTCCCAAAATTGAAGATACAGATCAAGAAATTGAATTTCAATTATTAGGTGAAGAATATTACTTATTAGAACCATTAATAAAAGAAAGAGATGCCGTATATGAATCAATTACAAATTCTTGCAAATTATACGTACCGGCTCAATTGACTCAGAGAAAGAAAAGAAGAATAAAAAAACAAACTGTATTTATTGGAAATATTCCTTTAATGAATTCTCAAGGAACTTTTGTAGTAAATGGAATTGCTAGAGTTATAATCAATCAAATGTTACGAAGTCCTGGTATTTATTATAAATCGGAAAAAGATTCAGATTTGGGGGGAATTACTACACATACAGGGACTATAATTTCGAATTGGGGAGAGAGATTACAATTAGAACTTGATGTGAAGAACAGGATATGGTTTCGTATAAACAAAAAACATAAAATATCTATTCTACTTTTATTATTAGCTATGGGCTTGAATAAAGAGAAGATATTAGACACTGTTCGTTATCCCGAAGTCATGAACTATATTTTTCAAGAAACGAATGATAAACAAAATAATATTGAGTTGACAGAAAATGCCATATCAGAACTTTATAAACAAATATTTGGTATAGTTGGAGATGTGGAATCTTTAAATATTTCTGAAGAATTAAAGGAAAAATTTTTTGAACCAAAATTTGAACTAGGAAAAATAGGTAGATTTAATATTAATAAAAAACTTAATCTTAATGTACCTAAAGATGAAATTTTTTCATTACCAAAAGATGTTATAGCTGCTATAGATTATTCAATCGAACTTCGAACTGGAATAGGTACCTCTGATGATATAGATCATCTTAAAAATAAACGTATTCGTTCTGTAGCGGATTTATTACAAAATCGATTTAAATTAGCATTGGAACGTCTGGAAGATTTAGTGCGTAAAAGAATAAACAGGGCAACTCGCCGTAAGCGTGTACCTACTATTAAGAGTTTAGTAACTTCGAGTCCTTTATCAAGAACTTTTAAAGAATTCTTTGGTTCGCATCCCTTGTCGCAATTCTTGGATCAAACTAATCCATTGACACAAATAGTTCATAAACGAAGATTAAGTTCTTTAGGCCCCGGGGGATTAACAAAACGAATTGCTAGTATAAAAGCACGAGATATTCATCCTAGTAATTATGGACGTATTTGTCCCATCGAAACATCCGAAGGCATGAATGCTGGACTTATTTCATCATTGGCTATCTATGCAAGTATTAATAATTGGGGATTCTTGCAGAGTACCTTTCAAAAAGAACATAATCAAGTATCATCTGAAGAACAAAATGAAAATATGGTTGATGTTTCAGCGGAAGAAGATGAATACCTTCGAATAGCTACAGAAGCTTCTTTAGCAGTATCTCCTGAAGAAACTAAAAATAAAGAAATATTTACTTTGGCTCAATTTCGGCAAGACTTTTTGACCACTGCATGGGATCGAATAAAAATACGAAGTATATTACCTTTACAATATTTTTCTGTTGGAGTTTGTCTTATTCCTTTTTTCGAACATAACGATGCAAATCGTGCTTTAATGGGTTCTAATATGCAACGTCAAGCTGTTCCACTTTTTGAACCAGAAAGGTGCATCGTGGGAACAGGATTGGAAGGTCAAGTAGCCTCAGATTCAGGAAGTGTAGCTATAGCCGCACAAAGCGGAAAAATTGATTATATTGATAGTAAAGAAATAACTTCATTGGTGAGTAAAGGAGAGACTATAAGTACCGAATTGATTACGTATCAACGTTCTAATAACAATACTTGTATACATCAAAAACCTCGGGTTAATTTGGGTGAATATCTGAAGAAAGGACAAATTTTAGCGGATGGGGCAGCTACAGAAGGAGGAGAACTGGCTTTAGGAAAAAATGTATTAGTCGCATATATGCCATGGGAAGGATACAATTTTGAAGACGCAGTACTTATAAATGAACGCCTAATATATGAAAATGTTTTTACATCCATTCATATTGATAAATATGAAGTTGAAGCTCGTGTAACACTTCACGGTCCTGAAATACTTACTAACGAAATACCTCATTTAGATGATTATTTTCTTCGTCATTTAGATGAAAATGGCCTCGTATTACCAGGATCTTGGGTAGAAACAGGAGATGTTCTGGTGGGTAAATTAACACCTCGAGATCCAGAAGAATCATTGAAAGCTCCGGAAGGAAATTCACTACAAGCCATTTTTGGTATTGACATAACTGCTACGAGAGAAACCTGTCTAAAAGTACCTCCAGGTGGAAAAGGTCAAGTTATTGATGTCAGATCAATTTATCCTGAAGACGCTCATAAATATAGAAATTTTATTCATGTATATATTTTACAGAAACGCGAAATACAAGTAGGTGATAAAGTTGCTGGAAGACATGGTAATAAAGGTATTATTTCAAGAATTTTACCCAGAGAGGATATGCCTTATTTGCAGGATGGAACACCTATCGATATGATACTAAGTCCTTTAGGGGTGCCTTCACGAATGAATGTAGGACAAATCTTCGAATGTTTGCTTGGTCTAGCAGGAGGCTTTTTGAAAAGACACTACAGAGTAATACCTTTTGATGAAAGATATGAAAGAGAAGCCTCAAGAAAGCTAGTATATTCTGAACTTCATGAAGCTAGTGAACGAACGACTAATCCATGGTTATTTGAAATTGATAATCCTGGAAAAAGCCTATTAATTGATGGAAGAACCGGAGAAATCTTTAAACAACCTATCACAATAGGAAAAGCTTATATGCTAAAATTAATTCATCAAGTTGATGATAAAATTCATGTACGCTCTAGTGGGCCTTATTCACTTGTTACGCAACAGCCCCTTAAAGGAAGATCTAGAATGGGAGGACAGCGAGTAGGAGAGATGGAAGTTTGGGCTTTAGAAGCTTTTGGCGCTTCTTACATTTTACAAGAAATGCTTACTATTAAATCCGATCATATCCAAGCTCGTCGAAAAATAATTAATACCATTGTGGCTGGAGAGTTAATAGATAAACCTGAAACTACTCCAGAATCTTTTCGATTGCTCGCTAGAGAATTACGATGTTTAGCCCTGAATTTAGATCATGTTGTTATGGAAAAAGATTTAATAATAGATTATAAAGAATTGTAATACTTATTAATAGGAACCTCAAAATTATGATTCACAAAAAAAAGCATCAATTTTTTCAAATTGGATTGGCTTCTCCTGAACAGATTCGTGCTTGGGCTGAAAGGATTCTACCTACTGGAGAACTAGTTGGAGAAGTAACTCAACCTAGCACTTTTTCTTATGGCGATAATAGACCAGAAAGAGATGGCATATTTTCCGAAAAGATATTTGGACCCATTCAAACTGGAGTCTGTGCTTGTGGAAAGTACCAAAAGATTGAGAATGAAAAAGAAAAATCGAATTTTTGTAAAGAATGTGGAGTCGAATTCATAGAATCTCGAGTTCGAAGATATCGAATGGGATATATCAAATTAGCATGTGCTGTAACTCATGTATGGTATTTAAAAAACATTCCTAGTTATATTGCAACTATTCTATCCAAACCTCTTCCGGAATTGGAGAGCGTAGCATACTGCGATGTGTGACTCGATTCTAGGTTCTGATTATATGGATCGAAATAATAACTGTCATCCCATCCGACTTTTTATATGGATGCCTCTAGCTCTGACATGTCTCTCATAAGGAGTGGCGTGAAGCTCAAAGTCATAAGCAATCAAAAGAAATACTAAGAGGATTATCTAGGGTTTTTATAACACGTGTATACTTAATTATACTATGTTATTAGTTAATTAGACTTCGTAAAAAAATATTCTAAAAAAAAAAATATTCTTTTTTTTTTTCAAAAGAAATTTGAGGAAAAAAAAAGAATATTTTTAATAAATAGAACATATGGCAGTAAAAGTATATTCATCGCATATATACTTCAAATAAATAGCATTGTAACCATCGGAGTAGAGCAAAAACCTAAAGGATCGAGTAAGAGGAATCAGAATACGAACGAGAAAAACCCTTATGAGTTCCAATTTAATCGGAAGGTATTTTTGTAAAGAGATATATCATTCAAAGGGAATAAGACTACTCAGTAATATTAAATCAAATTTTATGTAATAGAAAAACAGAGATTAGTTTTAATTAGGTATAACTTGAGTAATGAGTGGTTATTTTCTTTCTGCTAAAAAGATATACCATGTAAAATAAAATAATAGATTTTCATGGCCTTAGTAATAGCTACTTGAGCCGGATGAAAAAAAACTTTCATGTCCGATTCTGGGGGGGGGAATTTGAGATAATAACCTATCCCAATCATTTTTTTGCTGGGACCGTAACTAACAAACCCACTTCATTTGGATTAAAACTCAATTCATTTAAATATGAGGATGAAGATGAATTTTGGAACGAAATCATTCCTTGTTTTTTTTATTCCCCAGATTTTAATGAATTCATAGATAGAGAAATAGCTCTTGGGGGAGATGCTATCCAGAAACTATTAGCTAATCTAAAGCTGAAAGATATTATGAATTGTATACAGAAAGAATTCCATTTTTTTACAAAGAAAAACCCTACTGGAGATATTTGGGAAGATCTTTTAATTAAAAGAAGAAAAGATTTTTTGGTTAGACGTCTTAAATTGATTAAATTCTTTATTCAAACGGAAACGAATCCGGAGTGGATGGTTCTATCAATATTACCGGTTCTTCCTCCTGATTTGAGACCTATGATTCGATTAAACGATGGTGAAATAATTAGTTCGGATATAAATGAACTTTATCGGAGAATAATTTTTCGAAATAACTGTCTTATTGATTTCTTAGAAAAAAGAACATTTACACCAGAAGGGGTAATAGTTTGTCAAAAGAAATTAGTTCAAGAAGCTGTAGATGCACTTTTTGATAATGGCATGGGTAAAGAACCCATGACAGATGTTAATGGAAGACCTTTCAAATCCTTTTCAGATATAATTCAAGGCAAAGAAGGAAGATTTCGTGAAAATTTACTTGGAAAACGAGTCGATTATTCAGCTCGTTCTGTTATTGTGGTAGGTCCTTCCCTTTCATTACATCGATGCGGATTACCTCGAGAGATAGCCATGGAACTTTTTCAACCTTTTATGATTCGCAATTTGATGGAACGAAACCTTGCTCCTAGCATGAGAGCTGCTAAATTGCTAATTCAAAATAAATTGCCTTTTCTATGGAAAATACTTCAAGAGGTTATGCAAGGACATCCCATATCATTGAATCGAGCACCTACATTGCATAGGTTAGGTATACAAGCATTTGAACCTATTTTAGCAGATGGGCGCGCTATTCGTTTACATCCACTGGTTTGTGCAGGGTTTAATGCAGACTTTGATGGAGATCAAATGGCTGTACATCTACCTTTATCTCTGGAAGCTCAAGCAGAAGCTAGTTTACTTATGCTTTCTCAAACAAATCTCTTATCTCCGGCTACGGGAGATCCTATTTGTGTACCGAGTCAGGATATGCTTCTTGGACTTTATATACTAACAATTGATATTACTAGAGGTATTTATGGAAATAGATATAATACATCTTTTTTTTATAAAATACCTTATTTTTATAGTTATGACGATGTACTTAGGGCAAAATCACAGAAACTAATTAACTTACACAGTTTTTTATGGCTTCGATGGCCAGTAAGTGATAATCTACGTATATTAAATTCCAAAGATCAGGAAGAACCTATTGAGGTTCAGTACGATCCTTTAGGTAATTCTCATCGAATATATGAACATTTCCAAATCAGAAAAGATAGGGAAGGAAAAAAACTGAGTATATACATTTGTACAACTGCTGGTCGTATATTTTTCGATCAACAAATAGAAGCTGCTTTACAAAGCTTTTCAGAAGTTAATCTAATTTAGGATGGAATACTATCAGCTATAACGACATAATTATTATTGGTTACAACAAAATTTGTTTATAAAAAAAAAATTGTAATTGAGAATTTTTCTTAACAGAAGACTAGAATGATTCATCAATAGCAAATCCCATTTACAATGGAAAAAAAAAGGGGGTTTATCTTATGGCAAGACCTGGTAAATTGCTCTTCTATAATAAAGTGATGGATAAAACTGCTATGAGACGATTTATTAGCAGATTAATAAACCATTTTGGAATGGTATATACAGCACATATCTTGGATCAATTCAAAACTTTGGGTTTTCAACATGCTACTTATGAAGCTATTTCATTGGGCATTGACGATCTTTTAACAACACCTTCCAAGCAATGGCTTATTGAAGATACAGAACATGAAAATTATTATGAAGAGAAAGAATTTAGTAATGGACGTTTAAATACAGTAGAAAAATTACGTCAATTAGTTGAAACATGGTACACTACCAGTGAGTTCTTGAAACAGGAAATGACTCCTAGTTTTAAAGTAACTGATCCTTTGAATCCAGTACATATGATGTGTTTTTCAGGAGCTCGAGGAAGTATATCTCAGGTTCACCAATTAGTTGGTATGAGGGGGTTAATGTCAAATCCCCAAGGAGAAATTATTGATTCACCTATTCGAAATAATTTTCGTGAAGGATTATCCGTGATAGAATACATAATTTCTTGTTATGGCGCTCGTAAAGGAGTTGTGGATACTGCTGTACGAACAGCGGATGCTGGATACCTTACACGTAGACTCGTTGAAGTAGTTCAACACATCATAGTACGAAAAAAAGATTGTGGAACTATTCAAGGTATTGTGATAAGTCCAATTCGGGATGAAAAAAAAATAGAAACTTTTGTTCAACCGGGACTTATTGGTCGTGTATTAGCAGATAATTTATACCTAGATGCAAGATGTATTGCCACACGTAATCAAGATATTGGAGCTGAACTTGTTGATCAATTAATAGCCTTTCAAACAAAACCAATATTTATACGATCTCCTTTGACTTGCAAAAGTATATTTTGGATTTGTCAATTCTGTTTTGGTTGGAATCCTACTCATGGTAACCTAGTAGAATTAGGAGAAGCTGTGGGTATTATTGCGGGTCAGTCTATTGGGGAACCGGGGACTCAATTAACATTAAGAACTTTTCATACTGGTGGAGTTTTTACAGGTACTATTGCACAACATATGCGAACTCCTTTAACTGGAATTATAAAATTCGATGCTAATTTGATTTATCCTACACGCACAAAATTTGGATATCCTGCTTGGGCTTGTGATAACGATTTGCCCATCACTATAAGGAATAAAAATGAAATATTTGATTTTCTTATTCCATCACAAAGTTTGATTCTAGTTCAGAACAATGAATGTGTAAAATCAAAACAAGTTATTGCGGAGATTCCTACTACAATATTTCCGCTAAAAGACAAAATAGAAAAATTTATTTATTCTGAACTAGATGGAGAAATGCACTGTGGCGCAATGTTGATTCACAACAAACCCGAGTTTAGGCAATATTTAATTAATAGTATTAATTTATCAGTTAAGACAACTTGTATATGGATCTTATCGGGACAATTTTATAATCTTAGTGGGATACGATTTTTACTCTATCAGGATGGAGATCAAATTAATACTCAATCTCCTCTAACCAAGAAAATTAAAATACTTCAAAATTCTTCTTTAGAAAAAGATCAGACAAATTCTGAATTATTTGATTCTTATTCGAAAAAAGATGAACAAACTTTTGATCATTCAAAGTTTGATCATAGCCATAATAGCATTTTTGAAAATAGAAATTGGAATGATTCTACCTTTATTTTGCATGGTTTTGTAATGATGGAAAGAAACGAGAGAGATAGTAGGGTTTCCTTATCATTGAGACAAAATACAGACACATACAATAAACAAGATTTGAATATTGAATTTGTCCCTGAAATAAACAAAAATGAAGTTTCACAAAATAATGAAATTTTGGCCATTTCAAATTCAAATGATCCTCAATACATAACCAAATTTTCAGGAATTATTAAATATGGTACCATAAAAGTCGAATCAATTGGCAAATTAAATAAAATTATTGAGGATGAAGAAACAGAAAAAGTCACTAAAAGACATAAGATAATTGAAGAGGGTAATTTTTTTCTAATTCCGGAAGAAGTACATACCATACATAGAAGTTTATCCTCTCTCTTAGTTAGAAATAATGATATTATTCAAGCAGGTACACAAATAACTTCAAATATTCATAGTCAAGTAAGTGGATTAATCAAGGTACGAGAACTAACAAAAGAACAAATTGAAATAAGAATTTTGCCCGGAAATCTAATATATCCGAGAGAAATAAAAAATTCATCTAAACTGAAAAACGCTTTGGTACCACCAGGAAAAAAACTCTTTGGTAGATTCGAATCCAATGGGTGGACTTACCTCGAATGGATCCAACCTCATAAGGAAAAGAAGGATATAAAAGAGAGAAAGGGGAGGAATGAGAGAAAGGGAAGGAAGGAGAGAAAGGGAAGGAAGGAGAGAAAAGGGAGGAAGGAGATAAAAGGGAGGAAGGAGATAAAAGGGAGGAATGAGAGAAAGGGAAGGAAGGAGATAAAAGGTAGGAAGGAGATAAAAGGTAGGAAGGAGATAAAAGGGAGGAAGGAGATAAAAGGGAGGAAGGAGATAAAAGGGAGGAAGGAGATAAATGAAAGAAATGAAAGAAGACCTTTTGCTTTGGTAAGACCCGCAATAGAATATAAAATACCTAATGAATCAGAATTATCAACTACGTTCTTTCATCGGGAGTTACTAAGAGAACAAAAGACTTTAAAAGTTAGAACTATTCAATATATTTTTTATGAAGATGGTGAAGAAGTTCGAATCATCAGTAACACAAGTATTCAATTAGTTCAAACCTGTTTAGTTTTGGATTGGGGAAAAGATTCTTTTCCAACAGAAGTAGAAACTTCTTTTATTGAAATGAGAACGAATAAAACATTCAAATATTTTCTTCAATTGAATTTGAAGAAGTCTCTCTTGAATAATAGAAGTGATGATAATACGGCGGGTTCAAAATCTATTTTTAGTAACAGAGTTAATTACACCAATTTTTTTTCGAATAGTGAAAATTATTTATTCAGTCGACACAAAGGTATTATTCATTCTTTGGATGAAAATCAAAAAGAAAATACATCTTTTCCTATTTTGTCCGCCAATGATTTAAATTACAGCTCTTCATTTACTGGTACAGAATATTCTAATATATATTCCGATGTGATGAAAAAGAATAAGCAAATTCTTGATCTAGATACCAATGTTTCTGCAACAAATTTTGATAATTCAACGAAGTTTTTCAAATATTCGAGTAAGAATAGGAAAAGTAAAAAATCTCAATTAAGAGAAAGAGTTACTACAAATTCTGTTTCATCAATACAAGAAACTTTTCGAGAGAATTCTATGCAAATAACTTTGTCAAAGAATTTAGGTCTTTTGGGTAATTTACATAGTATCACTCAATTTTCGTCTTTTTCTCATTGGGTAACTCTTAATGCAATTTCATCGAATGAATATTACTCTATTGACAATTCAAGAAAAACTTCTCGAGTTCCTAAATGGTATTTATTGGATGAAAAGAAAAAAATATATCATTTGATTTTGTGCAAAAATATTATTTCTAATTTACTAAATCGGTGTTTTTTACCTTCGTTCTCCTTATGCAAAAATACATTTTCATTAGTTAGTCCTGGACAATTGATTGGTGAGGGATCCATACCAATAGATAAAAGATTTTCTCAATCTCGTCAGATTGTAGCCATTCATATGGAATTTGTAGTACTTAGATTAGTTAAGCCTTATTTGGTCAGTAAAGGAGGAATTATTCATACTAATTCCAGAGATCTTATTCCAGAGGGAACTACATTATTAACATTGTTTCATGAGAAATTAAAATCTGGGGATATTACTCAGGGTCTTGCTAAGATTGAACGATTGTTGGAATCCCGTTCAGCTACTCCGGTATCAATAGATTTCAAAAACAGTTATAGAGACTGGAAGAACGATATAACATGGATTTTTGGAAACTTATGGGGTTTTTCCCTTAGCGCTAAATTAAGTTTGGAGCAGAGTCAAATAAATCTGGTTAATCAAATTCAAAAAATTTATCAATCCCATGGAGTACAAATATCTGATAAATATCTAGAAATTATTGTGCGCCAAATGACATCAAAAATAATTACTTTGGAAGATGGAACGGCTAGTGTTTTTTTACCCGGAGAACTAATTGAAATTTCACGAGCACAAAGAATGAATTGTACTTTGGAGGAAAAAATCTATTATAGACCCGTATTATTAGGAATAACAAAAGCATCTCTTAATACTAAGAGTTTTATTTCAGAAGCAAGTTTCCGAGAGACCACCCGAGTATTAGCTAGAGCTGCTATCCGAGGTCGAATTGATTGGTTGAGAGGTTTAAAAGAAAATGTCATCATTGGTGGAATGATTCCCGCTGGTACTGGATGTGAAGAAATAAAATGGCAAGTAACTTCTGATAAAAGAAAAGAAGAAATGAATACAAAAACTCTGATAACAAAGAATAATGAACTATTTATTAACAGAATTAGAAATCTTTTTTTACATGAAGAAAAGAAATTGTCTTTTTTTCCTACCGAAGAAATTATTCATGAAGTAACCGAAGAAACTATTCATGAAGGAACCGAAGAAACTACTAATGAAGGAACCGAAGAAACTACTCATGAAGTAACCGAAGGAACTACTCATGAAGTAACCGAAGAAACTACTCATGAAGTAACCGAAGAAACTACTCATGAAGTAACCGAAGAAACTACTCATGAAGTAACCGAAGAAACTACTCATGAAGTAATCGAAAAAAATATTCATGAAGTATTAGAAAAATCAGTACCCGATATTGATACTGATAAGCAGGAAGTTATCTAGATGAAAAAGAATCAAATATAACTATATAGGTCTTTATTATTTATGACAATACAACCTTAATATTCTAATAAATTCGATTTATTAATAAAATTAGTCTATATGAGTATATTATTATCATATAGTCTATGAAATTTTTTTATGAGAAAGGAAATGGAACCAAAATCTTGGAATATTAATTTGGAAGAAATGATGGAAGCTGGAATTCATTTTGGTCATCAAGCTCGAAAATGGAATCCTAAAATGGCACCTTATATTTTTACAGAACGTAAAGGTATTCATATTATAAATCTTACTCAAACTGCTCGTTTTTTATCAGAAGCTTGTAATTCAGTGGCTAATGCAGCAAGTAAAGGGAAACAATTTTCAATAATAGGTACAAAATATCAAGCAGCTGATTTAACAGCATCGGCTGCTATAAAAGCTCGATGTCATTATGTAAATAAAAAATGGCTTGGGGGTATGCTAACCAATTGGTCTACTATAGAAAAACGCCTCCAAAAACTTAGAGATTTAGAGAACAAAGAAAAGACAGGAGGATTTGATAGACTTCCAAAAAAAGAAGCAGCCATTTTGAAAGGACAATTAGCTCAACTTCAAAAATATTTAGGTGGAATTGAATATATGACAAGTTTACCCGATGTTGTAATAATTGTTGATCAACAAGAAGAATCTATTGCTATTAAAGAATGTATAACTTTAAATATTCCAACTATTTGCTTAGTAGATACGGATTGTAATCCGGATCTCACGGATATTCCAATTCCAGCTAATGATGATGCTAGAGCCTCAATTCGATGGATTTCAAACAAATTGACGTCAGCAATTTGTGAAGGTCGTAATAGTTATATGAAAGATTAATTATTTCATTATAAAATTTTAGGAATTTTTTATAGAGTCAGTCAATACATCCAAACTTAAAATTTTATTAAAATACATAGAATATATCTTTTTTTGTCAAAAAAGATATATTCTATATATAGTGATCGGAAATCTCTAAATAAGTAAAATATTTGGAGAAAAAAATTATTTCTTATTATTTTCTAGTTAATTCTTAGAAGGAGTAATACGCATATTGCACTATCTCTCATATCATTCCATGATTTATATAAAATATCCGGTGTAGAAGTAGGTCAACACTTTTATTGGCGAATAGGTAGTTTCCAAGTTCATGGACAAGTACTTATAACCTCTTGGGTTGTAATTGCTATTTTATTAAGTTCAGCTATTTTAGCTACTCGGGATTTACAAACTATTCCATCTGGTGGTCAAAATTTTGTTGAATATGTTCCAGAATTTATTCGAGACTTGACTAGAACTCAAATAGGAGAGGAAGAATATCGTCCCTGGGTTCCTTTTATCGGAACAATGTTTTTATTCATTTTCGTTTCCAACTGGTCAGGTGCTCTTCCCCCTTGGAAAATACTTGAATTACCTCACGGAGAATTAGCTGCACCTACAAATGATATAAATACTACTGTTGCTTTAGCTTTGCTTACATCAGTAGCATATTTCTATGCGGGTCTTCACAAAAAAGGTCTAAGTTATTTTGGTAAATATATTCAACCAACCCCAATACTTTTACCAATCAATATCTTAGAAGATTTTACTAAACCTTTATCACTTAGCTTTCGACTCTTTGGAAATATATCAGCTGATGAATCGGTAGTTGCTGTTCTTGTTTCTTCAGTACCTTTAGTAGTTCCTATACCTATGATGTTTCTAGGTTTATTCACAAGTGCTATCCAAGCCTTGATATTTGCAACTTTAGCCGCAGCTTATATAGGGGAATCAATGGAAGGTCATCATCAATCATCCAATAGTCTTTTCTATTATATGAATGGACGCATCATTTTTTAAATAAAAAAAGAATATTACTCACATTTTTTATTAGTAATGGGAGTAGTCCCTATGTCAAAATGAAGTAATTTCTTTTTTTGGACAGTAATTTAAAGAGACAGAAATTGCCGCTATGTGATAAAAGAATAAATTTTAACCTTTAGAAAAAAAAACATTTGTATTTTGTAAGAAGAACTAATTTCTATATAAATTTTCAAGATTTAACATAAATTTATTCTGTCGGGTATAATAATAGAAATAACCATGCAAACAATTATTAAACTTTCAATATTATTAGAAATTAATGAAATTTCTGAATAATAGGTTGTATATATGAAAATGACTAAATAATTAAAAAAAATTTGAGTTAAATTTGAGTTAAATTTGAGTTAAATTTGAATTAAATTTGAGTTAGTTGATCTAAATATATCTATAGATAGAATAAAAGTTTATTGGTTTTAAATAAAAGAACTAAAGAAATAAAAGTTACTACGTATTATGTGATGTAATTTCGCTGACATAACTTTCTTCAATGAAAAGTTATAAAATAATTGAAATAGAATTACCATTTATTAGTGAAAATTATTTTGCTTTTTCGGTAAATCTTCGAATAATAATTTAATTATTAACGAATAAATTTTTATCTAATGTAATTAGATAAAATAAGAAAGACTTTTTTCTATCCTTAGTGATACTATCACTTCAATAAGAGACATCTTGAGTTACTAACTAAAATTAAAGAATAAATTTCTTATTCAAAAGAAAACTCTTAGTTAGCAATGGAGAATAGGTTCTTATTAATAACTATTTTTCAATCTTAGTCGAAGGAGATTACCATGAACCCCTTGATTTCTGCTGCTTCCGTTATTGCTGCTGGATTAGCTGTAGGTCTTGCTTCTATTGGACCAGGTGTTGGTCAGGGTACCGCTGCAGGTCAAGCCGTAGAAGGTATTGCAAGACAACCAGAAGCTGAAGGTAAAATTCGAGGTACCTTATTGCTAAGCTTAGCTTTTATGGAAGCTTTAACCATCTATGGATTAGTTGTAGCTTCAGCACTTCCATTTGCAAATCCTTTTGTTTAGTTTTGTTTAGTTCAAAAACGTCAAGAAAAATACGTATTTTTTTTATTATTGATGATTAATCCTCTCCTCTAATCATTTATTTGTTTGGCCAATTCCTTGGAGGAGGGGCTAGTAATAACAAGTAAGTAAAAAAATTTTTACTCTTTTTTTTTTTTGTAAAGAGTAATTTTATAACTTTTGTAGCAGAGGGTAGAACGAGCAAAGTATTATACAACCCTATTTATAGGATGGATGGAACTTAACCAAAAATCCTTATATTTTTTCATCTAAAACTATGGAAGAATCTTCAACTTCAATAAGATTAAGTCAATAGGGTTGAATAAGGAAAAAACTCTGTAAAACTTGGATAATAACCTGTAATGGGAGAAAAGTATGAAAAATGTGATTGATTTTGTTATTATTCCAGGTTATTGGCCCCCTGCTGGGGGGTTTGGCTTAAATACCAACCTTCTAGAAACAAATCTAATTAATTCAGGTGTGGTGCTTGGTCTATTAGTTTACTCCGGAAAGGGAGTGTGTGCGGGTCGAATATCTAAATAAAATAGCTGGATTAACTCAGCTGCACTTCGATGGAAAGGAAGTGCATAACCCTGACGAATTACCCCTGGGTCAAAATATGGAGGGACTATAGCATTTCGTAACATTAGTAAATAACTTTTTTTACTAACTGACAAGGGAATTTAATGGAAATGGTTAAAGCTGAACTGCTTGAAGTCTAGGTACAACTGGGGTATTCTTTCTCCCACTATGTTTATATGAAATGTATAAAAAGACATGGTTGGAGGTTCATTTGGTATATAACACTCATATCAAAATGATTCTTAAATTTCTTTTTTTTTTATTGGATAAAATGTCATAATCTCCTACAAATAACCAATTTAGGTTTTTGGTACTGAATCGGCAACCTAAATACATTGATGATTATTTAAAGAAACAACCTTACTGACAATTCGATCGTAAGAGCCTTTTATAAATAATTCTAAGTTTCAAAAAAATTATCATAATTTTACGTGACAGATTATGAATAAAAAGGGGCAGGCTCAGTTATAGAATGGATCTATGTATCTTGTTCTAGAAAATTGAGCAGGAAAGCCGAATGAATCGAAAAATTCATGTTCGGTTTGGGAAGAGATTGTTAATCTACAAGATTTATAGATAATCTACTTTCATTAAGTAATTTATTAACTAATCGTAAACGAACCATCTTAAGTACCATACGCGATGCGGAGGAACGATATAAAGAAGCTACTGATAAGCTTAAACAAGCTCGGACTCGCTTGCAACAAGCAAAAATAAAAGCGGATGAAATTCGCATAAATGGTCTCTCTCGAATGGAAAGAGAAAAACGAGATTTAATAGATTCTGCTGACGAAAATTCAAAAAGATTAGAAGACTCTAAAAATGCTACTATTCGCTTTGAGGAACAAAGAGCAATTGAACAAGTTCGCCAACAAGTTTCTCGCCTTGCATTAGAAAGAGCTTTAGAAGTTTTGAACATTCGTTTAAATAGTGAATTGCAATCACGCATGATTGATTATCATATTGGCTTATTGATGAGGGCCACGGAAAACACAACCGATTAGTTTTTTTTCATAGGTTTCATTTTTCAAAATTCATCAACGAACGCTAATGGTAAACATTCGACCTGAGGAAATTAGCAGTGTTATTTTTCGACAAATTGAGCAATATAATCAAGAAGTAAGGGTTTTTAATATTGGTACCGTACTCCAAGTAGGAGATGGTATTGCCCGTATTTATGGTCTTAACGAAGTAATGGCAGGGGAATTAGTAGAATTTGAAGATGGTACAGTAGGAATTGCTTTGAATCTGGAATCAAACAATGTTGGAGCTGTATTAATGGGTGATGGATTGACTATACAAGAAGGCAGTTCCGTAAAAGCAACTGGTAAAATTGCTCAAATACCAGTAAGTGACGCTTTTTTGGGTCGTGTCGTAAATGCTTTAGCTCAACCTATTGATGGCAAAGGTCAAATTTCAGCTTCCGAATCCAGACTAATTGAATCTCCTGCTCCAGGTATTATTTCAAGACGTTCCGTATATGAACCCATGCAAACGGGTCTTATTGCCATTGACTCGATGATTCCCATTGGACGCGGTCAGCGAGAATTAATTATTGGGGACAGACAGACTGGTAAAACAGCAGTAGCTACAGATACTATTTTGAATCAAAGAGGTCAAAACGTCATATGCGTCTATGTGGCTATTGGTCAAAAAGCATCTTCCGTGGCTCAGGTAGTGAATACCTTTGAAGAACAAGGCGCTATGGAATACACCATTGTAGTGGCAGAAACTGCAAATTCTCCCGCAACATTGCAATATCTTGCTCCTTACACAGGAGCAGCTTTAGCAGAATACTCTATGTATCGTCAACAACATACTTTAATTATTTACGATGATCTTTCTAAACAAGCACAAGCTTATCGACAAATGTCTCTTTTATTAAGAAGACCGCCTGGTCGAGAAGCTTATCCAGGAGATGTCTTCTATTTGCATTCTCGGCTTTTGGAAAGAGCAGCTAAATCAAGTTCCCAATTGGGTGAAGGAAGCATGACTGCTTTGCCTATAGTTGAAACCCAAGCCGGAGATGTTTCGGCTTATATTCCTACAAATGTAATTTCCATTACTGACGGACAAATATTTTTATCAGCTGATTCATTCAATGCCGGAATTCGACCTGCAATTAATGTAGGTATTTCTGTATCCAGAGTAGGATCCGCGGCTCAGATTAAAGCTATGAAACAAGTGGCTGGGAAATTGAAATTGGAACTAGCTCAATTTGCAGAGTTAGAAGCCTTTGCACAATTCGCTTCTGATCTTGATAAAGCTACTCAAAATCAATTAGCGAGGGGTCAACGATTACGTGAGTTGCTTAAACAATCTCAATCAGCTCCTTTGACGGTAGAAGAACAAGTAGCTACTATTTATATCGGAGTTAATGGATATTCAGATATATTAGAAATTGGACAAGTCAAAAAATTTCTTGTTCAGTTCCGTGAGTATTTAGTAACTAATAAACCTCAGTTTATAGAAATTATTCGTTCTACTAAAGTGTTTACGGAACAAGCAGAAATTATTTTGAAAGAAGCTATTAAGGAACATACTGAACTTTTTTTGCTTCAAGAACAGAAATAAATATATGATTATGTGGTAATGTGAGAAGAGCCAAAAAAAGTTGAAATAACTTTTTTTTGGCTCTTCTCACATTACCACATAATCATTTTTTGGAAGGGGATTAGAAACACATTGAAAATTTTTTATTAAGTACAAAAAAGTCTTGGGTTTTTAGAGATATACTACGTCCAATAGGATTTGAACCTATACCGGAAGTTTAGAAGACTTCTGTCCTATCCATTAGACGATGGACGCCTTTTCTTCCCAATGAAAAAGAAATACTATCATTGATTCACTTTCTATCCAATTTGGTAAAGAATTGCTCAGTAGTGGTTTGTCTATATCTATTATGGTTACTTGGTACGGTGAACTGGAAACATCCAAAGCAATCGAATCAAAGTTTTTAACCAATTATATTATATTATATGTAACTGTCCTTATATTTTAACCTCGATTTTTAAAGACATACTATTTTTATCTTGCCAAAAATATGTTTTAACTCCCTGACTGAGTAGATCTTTCAGTATATTCTTTTGAAAGGGTTATAAATACAATTTTTGTTTTTATTTTATCTCCTTAACCCTTTCAAATGGACAAAGTTCATTAATTTCAATTTAATAATCAGTAAAGTAAATGGATTAGTTTCTATACCGCGAATTTACCACAATAATGAACTTAGAACGTTATTTAAAACTTGATTTTTGTATTTATCACTCCATATGAAATAGAATCTTCACATGAAAAACCAGTGGAAAAATGAAAGGGGTTAAAGTGATGAACCAAAATTAGAGTTCATTTTCTTCTTATGAATTGAATCATTTTTTGATGATTAGTATATTTATATTATTATTATTATTCCTATTTTTTTTTATTACTCTAATTAATCCTACATAGAGGAGAGGGATGTGGTAAAGTCAGACTCCTGTCTTTGTTTCCTCTCTTCCTGTTTTTTTAGAGTTTCTTTACCTTTCCCCTCATACTATTGTATTTTATATACAATAAAACGCACTATAGTAATCAGATAATGAAACATTTTATTAAATATATTTAAAATTTACCTAGACTATATAATGGATTATAGAAAGTTAAAGAATGAAAGAGGAAAGTGAATTATGATATTGGTTCACCAAGTTAACTGCGTTTACCACTTCAACCCCTTTTGACACATATTATAAAGCGGTATCTATGAAGCTTTATAACTTCCTAGATACCATCTCACAGATATATTATACATATACTAGATCTTTTTCAAACTTTACCTACCAAATAATTATGATAAAAGCCCTCTTTATTTTATATTAAATTACTTACTTAATTAAAAAAGCTTTTTATTACCTTACTATTAGAAAAAACCATACTTATATTCCTTAAAAAAAAAGGTGAATTATTTTACCGAGTTAATATCCTTAATTCAACTATGCTCGATTTTCAATGACTCATATAGACTGTCATTGAACCTTATTTTTAGGACTAACTATATGAAGCTTATCATACTTCAACACTTTATTCCTTTATTCCTTTATTCCTTTATTCCTTTATTCCTTTATTCCTTTATTCCTTTATTCCTTTATTCCTTTATTCCTTTATTCCTTTATTCCTTTATTCCTTTATTCCTTTATTCCTTTATTCCTTTATTCCTTTATTCCTTTATTCCTTTATTCCTTTATTCCTTTATTCCTTTATTCCTTTATTCCTTTATTCCTTTATTCCTTTATTCCTTTATTCCTTTATTCCTTTATTCCTTTATTCCTTTATTCCTTTATTCCTTTATTCTGAATCTCAGGAACAAGTTATTTTAGTTTTGTAATGACAAAAGCTAAGAACTATGAATACTATGAATACTATTATGAAAATAGTCTATTCTAAATGAAATAATTTACGATATAGCTACAGAAAAATATTACATTAGGAATAAAAAATGTTTTCAAATCTATTGATTTCTCAAATCTCTGAAAGAAGAGACTTTGTACTATAAGAATATACTACTCAAATTTCTAGTATGAGGAGCGGGTAGCGGGAATCGAACCCGCATCATTAGCTTGGAAGGCTAAGGGTTATAGTCGACATCAAATTCTAATCGATTAGTTGCCTCTAATTCAGAACCGAACATGAAAATTTATTTTCATTCGGCTCCTTTATGGATTTTTATAGAGTATGAAGTAAGAACCTTCTTATAAACAAGTTTTGGGGTTTAAGACTTCAAGAACAAATTAAAGATTTTTGTTCAATACTATTAAATTGCATCCATAACATCTACGTTAGTTTCCTATCCATTTCTGATGAATACTTTTTAGATGATCCTCCTAGAGAGAATTTTTGAATTTGTTCATAATCAATTAAATGATAATGAATTAAATAAAAAAATCTTTCTAGTTATTTCGTTCCTTATTTCTATTAGCTTTAATCCTTGGGGAAATATTTTCCACCGAGCTGGAAACGGAAATGCTTACAATTTTAGTAAACTAAAATCATTATTTCATAGCTATTTAGCTGTAACTTCTTTAATAAAAAGTCAAAGATTTAGTTACGATGAAAAGAATACTTTTGATTTCTATCCATGGATTTTCGACAAATTAATCTTCTGAGACTAATTTAGCTTCAAAATCATTATGCTTTGCTACTTCTTAATCCAATAAATGGATTCTGAATCATTATTTTCAAAGGAATAATGCTGTTCCTACGGCATTTATAGGAAAGGATTTGAACCTCTATAGAAACAAAGTTGTCAACTCAAATATTGATCGATACAAAAGACCCTTCAACTATTCAAGTTATTGTTGGAACGAATCGCACTTTTACCACTAAACTATACCCGCTACAAATTAAGAGTAGCATAAATCTTTATTATTTGTCCAATGAACAATAGAAAAAAATAATAAATCATTATTAATTGGATGAAATAAAGTATTACTTTATTTTGACACCTCCATCTCCGGAGAATCAATACCTCAATAACATTATTTTACTTCCGGAGATGGCATATCGGAATCACAAATTGCCTTTGCGAGCTGCTGATAAAGCAATTACCAATGGACCTGATACGACTATTAGAGCCAAAACAGTAAGCTGTGCAATAACTTCTAAATTCATTCTAGTTTAACCTTTCCATTTTCAATTTAATATTACAAAATCAATAATAAAATAATGATTTGTCATTTTTATTTATTCAATAAGTGAAAAAGTGAAAAAAAAACATATATATGTTTTTTTTTATATGATTTATGTAATTATGATCTATCCAAATTTCATTAAAAGTATTTGTAACTTTGAATTAGATAAATATATAGCTATGAAGAGCTTGAATTGGTACAATAATAGAAAGTCTATTCATTTTTTTGGATTTACAAAATTGAATTATTAACCCATGGATGCAGATAAGATTGAACCAATTCATACTTTATTTTATAATTAGGGAGAAAATGAAAGGATGACCTCAATTTCAGACAGTCAAATTATTTTAGCCCTTGTAAGTGCTTTTATAACGAGTATTTTAGCTATAAGATTAGGTAACGAATTGTATCGATAATTAAAGATTTGCTTTTGCATCTATTTATCGGAAAAGAAAGCCTGGCCAGTTTTTGGCTAGGCTGGAATAATATATGGAACTAATTTGATTGAAATAAAAAAAGCAAGTGTTTTTTTTTTTTTCTTTTAAAAAGTTCATGTTACTTTTCACAATTATAATACGATTCCATATTTGAGAAAGTTTCCATATTTTTAAAAATATAGACTTTGACTCTACCATTGTGTTAAAGTAAAAATACTTACCAGTTCGGAGAGATGGCCGAGTGGACTAAAGCGGCGGATTGCTAATCCGTTGTACAATTAATTGTACCGAGGGTTCGAATCCCTCTCTCTCCGCTTTCAATAATTGAAAATTTATTTTCTAATTCTATATAAATTTTGTTCTTTTTTTTTTTCAAGAAAGAGAATTGATTTATTCCTTACGTCCAGGATTACGTCCGGGATCGTTTGATAGAAATCCAAAGACAAAAAGAGAAACGAAAAAGATAACCACTGTATAAACTAACAGCTTAAGAGTAAGCATTGTCTAATCTCCGGGATTATTACTATAAATAGAATAGAATAAATTATCAATATTTCAACCATATTTGTTTATACTTTTCAAGTGAAAAAATAGATCCTTTTCATAAAATAGAAATAACAAATTATTGATAACTCAAATTTATTTTCATAAATTATCAGAATTAATCAGACGTGGAATGAAGAGAAAAGGGGATTCGAACGCCTAACCTAGTTGAACTGAAGAAATGATTCTTGAGATTGCTGCAATCAACTACTCTGCCATTTCTCAGGGAACCTCGAAAGGAGGAAAAAAATAAATTCAGAAGTTTTGCCAAAGAAATATTTGAAAAGTAAATCAAACTCAAAACTTCTTTTGGAAATAATACCGATATATATACATGACAGATGTATGAATAGAATTGTTATTCAAAAAAAGCATGTCATTGTATATCTAATGAAAACCAAACTTTGAATAGATTTGGATAAAATCTCTAATAAATTAGTATTAATATCAATTTCTTCCTTTGAAAAATTGACTTTTATTTTGTATAACCATTTGATTTTGTAGACGAATTTGGTACTATATCATGAAATGGAAATAAATAAATATTTATTTATATTTATATATGTATGTATACATTGTGCATATGTATAACCTCTGCCTTTTATAAAATAAATGGAAGAGGTTATACAAAAAAGTTCCCTGCTTTAAATTCTAAATCAGAATGGGTTTTTAATAAAATGGATTGAAAAGAATAAACCTTTTTGGAACAAAAGATTTGGATATTATCGAAAACTCACAGGAGCTTGCCAAACAAAGGCTAGAAGAAAAAAGAACAAAGGTATGATTGGCATTACGTTTACAATTGGATCAAAAACAGCATAAGCTTCAGGTGATTTGGCCAAAAAGATAGTGCCACTCGAACAAAAGCCATTTTCTAGATAGAAATTAAACATAGTCAACATTTTTCTCCGGAAATAATAAAAATTATTACAAGGGTTCGATACAGCATGAGAAAAACCTCATAAATTGATTACTGATGGAAGTACATCTCATTATGAGTTCTTTTAGGTTCGAAAAGGTTATACATTCCTATAGTCCCTTCAATAGAATAAATAAAAGAATAAGGAATTAGTTTTTTTCATTCATTTAATAGAATAGAAAATTTATTTCTATTTTATTCCATTTTATTCTTTCATTCTTGTAATAGATTCAAATTTACCTAATAATTCTTTTGCAAAAATGAGAATGAATAAATATACGAATAAGATTTGATATCAATAACAGAGATAATATGAATATATGGATTGACAACAACCTTGATATTGGGATTCAATACCAATATATATATATATATATATATATATATATATATATATATATATGTATATATTTTTATATATTTTTATTTGTAATGGGGCGTGGCCAAGTGGTAAGGCAGCGGGTTTTGGTCCTGTTACTCGGAGGTTCGAATCCTTCCGTCCCAGGCTTTCGTTCAACAAAAGATTAAAAAAAATAATAAATAAATTATAAGTTTATTATATTGTTTCATCAACCACAGTAGTATATTCTTAAAATTTTTATGATAATGAGAAAAAAAAATATGCATATATGGCAAGGAAAATATGTCTGAAGTAAGCTAGGAAAAGCAAAAAAAAATCTTTTTTATGAAATTAGTCTATTGGATGTATGCTGGCCCTGCTCATATTGGAACTCTCCGAGTAGCCAGCTCTTTCAAGAATGTACATGCTATTATGCATGCTCCTCTAGGAGATGACTACTTCAATGTAATGCGTTCCATGTTAGAAAGAGAAAGGAATTTTACTCCTGTAACTGCTAGCGTAGTAGATCGTCATGTATTAGCACGTGGATCCCAAGACAAAGTTATTGATAATATTACTCGGAAAGATAAGGAAGAACGTCCTAATTCAATTATATTAACACCTACATGTACTTCTAGTATTTTGCAGGAAGATTTACAGAACTTTGTGTATAGAGCATCTGTTAATTCTGATTCTGACGTAATTCTTGCGGATGTTAATCATTATCGTGTCAATGAACTTCAGGCAGCAGATAGAACTTTAGAACAAGTTGTTCGATATTATTTAGGTAAAGCTCGCAAACGAGGAACATTGGATCAATCTGTAACAAATATACCTTCTGCAAATATTATTGGTATTTCTACTTCGGGCTCTCACAATCAACATGATTGTCGTGAATTGAAACGTTTATTACAAAATTTGGGTATTGAAATTAATCAAGTAATTCCTGAAGGAGGATTTATAGAAGATCTTCAAAATTTACCAAAAGCTTGGTTTAATTTTGTTCCTTACCGCGAAATAGGCTTAATGACAGCAGTCTATTTAGAAAAAGAATTTGGAATGCCTTACGTATCCATAACTCCTATGGGAATTGTAGATACAGCTGAGTGTATCCGAAAAATACAGAAACATATTAATGAATTGGCTGTTGTGTCATTAGAAGAAACAGTTGATTATGAACCTTATATTTATCAACAAACCAAATTTGTTTCTCAAGCTATTTGGTTTTCAAAATCTATTGATTGTCAAAATTCAAAAAAAAGAAAAGCAGTTATTTTTGGTGATGCAACTCATGCAGCTTCAATGACTAAAATACTTAGTCGAGAAATGGGAATTCATGTAAGTTGTGCGGGTACCTATTGTAAACATGATATGGAATGGTTTAACGAACAAGTTAAAGGTTTTTGTGATGAAGTACTCGTTACAGATGATCATACTCAAATAGCAAATATGGTTGCTCGTGTAGAACCATCTGCCATATTTGGTACTCAGATGGAACGTCATATTGGTAAACGTCTGGATATTCCCTGTGGAGTTATTTCTTCACCAATTCATATCCAAAATTTTCCATTAGGATATAGACCTTTTTTAGGTTATGAAGGTACTAATCAAATAGCTGATTCAGTTTATAATTCATTTACTTCGGGCTTGGAAGATCATTTTTTAGATATATTTGGTGGTCATGATACCAAAGAAGTTATTATGAAACCATTATATACAGAAACAGGTGTGATTCGGAATCCTGAAAGTCAACTAGAATTAAGAAAAATTCCGGGCTTTATTAGAAGCAAAATTAAAAGAAAGACTGAGAATTTTGCGATACAAAATGGCATTATAAATATTACTATAGAAATATTTTTGACTGCTAAGGAATTTTCTTAAGTGTTTGAAACACGTAAAAAACCTAATAAATTTTTGCTATTCCAACTATTGGTGAAACGGAAAAAACAAGAAAATGAGAATCCTCTGCTATACTTTTTAACAACCAAAATTATTAAGTTATTCTGACTATTTTACAAAATATTTCGAGTTATTATTTAGATATTGAATAATATAATAAGAATAAATAACATAAATTTTTATTATTTCCATTTTATTATTTATTTTCATTACATATTTATTTACACATTTATCCAAATTTCGAAAATTATGGTAAAACTTCGTTTGAAACAATATGGTAGAAAGCAACGTGCGACTTGAATATCATGATTGGTTTTGTGGATTAAAACATCCGCCATTTTCTCCTCTTTGAATGGAAATGTTCCTATCTCGACATTGATTTGAATTTTAAAAGATTCTTCCAAAACGGAGCTTGAGTAACAATGTAGGCTCTTATCTATAACCTATGAGTCCTATGAGTTGGGAAGATAATCTAGGGTTAACATAGATAAAAAAGCTATTTCAACTTTGTTAATCTAAACCTTTCTTTGAAATTGAAAAAATAATAAATTAGTAATTTATTATTAATCGAATAATTTAAAAATTTCATTTTCGATAATGGAGTCAATAAAAGAATGCAGTAATTAATAATTGTTATGATTGATTACAGTGGATAAAAAAAAATGAAGTTGCTTCGATTTTTTCTCCTAGATCTTAAACCACCAGAATAAAGCTTAAACCTAACGATTATAAATAATTCTAAAAATCAATTTGGAAACAAGAAAATCCCATTTGTTCGAATTAATGAAAATAGAAGTGCTTTAAATCTCTCTATTAATGATACAAATGAGTTAAAGACGACTCAATAAGTAAAAACATGCTAAAAATTGAACATTTGAAAAACAGACTTGAGTTCTGAGGATAACCCTTGTGTTAATCCTAAAATTATCACTTAAGCTGTATTATCACTTAAGCTGTATGAAGAAAAAACTTCATATACAGTTTTATGGGGGGGAAACTCCGAGTCTGCCTATCCCGATAAGCTACCTACCGAATCATTGCAATTGATGCTCGATCTCGAAGAGAAGGAAGAGCCCTTCGTGAAGTTGGTTTTTATAATCCAAGAAAAGATCAAACCCAGTTAAATGTTCCTGCAATTGTTTATTATCTTGAACGGGGAGCTCAACCCACGGAAACTGTTAAGGATATTTTGGAAAAAGCAGAGATATTTGCACAACTAAAAGCTAAATCCTAGTATAAAAATGAGTCCAGTGTTTGGTTTTATTCAATTATTTTTTTACTACCCATTTTTTTCTATCTTATTTCATGTTTATTTAATAGTTTCTGTTCAAATTGGAAATTTTGTTAATCTAACCAATATAACTAACTTTTTTTTTGTTTTATCGGAATGGATAAAGAATCAACTTAGTAATATCAATAAATAGATCAATAAGATAATAAGCTCTTGCTTATTATCTTATTGAATTCTTCTTGCATGAAAGAACATAAGACCCATACTTTCTTTAGGAATGAGAAAGAGAAATATGGTCTGAGATAAGTGCTACTTTGACAAGTTATTGCTTGTTGAACTTTCATCGGATTGACAATAGTGATTTATGCAAATATAATATTTTTGTAGCATCTCTTCTGGTTAACTCACTTATCACCAACTATTACTTTTGTGTTTAATATGGATTCATTACAATAATAATAGTAACAGAATTTGAATAATAGTAACAGAATTTGAAGTGATAACAAATCTACATTTTATGTAGAATTTGTTCATTCTTATTCTCAAAAAGATTTGTTTCGATTCACATTTCCAATTCTTGTATGAATATTTGTTACTAAATTTTTGCTTTTTCAATATGTTAATTACTTCATTTTGAGAAATGGGTTGCTAACTCAATGGTAGAGTACTCGGCTTTTAAGTGCGACTAGGGAGTTTTACATATCTAGATGAAATAAAAATCTCATCCAAACCATTGGCAAGGTTTGTGAAACTGCGACTGATCTTGAAAGGAAACTTAACAGAAAAAACAGCATGTCGTTTCTATTCCAAATTCTTTATCAGGCTTAAATTCATCATAATCTTCCTTATGAAAGGAATGAAAGAATTAAAAAGAGTACTTATATGGGAGATGGATTTACTACTCAAGTAAAAAAAGAGTTAATGGATAAAGCTATATAGCTTGAATTATAGGTAGAACCAGAAGAACGAGCTTCTGTTTAGAAAAATTCATTCCAAAATTTCTCTACTAATTGAAAGTTAAAAGTTAATTAGTAGCCAATATGAGAAAGGTTGGTCCCTACAAAAAAGAAAGGGGTTTCTTCACATAAAATAAATCCTGAATACTCGGATAGAGATATATGAAAAGTGACCAGTATGCTGACCAAATAGAATAATTTATAAGTCAGAAGAGCAATCAGTTAAAAAAAGACGAGTTTTTTATTACGAAGAAATAAGTCTTTTTTCATAAAGAATCAAATGAGTTTAAGATAGAGATTATTTGAGGGAATCTCTATTTCCGAATAAATAACAATTCATTTGATCTTTACATAGATTGCACTATGTATTATTTCCTATCCTAAGAGGTTACTCTCGTGAGAACCATGGCTTGGGTTCTAGCCAGAATTGAGAAGCTACAAATAGATCGAACAAATATTTTATGGCAACAACGCTTTTCATATTTACTTTTTTTCCAAGATGATATTTATGCAATTGCTTGTAATCGTTTTTCGAAAAAGTCAGGTCCGAAACGAATTGACAATTCAAGTCTAAACAATCGTTTTAGTTTTATAACTAGGAGACGTCTAATCAGTAAGATACGTCAACAAGACCTTTTAGAAACTTTAGCTTTATCAAAAAAAAAATATTTCAACAAGGGAGAAGGTAATAAAAACCAATCCTTTGATTACTGTATCAATTCCTACTTCGAATCGATTCGAGAAGTCCTGACCTTAGTTTTGCAAATTGTTCTTTCGTTACAATTAAAACCCTTGCTAAAAGAAATTAATGAATGTAATAGTTTTCGATCTATTCATTCCATATTCCCTTTTATGGAGGACCATTTTTCACATTGTCATTGTTTCTCAGATATAAAAATACCTCATTCTATTCATCCAGAAATTCTTATACGAATTTTTCGTCGACGGATTCAAGATGCTCCTTTTCTACACTCATTACGACTCGTTTTTTATGAATATCCAAATATCATTGTATTGGATAAATCCATTCCTCTTTCATTGAAAGAAAGAAATAAATTATCCACATTTTTATGGAATTATTATGTCCATGAATTTGAATCCACTTTGGTTTCTATTTGGAAACGAACTTTGCGTTTCAAACCATTATCTTATGGAGCTTTACTCGACCGAACTCAGTCCATTAATAAGATTGAAGGTATTCAAGAGCTATCACATGTTACAAAGTCATCATGGATTCTTATTTTATCAGGGAATATTTTACCTTGTGTAAAAAAAGACTCTATTCATTATGTAAGATATGAAAGTAATCTCATGATAGCTCTTAAAGGTACTAAAATTTTGGTCTATAAATGGAAGTCTTATATAATAAGATTTTGGCAATATTATTTTCATTGCTGGTTTCGACCATACAGGATATGTATCAAAAAATCATCCAAAGATTGTCTTCCTTTTATGGGTTATACTTTGAGTATCCGGCCCCGAATCATCGTGATTCAAGCCAAAATGATAAATGATTTACCTCTTACCAGTCTTATTACCAAAGAATTATGTGCTATAATTCCGGTTTCCCATTTAATTCAATTATTAGCTAAAGAAAAATTTTGTAACACATCGGGACGGCCAATTGGTAAATTAGCTTGGACTACTTTTAAAGATGATGACATTCCCAACCAATTTAATCACATTTGGAAAAAGATTTTCTATTATTATAGTGGATGTCTAAACAGAAATGGCTTGTACCAAATACAATATATACTCCGATTTTCATGTGCAAAAACTCTGGCTTGTAAACATAAGAGTACAATACGTGTTGTATGGAAAAAATATGGTTCAAGACTATTTCCAAGATCTTCTTTCTATAAAAAACGGGAGTTAATACCCCTGTTCCTTTCCAAGGCTTATTATCATAAAAAAAGATTCTGGTATTTAGATATCATTCAAATAGATTTTATAACAGATTTATTACAAAAGGGGAAAAGACCCGGATTCCAAACTAATATCACTAATGATAAGCTTTTAAGCAATTGCTCGAACAAACTCAAGATGATTCTGTAAAAGAACCGAAATATGATGAGAAATAAATACATAGAGAGAGCCGTGTGCAATGAAAATTGCAAGCACGGTTCGAGAAGAGATGTTTTTATCTCAGTCAAAGAGTAACTCATCTACTTTCATCCGACGAGTTCCGGGTTCGAGTCCCGGGCGACCCAATTTATTTTCATAATCAAAAAAAGAGTTAAAGCATTTATTTTTTTTAGACACTAAACATATACGGATAGTTTTTTTCTATCGAATAAAACAAGAATGAAATACTATTTGCTATGTTAATCGTATAGCTAAGTTATGCTACGTAGGTAAATACATGCTCTACTTCTATTTTAGTAATTCAATTACTGTTTTCGATATTATGTAATTCAATTATTCGAACATCAGTTGACACAAAAAGAAAGATTGTGTAATATTATAAAATAACAAGTTATATGCTTGGGAACTTATTATCACTCTATAAACTAAGGGTAAATTTTACCATGACCGCAACTTTAGAAAGACGCGAAAGCGCAAGCTTATGGGGTCGTTTCTGCGACTGGGTTACCAGCACTGAAAACCGCCTTTACATCGGATGGTTCGGTGTATTGATGATCCCTACCTTATTAACTGCAACCGCTGTATTTATCATTGCTTTCATTGCAGCTCCTCCAGTAGATATTGATGGTATCCGTGAGCCCGTATCTGGTTCTCTTCTTTACGGAAACAACATCATTTCTGGTGCAATCATTCCTACTTCTGCAGCGATTGGTTTGCACTTTTACCCTATTTGGGAAGCAGCTTCCGTGGATGAATGGTTATATAATGGTGGTCCTTACGAACTAATTGTTCTTCACTTCTTACTTGGCGTAGCTTGCTACATGGGTCGTGAGTGGGAACTTAGCTTCCGTCTAGGTATGCGTCCTTGGATCGCTGTTGCATACTCAGCTCCTGTTGCAGCTGCTACCGCTGTTTTCTTGATTTACCCTATTGGTCAAGGAAGCTTTTCCGACGGTATGCCTCTAGGAATCTCCGGTACCTTTAACTTTATGATCGTGTTCCAAGCTGAACACAACATACTTATGCATCCATTCCACATGTTGGGTGTAGCTGGCGTATTTGGCGGCTCTCTATTCAGTGCTATGCATGGTTCCTTGGTAACTTCCAGTTTGATCCGAGAAACTACTGAGAATGAGTCTGCTAATGCGGGTTACAAGTTTGGTCAAGAGGAAGAAACATATAACATCGTAGCTGCTCACGGTTACTTTGGTCGATTGATTTTCCAATACGCTAGCTTTAACAACTCTCGTTCTCTACACTTCTTCTTAGCAGCTTGGCCAGTAGTAGGTATTTGGTTCACTGCTTTAGGCATTAGCACCATGGCTTTCAATTTAAATGGTTTCAATTTCAACCAATCCGTAGTTGACAGCCAAGGCCGTGTAATTAATACCTGGGCTGACATTATCAACCGTGCTAACCTTGGTATGGAAGTTATGCATGAACGTAATGCTCACAACTTCCCTCTAGACTTAGCTTCTGTTGAAGCTCCTTCCGTAAATGGCTAATATTCCTACTTATAGGTTTTTAGTTATTACCAATAGGAAAAAATAATGACTCAGTTCTAAGTTCATGTTGATGAGGCTGGGATCATAACTAGAACATGATAATAACCTTTCAAATATATAATGACCTTAGAGACTTTCCAAGTTTCTCCAAGGTCATTATTTTAATTATAACATATACGGGAGGGTATTTATATTTAATACATTGAAAAAAAAAAAAGGGCGGATGTAGCCAAGTGGATTAAGGCAGTGGATTGTGGATCCACCATGCGCGGGTTCAATCCCCGTCGTTCGCCCAGTAATAGAGAATAAAAAAAAGAATTAATAATGAATCAGATTGTTTTTCCCAGTAAAAAACTAATTAAAATAAATATTTTATTTACATTCTTTTATTTACATTCTTTTAAATGTACTTTTTTGACAAGTTTCATATATTCCCATCTAATGTACTTTTCTAAATCAACGAATTTCATATATTTCCATGTAATATACTTTTCTAAATTGACATTATAATACCATTATCTCATTATTATATATTCTTATTTAATGTACTTTTTGAAATTGACACTATAATTCCATTACCACATTATTATAATGTGTTTTATAAATACTAATCATAAAAAAGATATAAAAATTATTATTTATAAAGTTCGAAAAACTTTTGTAATAATAGATTATATATATATATTCAGAGGACAAATATAAAATAGTTAGACAAATTCGACGAATTTTTTATATTCAATACCTGGTAAATCATAGTAATTGAATGAAATAAAATTGCTTTGTTTTAATGTATCCAATAGAATTTCGTCCTAATAAATTAATAGAAACATTTTCTCAATTTTATAGAGGAGAATAAAAAATACCAAAGTGTTTTGATCGAGGTTTACATATAGAATATAAAAAGTTATTTAGTAGAGATTGACATATTCAATAAGATATATTTGAAAATATGTGACTCTAACTTTTTAAATAATAAAAGGTTTTTTAATGGGTTTCAAAGGGTTTCTGATAAATAAGAGGGTGAAAAATAAATTGAGAATAAATTTAAAAAAAAAAGAAGATTATTTTATGAGGTATTAAGATCCGGAAAAGTACAAAACCCTCAGTATTTATTTAATTTATGGACAAATTGGAATTTTTTTGGATTGTTGACCAGGATCATTTTCAATCGAGAACATCTTATTAAGCTCTTTGATCTTCGAATTCTTATTTCACTAATCTCACGCGATCTACGTGGTTCAATAAATAACATATCATTGATTTGTTTAGTACTATTAACATTACCAGTCTTTATATATGGTTTTAATAAGAAAGGTTCGGTGGAAACAAAACATTTGCATTTGTCAAAAATAGTTCATGAACATATAAATCGTGCTGAATGTAAAAACGAAATGCAAAAAGAATACTTTAAGCCTTTTACATATCTTTATATTTCCTCGCATCACTCCTTTGTTTCTTCGATAGGAAGTAAGAAATATATAAGTCACATGCCAAATTCAGAAGAAGGTGTTGTTTATACCAAACACGGAATAAGCAAAAATCTGGGCATTATGCCTGTGTATGATCAGATTAAAATTCGGGGTTTACAATGGTGGAAAGATTGTGTCCTAGAAGGAATTTTTCCTAGTCGTGAAATATCTATAGAAGAATATATGAATAGTAATAATGTCATCTATCTCAAAGAGAAAAATACAGAAGACATTAAACATTTCTTTGAATTTTATAGAGAAGCAAAAACTTGGAAAACTAATGTTTCAGATTCGAAAAAGAGAAAAAATATCATTTCTTCAGTAGATTTAGCTTTAAATTTGACTGAAAAGCAATATTTAAATCGTAACAAAAATTTTTCTGAATGGCTTTTTGAGAAAACATACATAAATCACATACGTATTAACAAACAACTAATAAAAAATTATTCGACTTTTTGGGATCTTTCTCTCCTTGCTGGAATTAAGCAAAACAACATAAAATCAAATTTGTTTTCAAAGTGTTTCTCAAAAGATTCATCAATTCCTTGGATAGAGAAACGCTTTACGGAAAACATAACATATATAATAGAGAATTTATTTTCTAAGGAAGAAAAAATAATAATTGATAATTTTCCTAAATCAATTTGTTATGCTTTTTTAGACATATTATCAATAGATGAACTGGGTATAGGTTTCCATACCACTGAAGAACCTAATTATAATAATTCTGGATTATATAAAAAATACCAAAATGTGTTTTTAAAATATTCTATACGATCAGACAGTAATAGAATAGTTGATGTGTGGAATATAAGAAATAAGTTCAAAAATTTTTGCTTAAATTGTTTCGTTTTACCAGATGCTGTATCTTATACTATTCGAAGAAAGACATTAAATATAAACAAATTGGATTTGATTATATTTATGAACTGGAATATATGTAGGAATATTTTTTTTTGTTTCGGTCGATTCCTCACGAGTCTAACAGACATTACATATTCAATTTTCTTCTAAAATCTCAAAAAGAATTGGTAATAAAGATCAATCGATTCCATTTTTCAATTACCAAGTCTAATCAGGTTTATAAAAAGAATGAGTTTCCCCTTGATATAAAGTATGCAACGGAAAAAATTTTTCATTATATCGCAAATAACGAAACCGGAACTCCAAGTTGGTACAAATCAATTATTAAGAAAAATTTTTTTACACATTCGAAAAAATCATTAAATAGTTCATATTTAATGCACGAATCAATTTATTATTTGAAGTATTGGATTCAAAAACTTCAAAAAAAAGGTTTGAAAAATATAACGAAGAATACAATTAACCAACATTCATTCAATTGGGTGAGAGGTTTAAGAAAAAGGTTCGATTTCTACAAAGACAATAAATACGTTAATTGGAATCTGAATTTATATGAATGGTTTGATCGGACCAATAATAACTTGGAAATATTTCCAAACAGATTTATTTATGGGGATAACTATTCGAAAATAATGTCCAATCGAATGGAATTTTTCATTAACCAAATTTTAATAAGTTGGTTTGGAAAACTAAAAAAGAATTATTCCAAGTTTTATTTTATTTGTCAAAACTTGATAAAAAAAGGTTTTGATTTTTCAATTTCCAAGGAGTCTGAAAATTCTGATACGTCGAGTTACTCACCAAAAATCCTTGATACTAAAAGGATTTATTTCGAAACGAATTCTTCGTATAATAATGAATTATCACAGGAATTCAATTTTTCAAGTGATGAAGAATCAATAGTACCTTTATCTTTGATTGAAATACCAGTAAGTAAATTCACTATTGATTCATTTTATAATAAGTTCAACATTGATGTTGAGTACATGGAACTCTCTGATAAGACTACTCTTTTTACAATACTCAAAAATCAAGACATTTGGTTTGATTCCGTAAAACTTTCTAATAAAAGAACTTTACTGAAAACTTCTTTTTACGAGGCAATTATACCAAAATTTCTAGATCATTTGCATCATATCCAGTTAGATTATAATAAGAGATGGTATTTTTATTTCTGTAACACAAAAGAAAATATTATCAAAGACTCTAAATTTACGTATGGACAATTATTGAGTTTTTTACCTCAACACAACAATAAATTTCTTTCGTCTTTCGTTGGAATTGGAATAGGACCTTTTTCCTTAGAAGAAAATACTATTTCAGTTACTCAGTCACAAGTATCCAATATTTTTTTCAAATGTTTAAAAAGAAGTTATAATCAAATATTTACATTGGTTAATAATTCGTATAAATTGTTAAATTTATTAACTCGAATCAACTTATTGTGTCATAAAAAAATAAATACTTATTTTATTGAAGAGTTTTCTACCGTAACACTTTTAACAAGAAAACAAATAGTCAATTTAGAAATTACTTACTTTAACCAGCCTGATATAGAAATATCCACTTTGGAGAGAAGGAACATTAATAATTTACTCGATGAAAAAGCTTTAAGTCCAAACCTGAGCCTTATTCAACGTCAATCTTATCAACATGATCTACTCTCTGAATCTCCTTTAAGAATTCGAAATAAGAACAATAAGATGTTTTATTGGGTTAGAGAACTGTTCGTAAGAAATGGTTTAACGAGAGATTCAAAAAACATAACTAGAAATAAAGTGATAGATGGAAAAAACGCCGAATTAGTTTTATTTGATAATTCGAATCTATTCAAAGAAATCAAAGAAAATGAAACTATTTTATCATTCTTTTTACCACACTCGAATGAACGAGCTATAAATACGGGGACATATCAAATATTCCAAATAGAGAGTTTTTTGAAAAAAAACGCTTTGTTTGAAACGTATACACCATGGTTTTTCACTTTTAAGTGGTGGAAATACCTATCTAATATAATTTTACAAACGTTTACGGAAATATTACTAAACAGCAGTGATCAATTTGAATATGTTTCTCAAATCCATGCTCAGGATCAAGAAATATCAAATAATCAACCTAAGAAATCATTACTTGAATTTCTATGGTCATATTTTAAATCAATAACTTTTTGGAATGATGAATGTTCGATTATAATTATTATTAGTTTTTTTATTCCTAGTTATTTGTTCCTACAAAATTATTTATCTGGTCTGATAGGCTCGGACTATTTTGATCTATGGAAACGCTTCGGAATAATCCGATATTTAATAGATCATAAATCTTATTGGAATAAGCTGATGTATCAACATCCGGTACAATTAATTGATACACAGAACACATTTATAAACTTTCTAAAAAATTTTAGACATTATATAAAAAATAGAAAGTTATTTTTATTCACGAGAGAAAAATCAAATAGATGGTTAGCTAATAATAAAAGTTTAGATATTTTTCCGAGAAAAAGGGAATTATTGATTCAATCTCTAGTAACACGAAAAAAGATTTCTCGATATGGATTGAATATCATTCGCAATCATTATTTATTAAGTAATGATTTTGGTTATCGAATCACCCAACAAGGACTTTATTACTTACGATATTTAGCTGAAAGTTTTGAGAAAAGTTTAGTAAATTACCCGTTTTATCAATTTAATTTAGCACAAAAATGGGTTTTCCTTGCTTTCTGGCAGAGAATTACTTCTACTTCCCCGCATATATCGCGGCAAACCAAGACTTTGGATTTTGCACCTCATGGAATACCTATTCCGCTCCGCTTAGGATTATCTCCCTCCAAAGGTAATTTACTAATAGGTCCTATAGAAACAGGACGATCTTATTTGATCAAGAATTTAGCAGCAGACTCTTATGTTCCTTTTATACAAATATCCATAAGCAAATTATTGTATAACGAACCTGACATTACAACCAAAGATTGGAATGTTTTGATGGAGAACCTGCACCAATTAGCTCTTATTTTAGAATTAGCAAAAGAAATTTCCCCTTGCATTATATGGATTCAAAATATTCATGAACTAAATGTAAATTGTTCCACTCAAGATATGAAATCTAATTCTACTCCCCTACTCGGTTTATTATTGAGATATTTTCGTACCAATTTCGTTAATAATCGTACTTTCAGTATAATTGTTTTTGGTTCGACTCATATTCCCGAAGGAATGGATCCATCCCCGATATATCCAAATCGATTAGATAAATTAATAAATATTCGAATGCTTAATATTTCAGAACGACAAAAGGAATTTTCTATTTTCTTACGTAGTAAACGTTTTCATTTAGAAAATAATAATTTGTCTCGTCTTAATGAGTTTGGATATGGAACCATGGGCTATGATGCACGAGATTTGGCATTACTTGTTAATGAAGTTTCATTGATCAATATTACCTACAATAAATCAGTTATATACGGTAATACAATTGGATTAGCTTTCCATAGACAAGCCTTGGGTTTTACATATATAGATACAAATACGGAATATAGTCAAAATTATGAAAAACTTATTTATGAAATAGGAAAGGCTATTGTACGAAATATAGTCACGAAAAAATTTACCATGAATCCTTTATGTAAAGGTAATAACTTCTGGAAAAAAAGATTTTATTATTTGTCCGAATGGTATTTAGAGCCTCCTATTATCGAAACCACTATAAAGGAATTTACTATACTATCTCATATTTTGGGGTGCTTAGCTGGATCAGCAGCTCGAGATTCTTGGTTTGGATCAAAAAATAAACAAGAGAATTTGATTCCTCTTGATAAAAATGCTGAGGATGATTCTAATTCAGCTTGTACTATTACAGAAAGTCTTTTGGTAGAGTTTCCAAGGTTAGAAATATATCAAGATGAATCTATTTCTAATGAAATGAGACTTGCTCCTTATTCCCAAACGACAAATCTTGTAAATATAATGCAAAAGAAAATTTTTCCTATTCAATACAAGCAAAAACTATATAAATTAGTAAGTAATACTGCCTGTTCTCCTAGGATTTGGCGTTTCAGTCTCATCCGCAGCAATATATTCAATCGGATGAAAAGACCCAATGAATTTCAAATTCCATACTCTGTTGGGTCTTTTTGGGAAAACGAACAAACTCCTTCTAAATATTTACAAAATAATTTTAATGGTGCTCGATTCGTACAATATAGGATGAGACAACAATCTCCCTACGATAGGGTTTTATCAAAAATGAGACGAATAAGCTTGCAGGAACTAGAGTCTCAATTAGAAACTACGTTATTAAAAGAGCAATTTGAAACATTGGGAATTTTTTCACCAATACAATATCCAATAGAATATCAAATATCTAATAAACCACTGTTATTTATGGGGAGACGATTCGTTTGGGATCCAACGGGTTTATTACTCAAAAATCATCATCTTACATTTTCACATCGAAAATTATTTGTAGATGAAGAAATGCTGAGAAGACTTTATGTTACTTACGGAACGAAGAGGGAACAGAAAAAATCTCAATCAATTCAAAAGATCGAACAATTTTTTGTTCATCGCGGATATAGCCAAGATTCAATGAGTAATTATATAAGTGGATTGAATCCATTAACTTTTGCGGATAAACAAAATATTGAAACTTTTAAAAGTACTGAACAAATTGGTGTCCAATTGAAACATCCACATTTATTTGCTGCTATATATTTATATCAACCTTGGTTGATTGAATACCCGCAAGAAAAATCTACTCGCTTTGAGTCGTTGAATAATTACCAGAGATGGCTTGAAATGAATAGTTCATTATCCAGTGATTTATCACTCCATAGTACTTTGTTCGAGAGTCATCAATATTTATTGAATTCGTTTTGTTCCAACAGAATGTTATTGAATCAGATAATAAAATTGTTGTTAAAAAATCAATGGCTTTTTCAAAATGAAATTGAAACTTCATTGATATTAGAAAATAAAAAATAAATTTTATTCTTAATTAATTGAGAAACATGAGATTAATAATAAATTAATCCAGTGATATTGTGTCTATTTTTGGAATAAAGACCTCACCATAAATAGTCATTTTTTTACAATATCAACCTATTTTATTTGTCCGATGCTTATAAAATAAGGACTTGGTACAAGAATATACTAAAAATATTAAAGTTTTGATAAACGATGAAGTTTACTCCAGTTCTGATAAACGATGAAGTTTATTCCAGTTCTTTTATTCAAGCAAATCATAAATTGAATCAATTTAATTAATCGGGATTGACGGGGCTCGAACCCGCAACTTTCGTCTTGACAGGGCGATGCTCTAACCAATTGAACTACAATCCCACTGAATATAGTTTAGTCATTATGTCGATCTATAAGCTTATGTGTCAAATCAATCATTTTTTTCTGCATTTCTTCTATTTGAGTGCAAAAAGTATATATTTTTTTATTACTAAAGAAACTATTAATAAAGAGGTAGGGTTGGCTTTGTATTGTTGCAGCAACAATTTTTTTTATTGGAGCTAAGTATTTGAGCCAAAAACTCTATGTAATAAATCGATTAGTAGGATTGTCGTCATTGGGTCGAGCTGGATTTGAACCAGCGTAGGCACTGCCAGCGGATTTACAGTCCGTCCCCATTAACCACTCGAGCATCGACCCAGGTAGAAAAGAAAAACTTTTATTCTTTTCTTTTTTTTTTTTATTAAGATCAAAATTTCATTGAAATTGAAACCAATGTAAAAAGTATTGAAAAATATTTATTGATTACCTGGGATTTTTTTTTCAATGTACCCCCAGGGGAATTCGAATCCCCGTCGCCTCCTTGAAAGAGAGGTGTCCTAGGCCACTAGACGATGGGGGCTTGTTGACCCTTATTCCTATGATACTCAATTTACTATTAACTGTCAAGAGTTTGATTTCTTTTATTCCAGTGATTCCTTCAATTACTAGTCTTATTTTCGTTCTATTTTGTAGAAAACTTGATAAGTTAATTTTTTTTTAACGCTATATTATTTCAAAAGCTAATTTATTTCCAATTCCTGGAAGCCATACTTCTATTTCTTATACTTAAATTCCTTATACTTATATTCCTTATACTTATATTCCTTAAAGGTCAATTACCTTACCAAATTGATATCCTCAATTCAACTATGCTCGATTTTCAATGACTCATATAGACTGTTATTTAACCTTCTCTTTAGGACTAACTAAATGAGACTTATTGTACTCCACCGTTTTATTCTTTTTTTATCCTGAGTCTCAGAAGTAAGTTATTTCAGTTCCGTAACAACAAAAGTTGAAAACTACAGTTTATTATGCATCATGGGAATGCTACGCTATTCACAATCTTGCAAATACTCTTTATATATCCTTTTCAAAGATAGATCTCCCAGCCTCCTCTCCGTGGTTCATTATTCTATCGAACTCGCTTCCTGGCATATAATTGAATTGTTTAGTCCAAATATTATTACGGATATAAACAACTGGAATAACAAGAAATGGAACTGTATAAAGAATGACTACAAGAGACGCAGTGATTTTTTTGGAAGAGTCTTGAGTAAATAAGATTCTTCTTTGGTTCTGATAAAAGTTTTTTTTTTCTAGTATGATTACCTTCGAATTCCTGCATCATGGAAGTGCGAAGACCAAATGAAGGGGACTTCTGTGTCCTTGCCGTCTATTAATGAATTCTTAGCAAGAGCTTTTTCTCCAAAAGTATCTGCAATAGATTATTCATATCCACAATAGAAGATTTTCCGATTACGCAATCTTCTAATTACAAAAAAATCCTATTAGAATAATAAATTTGTGTTATATTAACGTCATTATTTTATAAGTGTTCATTTCTTTTTTCTATCAAAAATTTGTAAGAACGAATTGGAAAGAAATAATTGCATCTAATACAATAAAAAAAAAAAGACCCTTATTTTATTAAGTAAATTCAAATAAGTAATTTAAAAAAGGATAGAATTCTAAATATAAAGGTAAGTAGTATTTGTTTTAGCATGATCAGCTATATATATAGTGGGGTTGGGTTACTAAAAAAGTTGAGTCATGTAATAAAGCGCGGGGAACAAATAAACTTTTTCTCCCATATTTTGGATGGAGGAGCAGAGATATATTATTGGAGTAGGGGTAGATTGTAAGCAAAATGGAACTCTTATGTGGTATTCTTTTCAAGGTTTTCCATGAAGCAATAATCACTGTGTTAAAAATAATTACAAAGTAATTTGTTGGGCTCCACTATTGAATCACTGAAAAAGAAAAAAGAAAAGCCGTAGCAAATAATTCAATTAATTAATATTGATATGAGTTAATAATAGAATTCTATCAATTATATTAAATTCATACTATTTATTAGTGGGGAACACATAACACCAAATCAATGATTTTCTATTCCTATTTTTTTTTTTCCTCCATTCATTCCTTACGTCATATCCAGTATATAAAGTGATAAAAAAAAGGAATTGACTAAACAAAAAAAATAGTAAACTTGACTTATTATATTATATATTAGTTGGCTATTCTAATATTGAAGTTTACTGAAGATCATAGATGTCAATTCTCTCATTGAATTATTCAATATTTTTTATTCTTTCATTTCGTAGTATAAATATTTATTGCTACAAGTGAATAAATTTTTACTGAACCAAAAATAGAAACTGAATATTGTACTAAATACAGTAATCATTATTATTTCCCATGTCACCTAAGGATAAGTAAAAGTAAGTCTAGAATTGAAGAGAATGAAGCTTTTTGTAATAATAAGGAACTTCTCATTCTTCTTTTCCATTCCGATTTTGTTTCAATTAATAAATTCGATCTGGATAAGTCAATAAATTTAAACATTTGTTATTTATCCTCTTATTATTTGTCGTAAGTCGGGAAAGTTTCTTTTCCTTTCCAAATAAAAAAAAAAACAGATAAATTTTTATTTTTTACGAAACAAAGATGTGGAATTATTTACTTAAATAGAATAGAGATAGTAAATGCTACTCCTATTAATTATTTGAACGGACCTGAAAGATTCGGGAAAGAATCAATATTGAGTCAAAGGAATATTGAAGAATTCTTGTGAGAAGCACCAAGAAGAAAAGAAAAGCTTACCTGCCTTCCGAGAAGTTTTTAATGAGTTTGTTCTGAGACTAGGCATAGATCTTCCAGTAAATGCTTTGAACCGGAGAAGAAACTATATAGAAATATCTATGTAACGAGGGATTCTCCGTAGAATAAGAAAACTTTTCGATATAAGGGGCAAAGAAGGAAAATTATCTGCAGATAATCAAATATTGTATTTGAAAATAATTCCATAATAAGATAAGGTGCTTAGAAATGGTTAAAGTAGTTGAATAGGAGAATTACTACGACTATAGCCATCGGAAAATCTTCTGAAGAACCTAAAGGTTTATTTGATAGCATGGATGACTGGCTAAGGAGAGACCGTTTCGTATTCGTGGGTTGGTCCGGTTTATTACTTTTCCCTTGTGCCTATTTCTCCATAGGTGGATGGTTCACGGGTACAACTTCTGTAACCTCATGGTATACCCATGGATTGGCTAGTTCTTATTTAGAAGGTTGTAACTTTTCAACTGCCGCAGTTTCAACTCCTGCTAATAGTTTATCACATTCTTTGCTACTTTTGTGGGGTCCTGAAGCACAAGGAGATTTTACTCGTTGGTGCCAATTAGGTGGTCTATGGACCTTTGTGGCTCTTCACGGTGCTTTTGCTTTAATTGGTTTTATGTCGCGCCAATTCGAGCTTGCTCGATCTGTACAATTGCGTCCCTATAATGCAATTGCATTTTCTGCTCCAATTGCTGTTTCTGTTTCTGTATTTTCGATTTATCCTTTGGGCCAATCTGGTTGGTTCTTTGCACCCAGTTTCGGTGTAGCAGCTATATTTCGATCTATCTTGTTCTTTCAAGGTTTTCATAATTGGACTTCAAACCCATTCCATATGATGGGAGTTGCCGGAGTATTGGGTGCTGCTCTTTTATGTGCCATTCATGGTGCTACTGTAGAAAATACATTATTTGAAGATGGTGATGGTGCAAATACATTCCGTGCTTTTAATCCAACACAATCTGAAGAAACTTATTCCATGGTTACTGCTAACCGTTTTTGGTCCCAAATCTTCGGTGTTGCTTTTTCCAATAAACGTTGGTTACATTTCTTCATGCTATTCGTACCAGTAACTGGATTATGGATGAGTGCCATCGGAGTAGTTGGTTTAGCCTTGAATCTGCGGGCATATGACTTTGTTTCTCAAGAGATCCGTGCAGCAGAAGATCCCGAATTTGAAACTTCTTACACCAAAAATATTCTTTTGAACGAAGGTATTCGTGCTTGGATGGCGGCTCAAGATCAGCCTCATGAAAATCTTGTATTCCCCGAGGAGGTTCTACCCCGTGGAAACGCTCTTTAATGGAACTTTAGCTTTAGGTGGTCGTGATCAAGAAACCACTGGTTTTGCTTGGTGGGCTGGTAATGCCAGACTTATCAACTTATCCGGTAAATTACTTGGTGCTCATGTTGCTCATGGCGGATTAATTGTGTTTTGGGCTGGAGCAATGAACTTATTCGAAGTGGCTCATTTTGTTCCAGAAAAGCCTATGTATGAACAGGGATTAATTTTACTTCCCCATCTAGCTACTCTGGGATGGGGAGTAGGTCCTGGTGGAGAAGTCGTAGATATTTTTCCATACTTCGTATCCGGAGTACTTCACTTAATTTCTTCTGCAGTTTTAGGTTTTGGAGGTATCTACCACGCAATTATTGGACCCGAAACTTTGGAAGAGTCTTTTCCATTTTTTGGTTATGTATGGAAAGATAAAAACAAAATGACTACAATTTTAGGTATTCATTTAATCTTGTTAGGTGCTGGTGCTTTTCTTTCAGTGTTCAAAGCTTTGTATTTTGGAGGTGTATACGATACATGGGCTCCTGGTGGTGGAGATGTAAGAAAAATTACGAATCTTACTCTTAATCCAAGTGTTATATTTGGTTATTTACTTAAATCACCTTTTGGTGGAGAGGGATGGATTGTTAGTGTAGACAATCTTGAAGATATAATCGGGGGACATGTATGGTTAGGTTTCATCTGTATCTTTGGCGGAATCTGGCACATCTCAACCAAACCTTTTGCATGGGCTCGTCGCGCTTTTGTATGGTCCGGAGAAGCTTACTTGTCCTATAGTCTAGGAGCTCTTTCTGTCTCTGGTTTTATTGCTCGTTGTTTCGTTTGGTCTAATAATACAGCTTATCCTAGCGAATTTCATGGTCCTACTGGTCCAGAAGCCTCCCAAGCTCAAGCTTTTACCTTTTTAGTTAGGGACCAACGGCTCGGAGCTAATATAGGTTCTGCTCAAGGACCCACTGGTTTGGGTAAATACCTTATGCGTTCTCCTACCGGAGAAATTATTTTTGGAGGAGAAACAATGCGCTTTTGGGATCTTCGTGCTCCATGGTTAGAACCTCTAAGAGGTCCTAATGGCTTAGATCTGAGTAAGTTGAAGAAAGATATACAGCCTTGGCAAGAACGACGCTCGGCAGAGTATATGACTCATGCTCCTTTAGGTTCTTTGAACTCTGTGGGTGGAGTAGCTACCGAAATTAATGCAGTAAACTATGTTTCTCCTCGAAGTTGGTTAGCCACCTCCCATTTCGTTTCAGGATTCTTCTTTTTCGTAGGTCATTCATGGCACGCAGGAAGAGCCCGTGCAGCTGCAGCCGGATTTGAGAAAGGAATTGACCGTGATTCTGAACCTGTTCTTTTTATGACACCTCTTAACTAAAAAGAGAAATGAATACTAATAATAATAAAAGAGCTAGAATTAATTCCAGCTTCTACGAAACAAAGAAAAACTTTTCCTAATAAATACTTTTTTTTGTAAGTTCCTTATGAAGGCTCGGCTACAAAAAGCCGAGCTATAAATCTATTTTATAAATAACTAGATTTCTTGGAATCCTTCGAAGAAGGGATAAAAAGGGATAAGAGGAGAGAGAGGGATTCGAACCCTCGATAGTATTGAAAAATACTATACCGGTTTTCAAGACCAGGGCTATAAACCACTCGGCCATCTCTCCTAAAAACTAATTCTAAGTTACTTCTTCAGGTAATACTTATAAGACCTGGTGATATATAATCAATACTACTCGTAGATATCTATACTATGTAAAAGATATAATATTTCCTGGGAAAAGAAATGCAAAAAATTTTCTTTTTCAAAGGAAATAAAAAAAGCTAACAAAACTTTATCACAAGTATAATCAAAATTACAAGTATAATCAAATCAGATTATTTTTATGATGCATCTGGCCCGGTTATCAAGATTTATGTCAGATAGGGATCAGACGGTATAATCTATTTCATTTGTTAAAAGTTCGGGAAATCACAACCATGACTATTGCTTTTCAGTTGGCTGTGTTTGCATCAATTGCAATTCCATTTCTTCTAATAATTGGTGTGCCTGTTGTACTTGCCTCTCCTGATGGTTGGTCAAGTAGCAGAAATGTTGTATTCTCGGGTGCTTCATTATGGATTGGATTAGTCTTCTTGGTAGGTATCCTCAATTCCTTTATATCTTAAGTAAGATATTTCAAATCACAGTACTCCCTCCCTTGGTTGAATTGAGGTATTTCCTACGGGTACTGAGGCCACAAAAAACGTGTTCCAGGGGGGGCTCGTTTCATTATCGATATCCTATTCTTAAATGAAGAAATAAGTAATTTGAATTTGCATAATTCATAATAAATAGTTGACTATATATAAGTAAATCTATTCATATATATTAAATAATAAGTCATTTTTAGTTGCGGGTATGGTTTAATGGTAAAATTCCTCCTTGCCAAGGAGAAGATGCGGGTTCGATTCCCGCTACCCGCCCATTCTTGAGAAATGGAATATAAATAAAATATAAGATTGAGTATAATCTTAGGTTTGTTTCTTTATGTAGTTTCTAAATAACTTTATAAAGATTAATGAACTATAAAGAACTAAAAAATTGAGTATTTGGCGGAGACGGGATTTGAACCCGTGACCTCAAGGTTATGAGCCTCGCGAGCTACCAAGCTGCTCTACTCCGCGCAATTCATTAATAATTAATAAAATAATAATATGAAGTACATTTACTAAACAAGTGATATTTATGAATTTCATAGAGAATCCCCCAACTTGTTGGGGGATTACAAATTGCATTTGTATATTATGATTCTTCTGAATCATTTTCTTACCAACTGGATTTTATTACCCCGGGCAACAAACATGCATGGGCCATCTCACGAAGTACATGCCTGGATAAACCAAAGTCTCGATAGTTGGCTCTGGGTCTTCCGGTCAACAAACAACGACGATGAAGACGTGTTGGTGCACTATTACGTGGTAAAGATTGTAATTTTTCAGAAATTTCCCATTTCTCATCTAATAATGAAGCTTCGCTCATCCTTTTTTTCAAATAAAGACGAATAGAATGGTATTTTTGTTCCAATTTCTGCCTCTTTTTCTCTCTCTGGATAAGACTTTTCTTTGCCATGATGGTTTAATTAATAAATAACATTCCTTTTGTTTGTCAAAAATTGTAACGAAAATTTTTTATTGAGATTCTTTCCGAAAGAACATTGTTGTTCTTATTTTTATTATTTCATTCCCTTGTTAAAGAGAGTTAGATCGAGCCTATCAGAAGCAAAGGTAGGCTTAATCCAATCAATTTTATCTCATGAAAGAGAATGATTAGCCAAATTTGCCTGATGTAGAAGCAATTGGGGAAGCCGCATAAGTAAAAATATAACCTACGGAGAAATGAGCTAATCCAACTAATCTTGCTTGAACAATAGAAAGAGCTACTGGCTTGTCTTTCCAGCGCACTAAATTAGCTAGAGGTGTACGTTCATGAGCCCATGCTAGAGTTTCAATGAGTTCTTGCCAATATCCGCGCCAGGATATAAGAAACATAAATCCAGTGGCCCATACGAGATGTCCAAATAGAAACATCCATGCCCAGACGGATAAACTGTTCATACCGAATGGATTATATCCATTGATAAGTTGTGAAGGGTTTAACCACAGGTAATCTCTCAACCATCCCATTAAATAAGTAGAAGACTCATTAAATTGAGCTACATTTCCTTGCCATAGGGTTATATGCTTCCAATGCCAATAAAATGTGACCCATCCAATAGTATTTAACATCCAAAAGACTGCCAAATAAAAAGAATCCCAGGCTGAAATGTCACAAGTACCACCTCGTCCTGGACCATCACAAGGAAAACTATAACCAAATTCTTTCTTATCTGGCATTAACTTGGAGCCACGTGCATCTAAAGCACCTTTTACTAGAATTAATGTGGTTGTGTGTAAACCTAGAGCAATGGCATGATGAACCAAAAAATCTCCGGGACCTATGGTTAAAAATAGTGAATTACTATTATTATTGATACTATCCAACCAACCAGGTAACCATAAGCTTTGACCAGCATTAAAAGCTGGACTATTTGCTGAAGATAGAAGTACATCAAAACCATATAAAGCCTTGCCATGAGCAGATTGGATCCATTGAGCAAATACAGGTTCAATCAAGATTTGTTTTTCTGGGGTACCAAAAGCAAGCATGACATCATTATGCACGTAGAGTCCTAAGGTATGAAAACCTAGAAATAAGCTAGCCCAACTTAAATGAGATATGATCGCTTCTTTGTGTTCCAACATTCTTGCCAATACATTACCTTTATTTTGTTCTGGATTATAATCCCTAATAAGAAAAATAGCTCCATGAGCAAACGCGCCTGTCATAATAAACCCAGCAATGTATTGATGATGAGTATATAATGCAGCTTGAGTAGTAAAGTCTTGCGCTATAAATGCATAAGCAGGTAAAGAATACATGTGTTGAGCTACCAAAGAAGTAATAACTCCTAGAGAAGCTAAAGCAAGACCCAATTGAAAGTGAAGAGAATTATTAATTGTGTCATAAAGGCCCTTGTGACCACGTCCTAATCGGCCCCCTGGAGGAGTATGTGCTTCTAAGATTTCCTTTATACTGTGCCCAATCCCAAAGTTAGTTCTATACATATGACCAGCAATGGTAAAAACAACTGCAATTGCTAAATGATGATGAGCAATATCAGTCAGCCATAAACTTTGAGTCTGTGGATGAAATCCCCCAGTAAAAGTTGGAATAGCAGTACCAGCTCCTTGAGAAGTACCAAATAAGTGACTACTTGAGTCAGCGTTTTGGGCATAAACACTCCACTGACCCGCAAAAAAAGGCCCTAGACCCTGGGGATGTGGTAATGCGGTTAGTAGATTATCCCATCTCACGTGTTCACCTCTTGATTCAGGAATAGCAACGTGAACCAAATGCCCTGTCCAAGCCAAAGAACTTACTCCGAAAAGTCCTGACAAATGATGATTAAGACGAGATTCAGCATTTTTGAACCATGAAACACTTGGTTTCCACTTAGGTTGTAGATGCAACCAACCCGCGATTAAAAAAATAGCGGAAAGAATTAGTAAAAAAAGAGCTCCAGTATAAAGATCTTGATTGGTACGTAATCCGATTGTGTACCACCATTGATAAACACCGGGATAAGCAATATTAACTGGACCAGAGGCCCCTCCTCGAGTAAATGCTTCTATAGCTGGTTGACCGAAATGAGGATCCCATATTGCATGAGCAATAGGTCTTACATGTAAAGGATCTTGTATCCATGCTTCAAAATTACCTTGCCAAGCTACGTGGAATAAATTACCAGAGGTCCACAGGAAGATTATTGCTAACTGACCAAAATGAGAAGCAAAAATCTTTTGGTAGAGACGCTCTTCAGTAATATCATCATGGCTTTCGAAGTCATGTGCGGTAGCGATACCAAACCAAATACGACGAGTAGTTGGGTCTTGAGATAGGCCCTGGCTGAACCTCGGAAATCTGGATGCCATAATGCTTTTCAAATCCTCCTAGCCATTATCCTACTGCAATAATTCTTGCTAGGAAGAATGCCCATGTTGTGGCAATTCCACCCAGAAGGTAATGAGCTACTCCTACAGCACGGCCTTGTACAATACTCAAAGCCCTAGGCTGGATAGCAGGAGCAACTTTTAATTTGTTGTGAGCCCAAACTATAGATTCAATAAGTTCTTGCCAGTATCCACGACCACTAAATAGGAACATCAAACTGAAGGCCCAAACGAAGTGAGCACCCAAAAATAAGAGACCATATGCAGATAACGAGGAACCATAAGATTGGATTACTTGAGAAGCCTGTGCCCATAAAAAGTCACGAAGCCATCCATTAATGGTAATTGAACTTTGTGCAAAGTTTCCTCCTGTAATATGAGTTATTACTTTTTGGTCGCTTATACTACCCCAAACATCAGATTGCATTTTCCAGCTAGAATGAAATATTACTACAGAAATTGCATTGTACATCCAAAATAACCCTAAGAAAACATGATCCCAAGCTGATACTTGGCATGTACCTCCTCTTCCGGGTCCATCACAAGGGAAACGAAACCCAAGATTAGCTTTATCGGGTATCAAACGGGAACTGCGAGCAAATAAAACACCTTTTAATAAGATTAATACGGTTACGTGGATAGTAAATGCATGAATATGGTGTACCAAAAAGTCTGCGGTTCCTAACGGAATTGGTAACAAAGCCACTTTGCCACCTACTGCTACTAAGTCGATGCCTCCCCAGGTTAAGCTGGTGCTTGCCGTTGCATTAGGAGCTGTGAACAAAGGTGCTACAGCATGAGTATTTTGTATCCATTGGGCAAATATAGGTTGTAATTGTATAGCAGTATCTGAAAACATGTCTTGGGGACGTCCTAAAGCACTCATAGTATCGTTATGGATATACAAGCCGAAGCTATGGAAACCCAAGAAAATACATGCCCAGTTAAGGTGTGATATTATGGCATCACGATGTCGAAGAACACGATCCAATAAATTATTGTATTGAGTGGTTGGATCGTAGTCCCTTACCATAAAGATGGCTGCATGTGCAGCAGCTCCAACTATGAGAAATCCACCGATCCACATGTGATGTGTAAACAAAGAAAGTTGGGTACCATAGTCAGTAGCTAAGTATGGGTAAGGAGGCATGGAATACATATGGTGAGCCACCACGATTGTTAAAGACCCTAGCATAGCTAAGTTAAGAGCCAATTGGGCATGCCATGAGGTGGTAAAAATTTCATAAAGGCCTTTGTGACCCTCACCTGTAAATGGACCTTTATGAGCTTCTAAAATTTCTTTTAAGCTATGACCAATGCCCCAATTGGTCCTATACATGTGACCAGCTATTAGAAAAAGAACTGCAATAGCTAAATGATGATGGACAGTATCAGTTAGCCACAAACCTCCTGTTACTGGATTGAGTCCTCCACGAAAAGTTAAAAAATCTGAATATTCTGACCAATTCAAAGTAAAGAATGGAGTTAATCCTTTAGCAAAACTTGGATAAAGTTGAGTCATAAGATCACGATTCAAAATGAATTCATGAGGAAGAGGTATTTCTTTAGCATCTACTCCAGCATCTAGAAGTTGATTAATAGGTAAAGAAACGTGTACTTGGTGTCCTGCCCATGATAGAGAGCCTAATCCTAATAGTCCTGCAAGATGATGATTTAACATAGATTCCACATCTTGGAACCAAGTCAATTTGGGAGCGGCTTTGTGGTAATGGAACCAACCGGCGAAAAGCATTAGCGCTGCAAAAATCAATCCACCAATGGCAGTGGAGTAAAGTTGTAATTCACTAGTTATTCCGGATGCTCGCCAAATTTGAAAAAAGCCAGAAGTTATTTGTATTCCCTGAAAACCCCCACCCACATCTCCATTTAAAATTTCCTGACCTACTATTGGCCAAACAACTTGAGCGCTGGGTTTAATGTGAGTAGGATCGCTAAGCCATGCTTCGTGATTGGAAAAACGAGCCCCGTGGAAGTACATACCACTTAGCCAAATAAAAATAATGGCTAGTTGACCGAAGTGAGCACTAAAGACTTTGCGAGAAATCTCTTCCAAATCATTAGTATGGCTGTCAAAATCATGAGCATCAGCATGTAAGTTCCAAATCCAAGTGGTAGTATTAGGGCCCTTAGCTAGAGTCCTTGAGAAATGTCCGGGTTTAGCCCATTTTTCAAAAGAAGTTTTTACGGGATCCCTTTCTACCACAATCTTGACTTCTGGTTCCGGTGAACGAATAGTCATCGAGGTTCTCCTCTTTCCAGACGAGGCATAGAAAAAACCCGCCAAGATTTAATTAGTAAACTTCTGAGAGCTATACATCTTCCAACCTTTTTTTCCCTTTCCCAGTTCGTAACTAGGGCAACTATGACACAGAAGTTACCGGGGGCAGGTATTCAAAATTATTGTTACACATATCAAAGGTGCTTAATGGACCATTTCAATTCAAAACGGTTTGTTTCTAGCCCATATATCATGAATATGGAGTACATAATACATATATCCTAATATGATAGGAGATAAGATGACAACACACATATCTATGTCGTATATACACGGTGTATACGCAGTAATAAAAATAGACTCAGTTATTTATGCAATAATGACTAAATATGATTTGGTTAAAAAAGGCATCTTCCGTTGGATCTTTTCCTACTCCATCCGAACAAATACCTATTATTTATTAAGCATCCATAAATAATTTTTTATGGATGCTTGATTCGTTCCTAAAAAATGATAGAATATAATTTAACTAAATAGAATATGACTTATTATCAATTTCTTATATTCCTTATTCCAAAGAATATAGAAGATTTTAAAGAATTGGTTAGAATTGTACGTCACTAATCTTTAAGACGTCCCGTAATTTTTAACCAATTCCGTGCTTCAATATAATTGCCTGGAGCAAGTAATATGGCTTGTTTCCAATGATCAGCAGCTCTACTGAACCAAGCTTCGGAAGTTTCAAAATCTCCTTGTTGAATGGCTTGTTCTCCTCGGTCGGGATGGGTCATCCCAATAAGATTCCCTCCCTGAGAACCGTACTTGAGGGTTTCCTACCTCATACGGCTCTATTAACTAAAATTTATCTCTTTTTGTGTGCATGAATAAAAAAAAATTGTTTAAATTTTTTTTTTTATGGATAATAAATTGTGTCAATTTTTATTGTAACGAAAAGACTCAATTTAGTTAATGAAATAAGTTTTCAATTGAACCCTAAATAAGGAATCGAATTTTATCTTTTCTCCTACCAAGAAAAAAAATAAGGTCTGAGAGTACAAATTTCTATATTATATATACAAATTTTATACAAATTTCATTTCTTTTGAATGGTAACTATCTTACTTCTATATAGAGATTCTCGTTGTGAAAAATACTTAAAAATACAAATTTATTATTCATAAGTATTTAATCTCTTTAGGATCTGATGCTACACCGCCGTTCAGTAGCTCATTGAATCAACCCTATTACACAAGTTGATTTTGTAATTTTAGTATGAGTGAACAGATTCTATTGTATCAGCCCAAGCTTTCAATAATTGATCTTTACGGTGCTTCTTCTCGTTGATCGAATTACCTTATCCATGGAGTATATAGGTTCTACTTATTTCGTCATGTTTGGGCTCTTATGAACGAACAATTTTATTATTCTACAGCTAATAAAAACCATTACTTAATAATGGTAAATATATAGAAAACCTCCATTTCTTTATTTGTAGTGGTTTTAAACTAACAAATCCTATAGTATAGATAGTCGCACGTAATGACAGATCACAGCCATATTATTAAAAGCTTGGGGCAAGGATGGATTTCTTTCCAATGCCTGAAAATAATATTCTAAAGCCCTTGCATGTTCCCCATTACTTGTATGAATAAGACCTATGTTATATAGTATGTAACTTCGATCATAAGGGTCAATTTCTAGACGCATGGCTTCATAATAATTCTGTAAGGCTTCCGCATATTCTCCTTCAGATTGAGCCGACATTCGTTACGGTTGTTCATTATTAAATGGAAATGAGCCCCGCTTCAGAACCGTACGTGGGATTTTCACCTCATACGGCTCGTCCTGTGTAGTGTATAATAAGGGAAACAATTCATAAAATTTGGAAAAATTCTTACCCAACATCATAAACTGGCAGGGGCTAGTGTATTCATAATTAATCCCTAGCCATCCTTCTTGCAAAGATTATTCCCCATAATCGGTGGCAGAAATAAAAACTTCAACAATTTCTTTGTCCTTAACGCTTCGTATTCTCTAGGGATTTGCTACTTCGACAATCTCCGATGGTTATATAGGTATCCAAAATACAAACGAGATGGAAGTTTGTTGTCTCAACCATATATTTGTTACTAGCCGTTACAAAACGGATAATACACATGAACTATAACGAAGCCTTTGTGTTGTCGATTCCTACACGTAGTGCTTTTCCCCTTATGCGTGTCTATAAACAAATAGACTTTTACTAGAAAGTTTATTCTTTTCTACAGGTTCGACCTTTCGCTTAACACCGTAATTTATGAGAAATTAAAGCATCTGAGGTTGCATCAACCGAGGATACACGACAGAAGGAATTGTTTCATATTTGTTTTGTAAAACCCACCTTCACTAAGCGTAAGTTTCATGTGATAAAATATTATCATGTTTTGTTTTACAATGAGTCGTTACTGGATCGAAAACCGAATCACACCATCTCTGTAATAAGTAAATGCTTTTTTTTCCCTTTGAGTAGTCGGAATTACTTGTAATAAAATATCTGCTACAATTGTAAAAGTTTTATCGATAAAATTATCGTTTCTTTGAGATCTAGGCATAGTCATTTATAATTCCATGAAAATTTTTCATTATTTTGTTCGGGAATCCATAGAAAAAAAATCTTTTGGTATTTTATACCATGGAATTTTTTTTTTTTTAATTGGAAGTATTTAAAGATTTTCATATCTGATCTTCCTATTAAGAATTGTTTATTCTTGTTCTTATTCCTCCAATTATATCACTTATTACAATTATTTAATAATTAAAAATTATTTTATAAGTATGTTTTTAGAATAATTGGTTAAAAAGTCAATAAATACATTGTATATATTATGAATATAGAAAATGGATTATTAGTTTCTCCGATTTGATTTTGCTCATTGATCCTATCGTTAGAAATCTTTTTTTTTTTTTCAAATAAATTAATTAAAAGAAAGGTTATCAGTTTATTATTGGGATTTCCGGGAGTGAATAATAAAAACTAAAAATGTTTTAAATTTTTATTATTTATCTTAAGTCATTTTGAAAAAGAATAAAATTTGACTTCGTTTTGAAGAATTAAGAACTGATTCCATTTCGGTATTAATAACTACTATAAAAATATTGCTATTTCATGAAGATATGAATTAAACTGAAAAGGTGCCGCAGGAAAGATGGCCGAGTGGTTTAAGGCGTAGCATTGGAAATGCTATGTAGGCTCTTGCTTACCGAGGGTTCGAATCCCTCTTTTTCCGTATCTACACTTCAATTCTTTTGTGATATACTCAATAACTTTATGACTGATTTTTATATTTTTTATATCATCTATATACAATAACTATTGTTCATAAGAGTCTTAATCATGAGAGTCTTAATCTAATTAATTTTCTTAAATATGACAAAAAAATTAATTAAAATTTACTTTTTTTATTCGGGATACAGGAATGATATAGAATACGAGAGATAAGCATATGATAAAACTTCAGTGAATAATCAATTTGTAATGGGATATTACAAAATAAAAAACAAATTATAAATCGAAGTTTCATATTTCATACATAAATTTTATTCATCTAAGAAATTACTATTAAAAATAAATTCATATATTTTTTTATTTTTCAAGCTTTACGGGAATAATATTCCACAACTAGCAATTCGTTAATATTTAAATCAATTGATTCACGATCTATTATTTTATTAACCAATCCCTTATTTTGTAGTGAATGGAGAGTCAAATGATTTGGTATTTTATATGTCTGAGAAATTTTATTATTTTTCGCGATTATAGTTCGGGATTCTGACCGATCCCTTGTAGTAATAATATCTTTGGGTTTACAACGATAACTCGGTACATTTATTGCACGATTATTAACCAAAATATGTTTGTGGTTAACCAATTGTCTTGCTCCGGGAATGGTAGGAGCCATACCCAATCGGAAAATAATATTATCCAGACGCATTTCGAGTAATTGCAATAATACTTGGCCTGTCGAGCCTTTAGCTTTTCTAGCAATACGAACATATTTAAGTAATTGTTGTTCGGTTAATCCATAATGAAAACGCAATTTTTGTTTCTCTTCCAAACGAATACAATATTGAGAAACTTTTTTACTAGAAGTAGATTGATTACTATAATCAGGCTTTAACTTGGGTGTTTTATGAGTCAGTCCTGGTAATTCCCCCAGACGACGTATTATTTTCAAACGAGGTCCTCGATAACGGGACATAAAAACTCCTTATTTTGCAATAAAAATTAGTGAAAAAAAAAAGATGACATGAACCATTCTCGATAATGAAACAAATCTTTGATTTGAAAAGAAAAAGTAAAGATTTTTTCCATTTTCAAATCAAATTATTTTATATTATTTTATTAAGAATTATTTCAAATTGTTCCTTTTTTTTTTCTGATTCTTCGATTACTTATTCCCTTCTCAAAATTTAGAGTATCTTAACAGAAACTTGGTGAACAAACAAATAAAAAAAAATATTTTTATTCTTTAATTTTTGTAAATAATTGAAAGAATGATAGATATAAGAAATAAAGGAGAAGCCGGCTATCGGAGTCGAACCGATGACCATCGCATTACAAGTGCGATGCTCTGACCTCTGAGCTAAGCAGGCTTTCTTATTACTAAATGCAATCATACCATTTCTTTTTTCTTTCAAAAAAATGCCTTTTTCTAATTCTTGTATTAACTTATATTATTAGCTATCCAATCTTAGTAATGCAATAATATGACGAATGATATCTAGACATAACTAAGTATTATTAATCATCACAATTATCTAATTTCAATAGATTATAGAATTTCGATGAAGGAAAGAAAATAATCCTTATTCTATTTCTCTATTTATTTGAAAAGAAAAGCATTGCATAAAAACTTAAAAAATACTATAATAATATTTGGTTATAGTAATAAAAATAGCATTAATAAATATGTTTTTCTTTTTTTTATAAATAAAATAGAATAAAAATAAAATAAAAAGGGGGTATGGCGAAATTGGTAGACGCTGCGGACTTGATTGAATTGAGCCTTAGTTTAGGAACTTACTAAATGATAGCTTTCAGATTCAGGGAAACCTTAGTAGAAGGAATAGGCGATCCTGAGCCAAATCCTGTTTAGCAAATGGCGGGATAGGTGCAGAGACTCGATGGGAGCCATCCTAATGAATGATCTTCTTCCGACCAATGCTGTTGTATCATATTCATGTAATAAATTCTTCAAAAAAAAAAAAACTCTGTGAATATTATGTTTAATCCATTCCTTATAAGAAAGAATTAGAATACTATTGAATGTAAATCATACTAAACAACTTGAATCATTTTCTGGGTCCAACTAATAAGGAGATACTTGAGCCAATTCAAAATTCGAAAATTATTTATTATTTGTCACTTAGTAGTTAGTATATGAATAATTTTTTTTTAGTAGTTATTACAATACAACGGATAAGTTTTAAGTAGATGATTAGACGAGGATAAAGATAGAGTCCGGTTTTCAGTGCTGATCCCAGCAACAATGTGAATCGTAGTTAAAAGAAAATCCGTTGGCTTTATAGACCGTGAGGGTTCGAGTCCCTCTACCCCCATGATAAAATTTTTGATTTATCTTGACATATAATTTTGTATCTGTTATAATAAATTGAAGAATGATATGATGTTCTTAGATTCGATGAAGACTTTAAATCCTCCATTTATACTCATGAAGTAGTGGTATTATGTTCTTAGGTTCAATAAGGACTTCAAATCCTCTATTGATACTCCAACAGAGTAGTGATAGGATGATATTAGGTTCAATAGAAACTTCAAATCCTCTATTGATACTAATATGGCATAGTAGTATGATGCTCTTAGATTCTTCAATGAAGTTGATGAAATCTTCCCTTGGCACTGCACTTATGAAGTAGTGGTATTATTTTCTCTTAGGTCCAATCAATGAGGACTTTAAATCTTACATTGGCTTTTTCAAAAGAAGTAATAGTGTTATCATGTCATTAGGTTTTTATTCTTCATTGGCTCTAACTAATGAAATAGTTAGGCTTTTTTTTCATAGTTAGAAATAGTAGGGAACATAACCACGAAAAATTTTTTTTTCCTAGTCAAGAGGAAATAGTAATAAAAAAAATACTAAAATTCTTATTAGCTTTTTATATCTAAGGAGTTAGTTACGAAAGGGACTTAAATCGTTCTTGTAGTACGTAAAATAAACTCCTCCTAGTAAGGGAGGAAAAATCCATAACGAAAGACGGTAATTATTTTCCATTTCTTATGGAAAATAAAGACATTTTTTTGACGAAGGTTATAGAACCATAAATCCCCATTCGTAGAATTATCCTCGAATTTTAAATTCTATCCCAACGGAATATTTCTTTCTTTGTTTGCGTTTTCTCTCCAAAAAAGATCTTTTCAAAGGAAATATAATGTGTTATATCACTAAAATTAATATTTAGTTACTCAAAACCTTAATAAATAGATAAAATAAAAATTTCTCTATTTTAAGGTTTTACCTTTTCTAATCAAAAGAATCCAAAATTTTTTGAGTTGTTACTAATAGGCGACCAATGATCCTTCGTTTATGTCTCAGATGTTGCTGAAACTGCTTCATCGAAAATTCCATTGGCTTAATTTGGCTCAGCAAAAGATTAAAAAGTCTTTTCTTAGTAAAAAGTCTTTTCTTAGTAAAAAGTCTTTTCTTAGCTAGTGTAAGGTATGAATACTCCTTCCTCATTATAAACCAGTCTTAGCTGAAGCATGGAACTGAAAAATTTTGTCTCTCAAAAACCAGGATAACTTCTACAGTTATTGGTAGAGCATAAATTTATTTATAAGCGAATTTAGAAGACTTTGGATCTAGCCAAAAAACCTAGAATTATTTGGTAAATGAAACATAATAAAGTATTACTTGGAACGCAAAAGCTCAGTGAAGACTCAAAATCCTTTTTGTTAATGAATTAATCGGTCATCCAGCTGGATAGGACTTTGAATCTTCTGCTCTAGCTTGGTGGAGCATGAGACGGCAAATCCTAGTCCGACAAGGATTTGTTGGACGAATTAAGGCGATCTAACCGAATGTAAAGCAACACAAATTAGAGATACTGCCTTTGACTCATAAAATCTAGTTGAGTGTCGGTAGAGCAAAAAATTATAAATCCCTTGCTCCACTAGCCGGGATAGCTCAGTTGGTAGAGCAGAGGATTGAAAATCCTTGTGTCACCAGTTCAAATCTGGTTCTTGGCAAACTATCAATAATTACATAACTTCAAGACGTATTTTATAAGTAGAATTATTTGATTAAATTTCATCATCTTTTTTATTTTATCTAGTCCCAATGTTTCCATCTCTATTTTATTCCGATGCTCTGGGTCTCAGCGTTGGCTCGAGAATTCAAAAGAATAAAGAATAAAATTCTCGCTCAATTTTAGAAAAAAATGTAATTCCTTATTGACAAAATGAATATAAGATTAATATAAGAAATTAAATATTACTTTTTTGCATATAATTTAAAGTGCTTGATTGGAAATATATAAACAATTTTATTCTTTTGTTAGAGGAAAAAAAAGGAGGGTATCTTGTAAATGGATAGAACTAAGCTATGCCATTGACGCCCCTCCTTCCACTAAGAGTAATTTTAAGAGTAATTTGTTCCAGAAATAATAAAGTATTATTGATGTAATATTAGAAAATAGTCACTGCACTAATTTATTACTATTGTTTTTATTTGAAAAGAATCCTGTAGCTCATAAGAATTAGGCACAATATAATCTTTGCGTAGTGGCCAACCAATCCAACTATCGGGCATTAAAATACGTTTAAGATGTGGATGATTCTTATAAATAATTCCCAACATATCATATGATTCCCGTTCTTGAAAATCAGCGCTTTTCCAGATCCAGAAAACAGATGGAATTTCAGGATCTTCTCTTGAAACAAAAACCTTTATACATAATTCTTCGGGTTGATCCGCATTATCTTGTACCCTTGTGAGATGATATACACTAACCAATGACCCCCCAGGGGCTACATCATAGGCGCACTGGGAACGAAGATGATTAGAACCATAAACATATAAAGCGACAGCTACGGAAGGCCAATCTCCAGATTTGATTTGTAGAGTTTCTATGCCCTGGTAATCAAAACCCAAAGGTCTATGAGCTAACTTATGCTTGGCTAGCCAAGTGGATAATCGACCCCGCATCTCATTATTATTACTACTAGTATTTGTAGAAGTAATTGCAGAAATATCTAACATATTAATAATTAGAGTTTTTTTAATTTGTTTTATGGCTCGTTTCTTGGTACTAGATTTTCTCCATTCATTGATTTTTGAAAAGAGACTGAGTCTTCATATTTATCAGTTGTTTCATCAAAAGGTACTTTCAAAGTAGAGTCCAATTCCGTTTTGGTAAACTGACGAAGTGATTGTTGACTATATTTCCCAGTACGAATATTAGATACAAATTTCAACTGATGATTTAAAGTGAAAAATCTATTTCCTTGTTTAAGCCTCAATTTATATTCATATGTTTCTTGGGCCATCTTCTTACGAAGTTTCATTATAGCATCTATAATAGCCTCTGGTTTTGGTGGACAACCCGGTAAATAAACATCTACAGGAATTGATTTATCTACTCCGCGAACAGTACTATAAGAATCTGTACTAAACATACCTCCTGTAATGGTACAGGCACCCATAGCAATTACATATTTGGGCTCAGGCATCTGTTCATATAACCTCACTAGAGAAGGAGCCATTTTCATGGTCACAGTGCCAGCCGTTATTATAAGGTCAGCTTGTCTGGGACTAGATCTTGGTACCAAACCATAACGATCAAAATCAAATCGTGAACCTATTAATGAAGCAGATTCGATGAAGCAACAACTAGTACCATAGAGAAGTGGCCATAAACTGGAAAGCCTGGCCCAATTTGAAAAATCATTAAAAGTAGTTAAAACAATTGAATTTGAAGTTGTCTGATCAAATAAAGATGACTCCATTAAATTTATCATCGGCTTGATAGAATTTTCTATTTCATTTTCACAACTAAAATATTTGTAAACTAAGACCATTCTGATGCTCCTTTTCGCCATGCATAAACTGAACCAACGATTGGAATTGTAACAAAAATTGAAGCTTCAACAGAGGCAGATATACCCAATTCATTAAAACTCATAGCCCATGGATACGGAGAAACTGTTTCGACATCAGAAATAACAAAAACTGGAGCAAACATATAATAACGAATCTGGAATTGGATCCAAGCATCTCCAATGGGTTCTATACCTGATTCATAGCTTGTAAACTTCTCTGGTCCTTTACTAACAGGTGCTAAAAAGCTGGAAATGAAAAAAGCTACTGGGGGAATAAGACCAGCTAATAGCAAAAAAAGCCAGAAATAATTGTATTTGGAGATCAAAAACATGAATATACTCCTGCGAAATAGATAAGATTATCCCATTTCATTTATCAAATCATTTCCTATTAAGGAATAAACAAAGTATTTACTATTATATATAGCTTGTTTGAACTTTATTAATTACTTGTTAAATTTTTATTACCGAACTTAGTAACAAAGTATAGGGCTATACGGATTTGAACCGTAGACATTCTCGGTTAAACGGTTCGATCATGTTTAGATAGATATGATTCGAATCGCTTTAAGAACTCAACATGCATTTTTATAGCATTGGGCTCCTTCTATTGACTAATAAAAAAATTAGTTAGTCTGCCATCCTTTTCTCTTTAAAGAGATAATAAGATGGCTCCGTGTGCTCAAAGACTTTTTTGAAGCAATCCCAAAGTCTTTCAAAGAAGTTTATCATGTTGACGTAGGTCCGCCTAAAGTTCCAGCATGGATTCACTCAAAAAGAGTTTCTATTGTTCAAAAAGAAAGATATGAGACTTTATACACCTTAAAGTTCATGGAACGAAAGAAAATAGAATATCTAGAGGTCCTCGTATTGTCCCCATCATGCTTCTTAGCGTTGAATATACCCATATTTTACCATATCAACCAAATTGTAAATCTAAGTAATGAACTTAGATTTTTGTTTATTGTCATGCTACTGTTCCCTTGGATCAATTGATAGGGTGAGACAACAATATTTACATAAGATCTTTTTTTTGAATCGGATGAATCGATAAACATTTCTGAGAAGCATTGGCGCACGTGTAAACGAGGCGCTCTACCGCTGAGCTATAGCCCTTTTCTTTCATATAATAACTTTATTTATAGAGTTTTGTCAAGACATATACTGCATCATACAAAGTATTTTAATAAGTTTTATTTCAATAAGTTTTATTTCAATAAGTTTTATTTTAATATTGTCACGACTCTGTTGCTTATGGGTGCAGAAATAGTTAAAATGAAAATAACCTACTTAACTCAGTGGTTAGAGTATCGCTTTCATACGGCGAGAGTCATTGGTTCAAATCCAATAGTAGGTAAAACTTATTAGATTCCATTGAAAAATCAATGGAATCTAATAAGTTTTAATAATCTCTTAATAGAAAGAGAATAAGTTTCCGAAAATTATTCGTTATTTGCTACTAAAAAATGGTCTAATTAGAAACAAAAGATGACGTAGCATCGATAGCTTCTAACCGTGCTTTAGCTCTTTTGAACGCTAAATTAGCCTCAATAATTTGTTTCTTACCTTCAGCTCGAGCTAGGTTAGTTTGAGCCATTCGAAAAGTTTCTTTGGCCTCTTGGGGATCGATCCCTGTAGCTTTTTCTGCCTCATTTACCAATATAGTCACTTGATTATTGTCTATCATAGCAAAACCGCCCATTAACGCCATGGTAGACCATTGTCCATTGATACGTATTTTTGTAATTCCTATATCCAACGCTGTAAGAAGTGGAGCGTGATTAGATAATATGCCTATTTGACCACTATTGGTAGATAAAATCATCTCTTGAACTTCCGAATTCCAAACAGTTCGATTAGGAGTCATTACACGAAGATTCAAGGTCATTTTTGTTAATTCTCCACTTGTGAGGTTGCAGCCTTTGTGGTAGCTTCATTAATATCACCTACCAAATAAAAAGCTTGTTCGGGAAGACTATCCAATTCCCCAGAAAGGATCATTTGAAAACCTTTGATTGTTTCTACGGGAGTAACATATTTACCTGGAGAACCAGTAAAAACCTCTGCTACAAAAAAAGGTTGTGATAAGAAACGTTCGATTTTTCGTGCTCTTGCTACGGTTAAACGATCTTCTTCTGATAATTCGTCAAGTCCAAGAATAGCTATAATGTCTTGAAGTTCCTTATAACGCTGCAAAGTTTGCTTAACTTCCTGTGCGGTTTCATAGTGTTGTTCGCCTACAATCCAAGGTTGAAGCATAGTAGGAGTTGAATCTAAGGGATCTACAGCTGGATAAATACCTTTGGCAGCTAAACCTCTTGATAGTACAGTAGTAGCATCTAGATGCGCAAATGTTGTAGCAGGAGCAGGGTCAGTCAAATCGTCTGCAGGTACATAAACTGCCTGAATGGAGGTTATAGATCCTTCTTTCGTAGAAGTAATTCTTTCCTGCAAGGAACCCATTTCTGTTCCAAGAGTTGGCTGATAACCCACAGCGGAAGGCATTCTACCCAATAAAGCAGAAACTTCGGATCCTGCTTGGACAAAACGAAAAATATTGTCAATAAATAAAAGTACGTCTTGCTTATTAACATCTCGAAAATATTCAGCCATGGTTAGAGCAGTTAAACCCACTCTCATACGAGCTCCTGGTGGTTCATTCATCTGACCATAGACTAGAGCCACTTTCGATTCCGAAATGTTTTGTTCATTAATTACCTTTGATTCTTTCATTTCCATGTAAAGATCATTACCCTCGCGAGTACGTTCCCCTACTCCACCAGATACAGATACACCTCCATGAGCCTTAGCAATGTTGTTAATTAATTCCATGATTAGTACTGTTTTTCCCACTCCGGCTCCTCCAAATAATCCAATCTTTCCTCCGCGACGGTAAGGAGCTAAAGGATCTACTACTTTTATTCCCGTTTCGAAAATGGATAATTTGGTATCTAATTGTGCAAAGGCTGGAGCATTTCTATGAATAGGAGATGTTGTGCCAACATCTACAGGACCCAAACTATCAACAGGTTCTCCGAGAACATTGAAAATTCGTCCGAGAGTAGCTTCACCAACTGGAACACTCAGAGGAGCTCCTGTGTCAATAACTTCCAATCCGCGTTTTAGCCCATCTGTAGCACTCATAGCTACAGCTCTAACTTTATTATTTCCTAATAATTGTTGTACTTCACAAGTCAGATTAATTTCTTGTCCCGCCGGATTTTTACCTTTAACTATCGGAGAGTTGTAAATATTGGGCATCTTACCTGGAGAAAAAGCCACATCTAGGACTGGGCCAATAATCTGAGTGATATATCCTACATTTCTGTCGACAAGTGTAGAAACTCCAAGAGCAAAAGGATTTATTTCCATAAAATTCTAATAGTATTAAATTTGTTTGGTTGTACCGATAACAATCTTTGATACCGAGTTTACCGGTTAATTATGAATAAAAGTTACCACCTTGATTTACTTATTCATATTGAGTTTATTTCTATTTTAGCTCATATTACTAATATTTGGCTCATATTCTCAATACGGAATTGTGAAAAGATGTCTTTCTACTAAAAGATAATAATTTTTTTCTTTTCCTCACAAAATGAAATATATAAATATTTAATTGAAATTGAAATCACATTAATTAGGGTTTTCTCTTTCTTTTCCTGTATCGAAATATGTAATACTAGTTCAGTAAAAATCATTTTTTATTAACCAATCAATTCGATACTTAAGAGGTTTTATATCAATATAGAAACCCTAGGAGGAAACAGAAATGAAAATTCTACTAATATTAAAGCAACTAGGTTGCATCACATATCAAAAACAATATACAATAATAATGTTTTACTATGAAGAGATGTCTATTCCTAAGAATAGTCAAGTCAATTAAGACGGATTCTTTGTTTTGTAAGAAATTTATATAAAATATCTCATTTGTCGAGCAGACCTCATCCTTGCAAGAGTTATTAATTGAATTGTAGGGAGGGACCTATGTCACCACAAACGGAGACTAAAACAAGTGTTGGATTTAAAGCTGGCGTTAGGGATTACAGATTAACTTATTACACTCCTAATTATAAGACCAAAGACACCGATATTCTGGCAGCATTTCGAATGACTCCTCAACCTGGAGTACCACCTGAGGAAGCGGGAGCCGCAGTAGCTGCTGAATCTTCCACTGGTACATGGACTACTGTTTGGACTGATGGACTTACCAGTCTTGATCGTTATAAAGGTCGATGCTATGATATTGAACCTGTTGTTGGAGAAAAAAATCAATATATTGCTTATGTAGCTTATCCTCTGGATCTGTTTGAGGAAGGTTCTGTTACTAACTTGTTCACTTCTATTGTAGGTAATGTATTTGGATTCAAAGCCTTACGAGCTTTACGTTTAGAAGATTTGCGAATTCCTCCTGCTTATTCCAAAACTTTCATAGGTCCGCCTCATGGTATCCAAGTCGAAAGAGACAAATTGAACAAATATGGCCGTCCTTTATTAGGATGTACTATTAAACCAAAGTTAGGTTTATCCGCTAAAAACTATGGTAGAGCTGTTTATGAATGTCTTCGTGGTGGACTTGATTTCACTAAGGATGATGAAAACGTGAATTCTCAACCGTTTATGCGTTGGAGAGACCGTTTCTTATTTGTAGCAGAAGCTCTTAATAAAGCTCAAGTCGAAACAGGCGAAATTAAGGGTCATTACTTGAATGCTACCGCGGGTACATATGAAGAAATGCTTAAAAGGGCACAATGTGCTAAAGAATTAGGAGTGCCTATCATCATGCATGACTATTTGACGGGAGGTTTCACCGCAAATACTAGTTTAGCCCATTATTGTCGAGACAATGGTCTACTGCTTCACATTCACCGCGCGATGCATGCAGTTATTGACAGACAAAAAAATCATGGTATTCACTTCCGTGTATTAGCTAAAGCATTACGTATGTCTGGTGGAGATCACATACACGCTGGTACTGTAGTAGGTAAACTTGAAGGAGAACGTGATGTAACTTTAGGTTTTGTTGATCTACTTCGTGATGATTATATAGAGAAGGACCGAAGCCGTGGTATTTATTTTACTCAAGATTGGGTATCTATGCCTGGTGTGTTGCCTGTAGCTTCAGGAGGTATTCATGTTTGGCATATGCCTGCTCTGACTGAAATCTTTGGAGATGATTCTGTATTACAATTTGGTGGGGGAACTTTGGGACACCCTTGGGGAAATGCACCCGGTGCAGTAGCAAATCGAGTTGCTTTAGAAGCTTGTGTACAAGCTCGTAATGAAGGACGCGATCTTGCTCGTGAAGGTAATGAGATTATTCGTGAAGCTTGTAAGTGGAGTGCTGAATTAGCTGCCGCTTGTGAAGTCTGGAAAGAAATCAAGTTTGAATTTGAAGCAATTGACACTTTGTAATTCAGTTAGTTCCATCAGTTTATTCCTCTATTTTTGTTTCGCTTCAAGTCCTTATTTGGAGGACTTGAAGCGAAACAAAAATAGAATAGAGGAATATTTTTGTCCGTAAAGGAATCAAGAAATCCAGCAGCTTGGAGAAATTACAAAAAAACTAGCTCTTTCGGTTAAGATTCTATTTCATATCAATAGGGTCTGTAGCTCAACGGATCAGAGCGCATGGTTCCGAACCATGAAGTCAAGGGTTCGAATCCCTTCTGACCCATCGAATAGGAATATGTATATTACATATCTTCCCATATTTTTATGATTGGAAAATCCCTTTATAAAGATTGTATAAAAAAAAAGAATTTCAAGTAGTGTTTTCTCATAACCCTACTTGAATCGTTTTTAACAAAGAAATCTACAAAAATTTTATTGGATAACTGAAAGAAAGTTCTATCATACTATTAATTATGTAAAAAAAGATGGGTAATTGCTATTCAAGCTTTTGATTAGATAATGATGTTCATGTATCAAATTATTCCATCTCGTATTTATTGTACAAATTAATAATGCGTATTTATTGTGCAAATTAATAATGCGTATAAATAGTAATCATATCATCTTCATTATAAAATTATAAATAATATTTTGATAATCGAGTTTATATAGTAAATCTTTCCAGTGAAAAAGATGGAACAAAAACTTTCTTTGAAAGTATGAATAAATATATATATGTTTTTTCTTTCAGAAGGATAAGGAGAATTCATGTCTTTAATAGATTGGTTTGAAGATAAACGTAAATTTGGTGGATTAGTTGGGGCTTCTATTGAAAAGGCTACCAAAGGATATGTTTTTAGTGAAAGAGAAAAAGACAGATATATAAAAATTGATACTACTAAAGGATTATGGATTCGATGCGACAACTGTGAGAACATGCTCTACGTTAGATTTTTAAGACAAAACAAACGTATTTGTGAGGAATGTGGATATCATCTGCAAATGAGTAGTACGGAAAGAATTGAACTTTTAATTGATCGTGGCACTTGGCATCCCATGGATGAAGACATGATTGCTCGAGATGTTCTCAAATTCTATGATGAGGATTCTTACAAAAATCGTATTATTTTTTACCAAAAACGAACAGGTTTAACTGATGCTATTCAAACAGGTATAGGTAAACCAAATGGAACTCCTGTTGCACTTGGAGTTATGGACTTTCAGTTCATGGGAGGTAGTATGGGCTCTGTAGTAGGTGAAAAGATTACTCGCCCTATTGAATATGCTATTGGAAAATCACTGCCATTAATTATTGTGTGTTCTTCTGGAGGAGCACGCATGCAAGAGGGAACTCTGAGTTTAATGCAAATGGCTAAGATTTCTTCTGTTTTACAAATATATCAAGCGCGGAAAAGATTACTATATGTAGCAATTCTAACATATCCTACAACTGGTGGAGTTACTGCAAGTTTCGGTATGTTAGGGGATATTACCATTGCTGAACCCAAAGCATACATTGCATTTGCAGGTAAAAGAGTAATCGAACAAACATTACGTCAGAAAATACCTGACGGTTTTCAAGTAGCTGAGTCTTTATTTGATCATGGCTTACTCGATTTGATTGTACCGCGTAACCTTTTAAAAGGTGTTTTGAGTGAAATATTCGAACTCTACAGATCTGCTCCTTGTAAGGAACGTAACAATTATTATTTTAGATAATTTTCATGTTCCGCCATTTCTTTAACTTATTATTATTCTTATATTTTATTTTTACTACTATTCAAGTGTTACAATCTCTTCGTATACGAAGAGATTATTATACTAATATAATCTCATTTGAATTTTAATATTTCAACAAAAAGAAAGATATTTGACTTAGTTTGGATTCGGAAATAAAAGGAAATTGAATAATTATATGGAAAATGATTCTTTGAAAGCTTTTTCAATTCATTTGATGAGAAAGAAACAAAGTTGTAATACATTTATTTCATGTAAAAGGTATAATCCACTTCTTCATATTTTTTCTTTTTCTTGAAATTATTAAGAAAGAACTCTATTATTTAAGGTGATTTTTTATGACAGCTTCTTACTTACCTTCTATTTTTGTGCCTTTAGTAGGTTTAGTTTTTCCAGCAATTACAATGGTTCTTTTGTTCATATATATTGAGAGAGACGAAATTGTATAGAATTCAAAGGAACACAATCTTATCGATATATTCTAATTCTATATTTGGAAATAGAGAAACGAACGTCTTTGTTTTCTAGTCAATAAAGCTTCAGGTTGAAATTTTTATCATTTGATATGAAAAACATCCAATTTAGTCTTTATTTATTGTCAAAAATTACTTATATCTTTCGAAGAATAAGGATTAATGAAATAGAATAAAATTTTTATTATTTTGTGTTTGAACAAGTATAGTAAAAATATTTTCTTATTTATTTTGTATTTAAACAGATATTGTAAAAGAATCTTCTTTTGTTTTTACCATTGAAGAATAGGGTTTGATTCAAGACTATCCTTCGAAAAACAAGAACATATCTCAAGTATTGGTTTCTACATGAAGAATGAAAAATTTTTTCTTACTATAAAGATATTTTTTTTCTCTATAGTAAGAAAAGTTTTTTTGTACAGATTGATATACAATTACAAAAGAGTAACTTCCGAAGTAGAAAAATATTTTGAGTAGAAAAATATTTTTGCTATTCCGTCCTATAAAAATTAACAAGATTTAGGAAACTTTGTTATGAATTGGCAATCCGAATGGCTTTGGGTAGAACCTATAACGGGGTCTCGAAGAATCAGTAATTTCTGTTGGGCTTGTATCATTTCGTTGGGTGCACTAGGATTCTTTTCGGTCGGAATTTCCAGTTACTTTGGTAAAGATTTAATACCCCTCCTGTCATCTCAACAAATTGTTTTTGTCCCACAAGGGATTGTAATGTGTTTTTATGGTATTGCAGGTTTGTTCCCTAGTTTCTACTTATGGTTTACAATTTTATGGAACGTAGGTAGTGGCTACAACAGATTCGACAAACGAAAAGGAATTATTTGTCTTTTTCGTTGGGGATTCCCGGGAGAAAATCGTCGAATTTGTATTCGATTCTCCATGAAAGATATTCAAGCAATACGTATGGAAGTTAGAGAAGCTATTTATCCTCGTCGTGTTCTTTATATGAAAGTGAAGGGTCAACAAGATGTTCCTTTGACTCGTATTAGTGAAAATCTAACCTTAAGAGAAATGGAAGAAAAAGCTGCCGAATTGGCTCGTTTCTTGCATGTATCAATTGAAGGACCTTGAAAGAAACCTTACTTGAACAACCAATGGATATTTTTTTTTTCAGTTGTTAAGTAATGAATGAACAAATATGGAAAAAGAAAAAAAAACAAAATTTGAAAATAAATTCAAAAAATTATTTCTTATGCAGTTTCTTTTTTATCTTCCTCATGCAGTTTTATTTTATCAAGGTATAAATAAGTAGCACTTATGATGAAATTGAAATCATACTGGTGGGAAGTTTTTTTGTGGTTTTCAGACACTCCATCTCGTTCTTTAGAAAGAGCTTATGAAGCTAGCAAACGAATACAACATATTAAAAAAGATTATTTGTCTTACAAATGTTCGGTTCCATCCCCAAGACATTCCTGGCAAGTCATCATTTCATATATAAATACAAAATTAAATAACTTCGTATTCATAATATATTGGAGTGTTTTAGAATGCAAAACCAGCATTTTTTTACTAAATATTTTTAATAAATCAAGATTGGTTATATCAGTACCAAGAAATTTATTGTCTTTTCCAAAGTTGTTGATAAACATTCGTTTCTTTCTCAACGCTGATAAACGACTTCGTGTTCTGCCACAATCAAATTCTTATAATATTTGGTCATACCTGTTAAATATTTTACTTTCTTTTCCTGTTTATAAGAAACCAAATTTTTTGAAAAATACTAAGTTAATAATCTTTGAAAATAATGGATTCGAAAGTGGGAATGGAAAGAACCCTCAGAACAGAACTTATTTTGTTCCAAGTGACTCATCTGAGGAAGAATCGGATAAAATCAAACAAATGAATAGAAAATTAGCTTGGATTGAGGCAACTTTGAATGATTTAGATAATTGGAAACGTTACTACTCCCTTTCTTCCTTTTCATTTAAAATGGAGGATGTTCCGGAAGAAAGATCATCATCTCCTTCAGAGTCAGATTCAAGAGTTACCACAATAGCAGCCTATGAATCTATAGGTCTTGTACCTCGTTCCATAACCCGTACTTTATCCAGATTTCAAACAGAGTTGACAGGCCAGTCAAGTTCATTAGTACTTTATGAATTTCGATTGGCTAAATATCAAGCACTAGCTTCTCTACAATATATTGGATATTTAGTATTTATCCCTTGGGGAATTTCTTTTTCTTTAGGAAGATGGTTATTGGAACCTTGGATTAAAAATTGGTGGAATATTCATCAATTCCAAAATTTTCTTAATTATTTTCAAGAGGAAAGAGCCTTAAAAAGACTTCAAGAGGTAGAAGAACTCCTTTGGTTAGATGAAGTAATGTCAACTTCTTCGGAAGTTCAGTCGCAGGATCTTAATATACAGATCCATGAAAAAACGATTCAATTAGTAATGATGTACAATGAAGATAGTATTCAGACCATTCTACATCTATTAACAGATATAATATATTTTGTTATTCCAAGTGCTTCGTTCATTTCAGGTAAAAAAAGACTTGCTGTTATGAATTCTTGGATCCAAGAATCATTTCATAGCTTGAGTGATACAATGAAAGCTTTTTTTATTCTTTTATTAACTGATTCATGTATTGGGTTCCATTCGCCCCACGGTTGGGAAATTTTAATAAGTTCTCTCTCCGAACATTTAGGATTTGCTCATAACAAACATATAATATCTTGTTTTGTTTCAACTTTTCCAGTCATTTCAGATACAGTTTTTAAGTATTGGATTTTTCGCCATTTGAATCGTATATCTCCTTCGATTGTAGCCACTTATCATACAATGAATGAATAAACAATAGGTTGCTTATACTTCTTATCTTATTCCAAAGTAATGTGTTTTTCATAAAGTAAAGACTTTCGGCTATTTATAAAAGAATGAGAATTAATCCTAAATAAGAGTAGCATACTTTTGATTCTTTGCCTTTATTTTTATTGTTACTGTAATAGCAAAGTTGTGGACATGGGTAGCTATAACAACTAGGGCATTGGAAGCACCCGACTCGTGAAAATATTTGAAACAAGTAATAAAACCATGCAAAACAGAAATACTAATGACTGGATAAAAAAGTTGGTGACTCAATTGATTTCGGTTTTAATCGTAATAAATACGATAGCTTGGCCTTCTATTCTGAAAGCATATCCAATTTATGCGCAGCAGGGTTATGAAAACCCTCGAGAAGCTACTGGACGTATTGTATGTTCCAATTGCCATTTAGCCAAAAAACCCGTGGATATTGAAGTTCCACAATCTGTGCTTCCGGATACTGTATTTGAGGCAGTTGTTAAAATTCCTTATGACATGCAAATAAAACAAGTACTTGCTAATGGTAAGAAAGGAGCTTTGAATGTAGGAGCTGTTCTTATTCTACCTGAAGGATTTGAATTAGCTCCTCCTGATCGTATTCCCCCTGATATTAAAGAAAAAATAGGTAATCTTTATTTTCAGACTTATCGTCCCGATAAAAAGAATATTTTGGTAATAGGTCCTGTTCCTGGTAAGAAATACAGTGAGATTGTCTTTCCTATTCTTTCGCCAGATCCTGCTATTAATAAAGAAACTCATTTTTTAAAATATCCAATATATGTAGGTGGTAATAGAGGCAGAGGACAAATTTATCCCGATGGAAGTAAAAGTAACAATACGGTTTATAATGCTTCAGCTACAGGTAAAATAAGCAAAATCTCACGTAAAGAAAAGGGCGGATATGAAATAACGATTGAGAATACATTGGATGGTCGTCCAGTGGTTGATATTGTACCTCCGGGACCAGAACTAATTATTTCAGAAGGTGAATTAATTAAGGTTGATCAGCCATTAACTAATAATCCTAATGTAGGCGGATTTGGTCAGGGAGATGCAGAAATAGTACCTCAAGATCCATTACGTGTTCAAGGTCTTTTGTTATTCCTTGCATCAGTTATTATAGCACAAATCTTTTTGGTACTTAAAAAGAAACAGTTTGAAAAAGTCCAATTAGCTGAAATGAATTTTTAAGTTCAAATATTGAAAGTTTGCTAATGTGCTTGATTAATAGAATTCTCATTCTTTATCGATTGCTAATGCATATAACAAGATCAGATTTAGGTTATACATATTTGTATGATACAATAACAGTTCCTTTAAATATTGAAAGCCTTGAATATTATTATCCTTTTCCTTTACTGAAGGAGACTATTAATTACTGGGGGTACACATCAACAAAAATATGTGTTTCAAAAGAGATGACTCAGCAAGCATCGAAACATATAAATCAACTTACTGAATGGTATTTTATTTATAATATATATTATAAAAAATCTTCTTTATATATTTCTAATATTTTTCAAGAAAGAATGAATCGAAGATTGGATAAATATTATGAATCAAGAACTTATGGAAGACGTATTATAAATATTTTTTCTTTACTCAAAGAAAATAACCCTTGTTCTTATGGAAGGGAATATTCTAAAACAGTTCCACAACCATATGAAAAAGAAACTGAAGAATTCTCAGAAATATCAAAATTTTTTGATTTGTTTTACCGAGAAGATTGGAGTCAATTCTCGTATCGAGGTACCAGAAGCCAGTGATTTTTATGATCTTACTTATAAGGAATATGTTCTGCATATTTCTCTATAAATTGTTCTAGCTCATAAAAAGTGGAAAGCAGATAAATTAAATATGGTATATAAACATGGCTCATATTGCTTATCACGGAAACATATGGGATCTTTCCGGCAAACTTCTTGAAATGGTTCATCTCAATAAACAGATGTTCTTCCTTTTGACTCGAATTTTAAAAGCTATAAATCCCATATTTTTAATATGGGATTTATAGCTTTTACTTTAACCTTTACGGAAACAAATCATTCACTAATTTTGTTTGGAAAAAACATTATCTAATTATTAAGTAAGATCATCATTTTAGAAATCATTTTCTATTTCCATGAAAGAAAAGATTTATGATAAACCGATTAATTCTTCTATTGAAATATGCTCAAGAATTTACATAATATAGAATATAATGTCATTAAATAATAAAAATATTCTTAATTGATTTATTATTTTTATTTCAAATTATTAGATAAGATTGATGAAATAATAGAATTTTCATCAATCTTATAATGTTTTATTAATTCTTTCAATTCTTCATCGGAACTAATGAAAGATTTGTTTATAATAAAACCTTACTTTTTTCGAGTAGACAGACTCACCCCTACGTGTATATGATTCCTTGGAGAGGTTTTTTAATCAAAGAGGTCTAGTTCATCCATTCAATTTTTGACTTATTATCAATTTTTTTACTTCTTATAGGGATGAACCCAATCCGGAGTATGAACCATAGGAAAAGATACCTACTAAACTGATCACAAGGGTACCAACTACAGTACCTATTAGCCACAGGGGAATTCTTCCGGTGGTATTGGCCATTCATTCTACTCCCTTTTACATTTATTAGGTGATTACGACTCCATAACATAAACAGTCACAGACAATTACAATATTAGATCTTTTTTTATGGATGAGGCAAAAAAACTTTTGCTGCTATTAATTGAAAAAGTAATTAGAAAATGAAACAGCAAGTACAAAGATTAGTAGCAACCCCCAGTAGAGGCTGGTACGATTTAATTCCACACTCTGTTTGTTCGGATTTGGTGTCGTCATAGCTTTATTATGCCCTAGATAGAATTTATCGTTGAATAAATTGCATTGCTGGTATTGATCCTGAAAAGAAAACTGTAGGTACAGCTAGTCCATGAATGGCCAGCCATCTAACTGTGAAAATTGGATAAGTTCTATCTATAGTCATTGGTACCTCCTACAAAGATCTAGTGAATTCGTCGACTTGTTCTAACGAATTGAAACGGCCAGTAATTAATGGAATTTCTTGTCGGCTCTCTGTGAAATACTCATTTGGCCGAGGGCTTCCGAACACATCGTAAGCCAAACCTGTGCTGACGAATAACCAACCTGCAATGAACAAGGAAGGTATAGTAATACTATGGATTACCCAGTATCGAATACTGGTAATAATGTCGGCAAAAGGACGCTCTCCTGTATTCCCAGACATGGTTAGCTCCGTATTATATATATTTGTAGACGCAAGGGGAATTAATCCCTTGAAAGATTGAAACCAGAAAATCTACTGATATTTTATTCCAACCTTGTTAGGTTGTCAACGCAATACCAAGGGTATCTTTGAAGCATACTAGACTAGTATAGCTAGCGTCCCTCCGACGCAGCAAGACAACTTTGATTCAATGGATATATGGGAAAGAAAAAATGAAACAAAATCTATGCAGTTGAGAAAAAAAAAGAAAACAATCAATATTTATTATAGCTGATGTAGAATATGAAAGTAACTTTCATATTCCTGCGTAACATTATGCTTGCACAGATGCAAATGATTCAGGTTGTAAAAATGACGTAATAAAGGGTATGATTACTAATGCTGTGCAGTGCTCTAATAGTATTGAGGGAACACAATTCTATTTTGAAGACCGAGAAATATTTTGTTCGGATGAACGAATAAGTGTTCCTGTGTAGTCCCTAGGAATGAAAAAAACTAAGTATATGATGGGGAATTATTACAATTAGTGATAAAATGGAAAATACGTAAAACTATATATAGGGCACTATAAGATGAGTTTATGGGATCTAATAAATACTTCTGCAATCTCAGCAGGTTCTGCTTCGTCGGCTTTAGACTAATAAATTTCAAATTATTCATCAGTGTAAATGAAAATATTTATGATTTGACGAATGAAGTGGATATTCTATTTAGACATCCCAACGTAAATTTAATAAACCTTTTCCCTATGGCTGTAGAAAAATTTTCTATATTACAGGTCGTGGATCATAGTAGTTATGAATTATGTTGTGAATTATGTTGTAGGAAGGAATTAACGAAACTGGAAAAAAAAAACAGTGAAATAGTTGAATCAAGATAATTTTGTAGTAACATCAAGGGTTCCTTAATTCATAAAAAACTTATGGTGAAATTATGGCATCGTTTGATACAATGTAGGAACGTTACTCGAGAGAGGGGGGGGGAGGTACACGAAATAATAAATAAAAAAGCACAACGTAGAATGGTAATTGCTAAGCTTGATATCTTGATATATCTTGATATATCAAGATATGAAACTACTTCATACTTGATTTCAAGTATAAGTCTTTATTGAAAGAAAGAGGGGGAGCTACATTCTTATTTTTCTCTTCTAAAGATATTATATATTATTCTACTTTTTACCACCAATGCGATTGGGTATATTCAATTATTTTAATAAAATTATGTAAAAAAAAAATGCAAATGGTGATGCCAGGTAATTAAGTGAAAATTTGTAGAGTTTATTCAACTTGTAGCTATTGAGGAAAAAAAGATTGCGTTCCGTTATTTATTAATAAATATTAATAAAGGAGGTTTTACGTCAGGAACTGGTTTTATTTCCGAATCGCTTTACTAATTGAGAGATCAATAACTGGTAGGAAATAGTTATTCAAGGTAATAAGTATCCGAATAACATACGGTTTCTTTCTTTCCTACAAAAGAGTTTCTTTCATATCCGTTTTGTCACTTCATAAAAGTGATTAATAACTAATATGAATAAATAATATCAATTCTAAATTCTATACTTTGAATTATTTATTTGTTCGGGTCATGAAAAAATTGAAGTAATTGCTTCATAGGAGTGTATACTAGATTTGTTACTGTCATTGATATTTTTTTCTTATGTCCACCATACTCAGCTATTCCGGATTCTTATTGGCTGCTCCAACTTCAGCTCCAGTTCCATTTATTGGATTGAATAAGATAAAAATCATTTAAAGAATAAAATAATGATGAGATATTTCAAGGTTTAGAAATTGACATTGTATTATCTAATGGCCAGATAATGGTTATTGAGATTTATAGCAAATTCAGGTACTATTTAAACTAGATATTGTTCTTGTCAACTAAAAAAGAGAAATAAAATGGTTGAAGCTCTCCTATCTGGAATTGTATTAGGTTCGATTCCAATAACTTTAGCTGGATCATTTATAACCGCATATCTACAATATCGGCGTGGTGACCAATTAGATCTTTGATCGAATTTCAATTACGTTTATCGTCTTAAAATTGCCTCCCTATTTTTCCAGGGAGGTCTAATAAGTTAATAGATTTAGCTATATTAATAAATTTGATCGAGTTCGAGTTTTTATAATATTGTAAAAGAAAAAAGAAATACTTTCAATTTGGAACAATTTTATTATCATAATCACGCTCTGTAGGATTCGAACCTACGACATCAGGTTTTGGAGACCTACGTTCTACCGAACTGAACTAAGAGCGCTTATTTTGCGTAAAGAAAAATAAGACACAAAAGACAAACAATTTTTTTTATTTTCTGTATTTCACAATCTATCTAATAACTACTGCTAGTACTTTGTAAATAATTATTCGAAATTTCTATTTAAGATTCAGGGTAGGGATGACAGGATTCGAACCTGCGACATTTTGTACCCAAAACAAACGCGCTACCAAGCTGCGCTACATCCCTCCCAATTGTTTTATCCAATATGATTGTACCTCATTGAAAGTTTCTTGCCCACATCTTTTTTACTTCCATGTGTTTAATAGTTCTTCCTTGTGTTGCAATTAAATATCAAAAAATTTAATTAATTTTGCTACCTTTGTCTTTGTAAAATGAAGGGTTTGTACAAACGACACGACAATATTATGTATAAAAAAAAATTATTTTAAATTGGCTTAGTTTTTTTATCAAAAAATCCGTGACTACTAACTCAATAGAATTTCTTATAGTAATAAATACAAAAAAAAAAGAGTTTTTTATGTCTAGAATTTTTTATGTCCAGAAATGAAATAAACAGATAATGATTTTTCTATTTACATTTAATAGTATTTATTATCGTATCTAACATCATATAGTGAGTATAAAAACAAGATTTTTAATAAATCATTTATAATATTTACTATTAATTCATTTCTCGTAGTTAAAAATAAATAGTAACATAGATAAGAATAAATTTAGTAAAATTAAATACTAATTGATTTATAAAAGTTAAGCAAAATTTCAATAATAAAGAGATAAAAGCAAATTTTTCTATTAATGAAATTTAATTATTCTTTATATGAACCTTCATAAAGAAAAACAGAGATTTTTCAATAGATTCATAATTTAGTATAATTTTATTAAATTCAGTGAGAGTTTCAAATAAAAAAATAATTTAAGAGGGAGGAACCTACAGTGCAAGATGTAGAAACATATCTTTCCACAGCGCCTGTTCTAGCTACGTCGTGGTTCGGATTATTAGCTGGTTTATTGATAGAAATCAATCGTTTTTTTCCAGATGCTTTGGTTTTTCCTTTTCCCTAAGAACTTGTTACTATCACTTCAAGTTCAACTATTTTTGAAATTAATTTATTATAAATTACTAAAATATTTGAATTAATAAGTTCTATCATAAAATTATTCGGGTTCAAATATGAGAAAGATGATATTGAAATCATCAAAAGTATAGAAAATTTAATAATTCTATTTCTAATAATTAAAGATTTTTTATTACTATTTAAGTTCAGTAAAATAAAATCTTTAATTATTAGATTTCTTGCTATGAGATTTGAAATCCATTTGTCCCTTTTAATTAGTATTGGAATAAATAGAAACTATGGCTAAGACTAAAGATGCAAGAATAACAATTATTCTAGAATGTACTAGTTGTTCTCGAGGTGATAAAAAATATCCGGGTGTTTTTAGATATACTACGCAGAAAAATCGTCGTAATACACCTACTCGAATAGAATTAAAAAAATTTTGTCCTTATTGTTATCGACACACAATTTACAAGGAAATAAAAAAATGAAAAATAAACAGTATTTAAAGGGTTTATGAAACAAGCCATGAACAAATCCAAGCGATCTTTTCGTAGACGTTTGCCACCAATTAGATCTGGCGAAACTATTAATTATAGAAATATAAGTTTACTTCGCAGATTTATTAGTGAACAGGGAAAAATACTCTCTAGACGAATGAATAGGTTGACCTCAAAACAACAACGTCTAATTACTATTGCTATTAAACGAGCTCGTATTTCAGCTTTGTCACCTTTTCTTAATAACGAGAGTCGATCTAGTACCAATTACTAGCAATGAATAATTACTAATAATAGATTTTATTTTTTAAGATAAAAATGAAACGAGGAATCAGAAACAATTTTTTATTTTTCTTCATTTGTCATAAAGATAATTTTTAGGAGATTCCATCATTGGAACATATATTTATCTTTTTTTTTTTCACTTAGCAATTTTTTTGATGTTTCTACCTCCCCGGAATTCTATTCTGGGGAGGAGTTTCTATACTTAATCTTTTCTCTATTATTCGATAATTTTTTTTAAAATTGTGGAAAAGCTATTAATATCTAATATAGCTATTTGTGCTAGTATTTTACGATTCAAAGAGACTTGGTTTTTATATAAATGTCGAATAAATTTAGTATAAGAAACTCCATTATTTCGGGCTGCTGCATTGATACGAGTAATCCACAAACGGCGAAAATCTCTTTTTCGTTTACTTCTATCTCGATGAGAAGAAGCCAAAGCTTTTATTATTTGCTGGTTACCGGTCCGAAAAATTGTTGAATGAGCTCCTTGAAATCCTGATGTAAGTTTCATAATATTCTTCCTACGTTTACGAGCCACAGAACCACGTTTAACTCTAGTCATTGGTGCTTACTCTTATTAATCACAAATATTTAGGTAAAAGATACCACATGAAATTTAAAACATATTATAACGTGTATAATGACTTAGAGATTGCATAGATAAAAGGGTGATGAGCAGAAATCCTAACCGGAATAGATGGGGAGATATAAGAAATACAGTTATTTTGTTGGTCAAAAAAATAATAATTTCATACAAGACTACCACCTTCTTTGACCTTCGATTATGAAAGCCATTGAAATGGATAAGATGCCAGCAAGCAGGGCACAGAGATCCGTGACTCGGGAGTTGTTGTCCGAGCCGCCCGAATTGGTTGGTTCAATGGGAACATTGGATTCAGAGACGGGGGAGGAGCTATTCAAATACATATATGCAAAATGGATGAGCATTAGCCTTCATATAATAAATATTCCCGATATGCACAATTGCATCGGTTTTCAGCTATATCGGTCTAATAAGCATTAATATACTGACCAATAATGGGACTGACGAAGCGAAGTGTCTCCCCATCGGATTCATTCTTGTCACAAGCTCCAATTTATTTGGCAATAACTTAAATAAGAACCTAAAGAAATAAAATGACCTTCATGCTAAGCTAACAAGGGTGTGATCCTCCAGAGGATTCTCATGAAAAATCCCAATAAAATGGGGGGATTACCTCCAGATGATGAGTCTGGAAATAGACCCTGTATTCCCTTTATCTCCCCCATACCTTTACTTTGTCCAATGGAAGACTAGCTCCAATGGAAGACTAGTTATTTGGGAATGGAATGTGTATATGCTCCTTCCTAACTCTCTTGAAAATGAAAACTGGGTTTCATCAATTAAATCCATCACAGCCTCGGACCAGAATGAGCTCAGTCATGAAGGAATTTCTACTGCACAGCCTTCTGAATAGGAATATCTTTGAGATAAACATAATGCGAGCTTTACTATTTACGAAAGAAGATCCTAGTCAGCAGTTATATATAGAGCGCTGGAACTATCGGAAAATTAACCTCTGCTGATCCGCTAATTAATTAAGATCCTAGAAGACAACTTGTGCGCTATGCATTTTATAAGACTTCTAAATCCTGAACAAGTTTGAGATAACATAATTACAAAATAAAGTACTTATTTTTTTTTTTTTTCATAAATATTCAATTAATGGAGATATAATGGTATGATGTATGATTGCGGAAGAAGCAGAAGAAGCAGAAGAAGCAGAAGAAGCAGAAGAAGCAGAAGAAGCAGAAGAAGCAGAAGAAGCAGAAGAAGCAGAAGAAGGAGCCATCTATTCCATAATAAATCTTAGTAACCTGTCAATATGAACCGCTCAGGCTGAGTGGGACGCAACAAGTTCTTACGGAATGTTCATATCCAGAAACTACCGGAGTGGTAACCAATAACATTTTGTTGGACAAAATCTTTATCTTTGTAAACGCGCGTTAGCTTCTTAATTGATTGGGCTCTCTCTCAAAGCCTGACAAAAACATAAACAAGGTTGTTGAAGAGATAAACTATAATAGGGTGTGTATCCAATTTAAAATGCCCGAAAGCTAATTTTTATTGGGCGGAAGTACCTGGTTGGTTTCTTATATGGATCCCATATGGATCCTATTATATACGTAAGCGAAGCTATCTTTTTGTACTTTTTTACAAATCAAATATATATTGATGTACTAAGCTCGGAATTTAATAGGGCTCAGAGGAAAAGGGGCAAGTAAGTATACAAGTATTACAAAATTTGACTGGCCCGTACTTGACTTCAAAAAATAAATTATTCAAACCATAAAAAAAGTTTTGCAGATGGTGGAGTCATGGGATGACTACCCACATGCGAGGACTATAGCAATAAAGATTTACCTTCGACTCGGTTCCTTAAGAACTTACTTGGGTTACCCATCCAAATGAATCTGAGTGTGAGCAAAGTGATGGCGCTGTATACGAACAAATTCATAAATACCATATAAAAAAAAAGGTTGATGGGTGTACAGAGGCTACGAAAAAACTAGCCAGCATGCTAGGAGCGGGACCACGTAGATACATTCCCATGCACGGATCTAATATACATTGGAGATGCAATTACTAAGGAGAGTACCAGTCGGGATAAGAAAGAAGAATAAGGTGATGAGTGGGTCTGCCACCTACCAGCAGGGGTTAGTTAATTGAATCGAAGCAGAATGGCCCGCTAGAAACCTACGACGACTCTATCGAACAAATTAAAGAAACATACCCGAATATATTGCCATGTGCGACTCGTTGGTTTACATATCTTGCGTGAGTACAGGTAAAGAAGGCATACGTAGATTATAGATTATCTTAAACCGTATCTTGGACATATATATCGGGTTTTCCAAGATTAATAACGAGAAGTGTATATTAGATGTGTATTAAAAAAGAAATTTGCCTGGGGTACGAGGGAGGTAATATCCCCACGAATATAGATATAATTATGATCTCAAGAGTGGACCAGTTTTGGTCTTCCCTAATTGCCCACCCACTCAATAAGATCTACTTTCTTTTTACTATCCTTTGAAAAAAAAAAAAGGACTAATCTTTCTGATGTAGGAAATAGAGATTCCCATGGCTTTTGCTTTTTTAACCTTCCCATTCATGAATTTTTTGGGTTAGGCACCTCCTCAGTAGCAAGGAATGTAACCTTGAACTAAGAAAAATCATGGATTTCATCGTTTCTATAGTTTCTCCTTCAACGGTAAGGTCCTCTCTATATGCCGGAGCCAAAACAAAAATAAGAATGTTATCGATAACTTGTATAGTTTCCGATCTCCAGCTCTACCCAAAATTGAGCAAATAGTCTTCTTGCAATAAATAAGACTTATCTATACAGTAACGGCATGTAATCTTGAGGGTTGACTTGGGTAGCTGACCCCATCAGTCCGTTTTTGCAGCAATATAATAAGCATAATAGTTATGCCTTTAAAATTGCATTTTATTTCTTGCTTAATGGATTGACAACCATTCGCTACCATTGAAAAAAAGCTTTTCATCCCACATTAAGGTGATTGGTTTTGCACCGATGGAAACTACAAATTCTATCTCCAAAAATATGGTAGATGATAGATCCGTATTTTACTATAATAAGAGGGTTCTTCCGCCACACCGATCCCTTGCAATATTATTTAACTTTTGATCTAAACGAGTCACACATACACCCTAGTACATACTCCTCTACGCTGAGGACACCCCTGAAGGGCGGGGGATTTGGTTCCATTTTCTATGGGCTGTCTCCGATTTCTGATAAGTTGTTGAATTGTAGGCATCTCGAGTGATATGTAAAAATGACTGGTTTGGATTAATCCCAACCATAATAATAATTTTTTTGAATTTATAGACTAAATTTTAGAAGTTTCTTCTTTTTCTTGAATTTATAAAAGAATTATATATAACTAAATCAAGATTTTGTAAATTTAGTTATTGGAGAGTTTGAAGAAGTTTCTACAGCTACAAGATCAATAACACCATAAATTTTGGCTTCTTCTGCTGACGTAGAAACATCTCTTTCCATATCTTCAGAGACTACCCAGAAAGGTTTTCCTGTTCTTTGTGCATAAACTTTAGTAATGCAGTCACGAATTTTCGAGACTTCTTCCGCTTCCATGATAAATTCTCCTACCTGTCCCTCATAATAGGAACTAGCAGGTTGATGAATCATAACCCTGTTAATAAATGCTTATTTACTTTTGTTATTCCTTTATCCAAGAATGTTAAACAAATGAATTTTAATTAACCGTACAAGCATTTTTGATGCATACGGCTCCATAATAGATTATATTACTGAATGACAAACTTTTATTTATTTTTCTCGAGTAAGTAATAAAATTACTAATTCTTTGATGGCATTAGATAATAATTAAAAATATTTATTGAGAAAACCAAATAAAATAATCTACATACCATTTTTTTCTTCAAAAAGAAATAAGATACTATAATGGTTCTATTGCTTTATATATATCTTCTTTTCATTCAGCAATCCCAAAGTTTTTTTTATTGATGTAATATGGCCATATTTCGTTTCTATCTGGTACCCCATTTCCTATCAATGAAAAAAAAGGGTTTATGACGCTAGAATAAACCCAGGAAATAGAATATTGAATTAATTCAAAAATAAGAAAGAATATTATGGTTGTGTTTACTATCCTGATACTTCAAGTTTTCTTTGCAATATGTCTGTATCAAGCTTTATTTATATGCCATGCTATTATTACCTTTCATTCCTCGGTGCAGACATAGTCTCTTCTTACATCATTTTCTCATCCATGAAAAACCCATTGGCGCAAAGCGTGAGGTAGTGCTATACGTTTGGTAATTTCTCCTCCGGCCAAGACAAAAGATCCCATTGAAGCAGCTAATCCCATGCAGATGGTGTGTACATCTGGTACTACGAATTGCATGGCATCATAAATGGATATTCCTGCAAATACTGCTCCCCCCGGAGAATTTATATATAAATACATGTCTCTACTGTCATCTTCTCCATTTAGGTACATCATAATACCAATAAGTTGATTTGCAAGTTCATCATCTACTTGCTGGCCTGAAAATAACAATCTTTCTCGATAAAGTCGGTTGACTAGGATAGTTTGATAGTAGTTTTTCTTCCTCCAGAACCGTACACGCACCTTTAAGTGCATACGGCTCAAGTAGTTGAAAAATATTCTCTATTACTTAATATATGTTTTCTATGAACAATTTATTAGTTATTAAATGTTAGTAATTTCTCTCCCAAAAGATGAGAAAAGCTTTTTTCTTACCACTCTTAGTTCGAGTTTGTTTTTCTTCCTAAAGTTTTTGGTTTTACTTCATTCCCAACTTGTTGAACCACCTGTTAACTGATGTATCGCTTTATTTGATTCAATAGTTCCCGTTACAGCAGAATCGTCTCGTTCTCAATTGGATCTTCAATAAAATCCTTAGGTTTATGCTCTACTTCGGGGAGATATTTATCCAATTATTACTCGCACATATAGAACAAGTAAAATTACTGCCATTTTTTATATTTTATATTTGTTACGAATGCTTGTTTATATCATTCCATTATCACAATTGAATGATTATTTCTCGATCAATTACTATTCTTGGAATTGTTACGAAGCCTAAATACTTTATTGGTCTGAGCTAGCCATAGATTCCCATGATTGATGAATTTTTTGTTCCATTTTATTCGGAAAATCTCACGCTTTGGATTATTGATAATTGAGTCAATCCTAAGTGGGGTAAAAGCATTTCAATTGGAAGAAACGACGGGAAGATTCCATACAACCAAATGTTTAACGAGTCGCACTATACGTCAATCCAAATTGCATCTTCGTCTCCAGGGAGTCGAAAGGGCACTCTCGGAACACCAATGGGCATTTTTTTTTTCTCAGGACCAAATATTGCCCTCTGATACGAAAGCGTAACTATAAAAAAAGAAAGATAAATGGTATGAATTATTTAGACTAATGAAATGTCCAATAATTTGACTAAAACGTGCAATAATTTGTATTTAAGTTTCATGAAAAAGAAAAATTTTGGTGTTACAGTTTCACTCTACATATACGTATGGAATTGAATATAAGCCTCTGGCTGTTTAAGATAAACAAATGTAATGGTAAATGAAGTGGCTTATTTATTAACGGGTTGATTGACATTTCATATTTTTACGAGACTCTATATTCCATATTTTGTTATTTTGTTTTCGGAATAGAAAATGGAAATTACAGAATGAAATAGGAATCAATGAAGAAAAGAATAACAACAATCCGTCAAATTTTTTAAAACAAGAATTTATGAGACTCGTTCCACAATGATTGTCTTTCTCGATAGTGAATTGAATAAATAACTAAGTGGAAGAGATGGAACATTATGCACGAATCAAAGGAAAAGGGGAATTTTTGATGATAGGAAATACAAAAAGTTGTGGTAAATTTTTTTCTTAATATTTTGGTCAATGACTTTATATGAGTTTCATTCCATGGGTTTCGTCAATAGAAATGACTAACGAACATAATACTACATATAGAAATTTCCAAAATTTTTCATGGTTCGAGTCAATATAGCGATGCCAATAACGAAACTTATTCATCTATTACATAAATATCGGATTTTCTTCATTAGGAAATGTACTATGAATGTTGAGAAATGGTAACTTCGAATAGATGACGAATATATAACAAATTCAAACTTCACTCTTGAGTCCTGGGTCATGATTTTGAATAACTAAACCATCAAGATAAAAAAATGCTTTATCCATTATACATATAAAGTATACTGCAATTTTTTATTAAACCAAGCATTGTGCTGAACTTTTCGATTATGCATTATTTTCTATTTCATATTCCCAGACGTGTGTGACCAATCTCTCTATTGCGATGTTAAATGGATAGATGTTAAACTATTTCTGCTTATCTTTATTGCAAGAGATAAATTGGGTGTCTCGTTCTTTGGCAATACTACATAACTATAAATCATGCTGCGAACTCTTGGAATGATCAAATGAAAGTCCAACATCGTAGTAATTTTTTTAGTTTTTAAACGTAAAAAAGTCATATGGTGTCTACCTATCTTTGGGAAAGGGAAAGGGGGACTCAAATGGGTTTACCTTGGTATCGTGTCCACACTGTTGTATTAAACGATCCCGGTCGTTTAATTTCTGTACACTTGATGCATACTGCATTAGTTTCTGGTTGGGCCGGTTCAATGGCCTTGTACGAACTAGCAGTTTTTGATCCATCCGATCCTATTCTTGATCCCATGTGGAGACAAGGTCTGTTCGTCGTGCCATTTATGACTCGGTTAGGAATAACAAAGTCATGGGGGGGTTGGAGTATTACTGGAGAAACTGTAAATGATGCAGGTGTTTGGAGTTATGAAGGCGTGGCGGCTGCACACATTGTGCTATCTGGTTTGCTATTTCTAGCTGCTATTTGGCACTGGGTTTTCTGGGATCTGGATCTGTTCCGAGACCCACGTACTGGTAAACCTACTCTGGATTTACCTAAGATCTTCGGAATTCATTTATTTCTTTCAGGAGTACTCTGTTTTGGATTCGGAGCATTCCATGTAACAGGTCTGTTTGGTCCTGGAATATGGGTGTCCGATCCCTATGGATTAACCGGAAAAGTACAACCTGTAGCTCCAGTGTGGGGAGCTGAGGGCTTTGATCCTTTCGTTCCAGGGGGAATAGCTTCCCATCATATTGCAGCAGGTATTTTAGGTATATTAGCAGGTCTATTTCATCTTAGTGTTCGTCCCCCTCAACGATTATACAAAGCATTACGTATGGGGAATATTGAAACTGTTTTATCTAGCAGTATTGCCGCTGTGTTCTTTGCAGCTTTTGTTGTTGCTGGAACCATGTGGTATGGCTCTGCAACTACTCCAATAGAATTATTTGGTCCTACTCGTTACCAATGGGATCAGGGATTTTTTCAACAAGAAATAGATCGAAGGATTCGATCCAGCAGGGCTGAAAATCTTAGTTTATCAGAAGCTTGGTCCGAAATTCCCCAAAAATTAGCTTTTTATGATTATATTGGTAATAATCCAGCTAAAGGGGGATTATTCAGAGCAGGTCCAATGGACAATGGAGATGGAATAGCTGTTGGTTGGTTAGGTCATGCCGTCTTCAAAGATAAGGAAGGACATGAGCTTTTTGTACGTCGTATGCCTACCTTTTTTGAAACATTTCCAGTAGTTCTGGTAGATGAAGAAGGAATTGTGAGGGCTGATGTCCCATTCAGGAGGGCAGAATCCAAGTATAGCATTGAACAAGTAGGTGTAACTGTTGAGTTTTATGGTGGTGAACTTGATGGGGTTAGTTTCAGTGATCCTGCCACAGTTAAAAAATATGCCAGACGCGCTCAATTAGGCGAAATTTTTGAATCTGATCGCGCCACTCTAAAGTCTGATGGTGTTTTTCGTAGTAGCCCAAGAGGTTGGTTTACTTTTGGTCATGCCACATTTGCTCTTCTCTTTTTCTTCGGACATATTTGGCACGGTGCCAGAACCTTGTTCAGAGATGTCTTTGCTGGTATTGATCCCGATTCAGATGCTCAAGTCGAATTTGGAGCATTTCAAAAACTGGGAGATCCTACTACTAAGAGACCAGTAGTATAACATTGTTTTGAAACCGCTTATTATGTGTTTCCAAGATCCAATCCATCTGTGATAGATCAAAAACATTTGAATCCTCTTATTTTTTCAATAATAGTACGAAAGTTATCTTCATTTTTTTCACCATACAATCAATTTTATGGAAGCATTGGTTTATACATCCCTGTTGGTAGGTACTTTAGGAATAATTTCTTTTGCTATTTTTTTTCGGGAACCACCCAAAGTTCCAACCAAGGGAAAAAAATAATTTTTTTTTATGGATTATTAGGAAAAGAATAACAAAAATACTATAAGGAAAAAAGAATAATGGAGAAGAACTAATGACCTTCCCAAACCGACCTTTCCAAATTAATAAACCTATCTGGTGGTTTTTTCTGGTGGTCTTTTCCAGGGAAGGTCGGTCAAACTAATCCTCATGTTCTTCAAAAGGATCTCTAAGTTCTCCAGAAGGTTGCCCAGAGGCGGTGTACAAAGCATAACCAGTGAAGCTCACAAGTAAACAAGATATGAAGATAGCGACTAGGGTTGCAGTTTCCATTGTTAGGTAATCCCAAAAAATGGTTTGTTTTCATTTCCAATATAATAGTACAAAAAGTTAATAAATCTCAACTAATGTAATAAATCTTATGGCTACACAAATTAGTGATATTTCCAAAAAAACCAAAGTAAAAGCAACTGGTTTAGGAAATGTATTGAAACCACTTAATTCGGAATATGGTAAAGTAGCTCCCGGATGGGGAACTACTCCTATTATGGGTGTTGTAATGGCCTCATTTGCAGTCTTTTCAGTTATTATTTCAGAACTTTATAATTCTTCTGTTTTATTGGATGGAATTCCAGTAAGTTGGTAATAAACGGTAACTAAAAAGTATTTCCAAAAACCTCAGCCTTTTTCATTTTTTAAATGGAAGAAAGGCTGGGGTAAATCAATTTCAGTAAATAGAACAATTCACAAATTGTTTGTTTTTTTTTCTTTCAAATCTAAAAGAAGGGCCTATTTATTGCAGATTGATTTTTTCCTTACGGTAGTTTAATCGTGTCATTCTTGAATCGAAGGATCTTCGGAATATGGGTGTGCGACTCGTTTGAATCAATCATAGATAGTACAAAATAATTTGTCATTTCTTTCTATGGGATGATCTTATCTTGCTGGGTATCAAATTGGATGATTCGCATTCGAAGCGCAAGACTCATAGAGACATTTGAGAAGATTTAAACTATGGTTAATTTAAGTATATATGCTATGCAAGCTTCGTTATCAAAAATGAAATAAATAGTAAAAAAAAATTTTTGTTCCTTACTCATTTTTTTTACTATTTATTAGAACTGTGCCCATACCCAAAGAATAAGAAAATATTTTTTACTTTTGAGCATATTTTATCAAGTTAGTGACGATAAAAAGGTTTTTACCCATTGTACCTTTTTTAGGAAAAAGTCATCGGAGTATAGTAGAAATCTAAGGTTTAGTAATATTTATTAAGATTCTAACAAGATAATCTCTGAAATTTGTTTTATACCATTATTTTTTTTTTCAATAGAGAAAGGAAAAAAAAATATATATATATATATAATATATATATATATATGTATATATAAATGAAAAGGGAAAAGATCGTTCAAAAAGCCGACAATACAATATTCATTTAAGGAGAAGAGCTAACTTGAAATTAGGGCAATGATAAACATTGAAATAAATAAATAGATATATATTGACATGATATTATCACGAGAATTTCACCTCCGTTCTTTCTTATAAAAAAAAAATTAGCAATTATTTAAAGAAGTTGTTTTTCTTAATAACCAATAAGAAAAAAAAATGTGTTTTTGCTTAAGCCGTATGAAGGGAAACCCTCACGTACGGTTTTATGAGGGGGTATGTAAAAACCTATCTCAATAAAGTATACGATTGGTTTGAAGAGCGTCTTGAAATTCAGGCGATTGCAGATGATATTACCAGTAAATATGTTCCTCCCCATGTCAATATATTTTACTGTTTAGGGGGAATTACATTAACGTGTTTTTTAGTACAAGTAGCTACTGGTTTTGCTATGACTTCTTACTATCGTCCAACTGTTACGGAAGCTTTTGCCTCTGTTCAATATATAATGACTGAAGTCAACTTTGGTTGGTTAATTCGATCAGTTCATCGATGGTCGGCAAGTATGATGGTTCTAATGATGATTTTGCACGTATTTCGTGTCTATCTCACAGGAGGATTCAAAAAGCCTCGTGAATTAACTTGGGTTACGGGTGTAATTCTGGCTGTATTAACCGTATCTTTTGGTGTAACTGGTTATTCTTTACCTTGGGATCAAATTGGTTATTGGGCTGTTAAAATTGTAACTGGTGTACCTGAAGCTATTCCCGTAGTAGGATCTCCCTTGGTAGAGTTATCACGCGGAAGCGTCAGTGTAGGTCAATCCACATCGACTCGTTTTTATAGTTTACATACTTTTGTATTACCTCTTCTTACTGCTGTGTTTATGTTAATGCACTTCCTAATGATTCGAAAACAAGGTATATCAGGTCCTTTATAATATAAGTAAAAAATAAACAATTAATTATTAAGGATGGATTAATATTCCTAATACTTCGTCAATAGCTTTTTCATAATTATTTTATTGCCATGAATATTTTACTTAAATTTAAAAATATTTTATGGATCTTTTTTCTATTTCAAAGCATCCTTGGGTTTGGACCAATACTTGGAAATAGATTTTTTTCTTAGAGAGAAGATGGATCACGGGAGTGTGTGACTTGAATTATTTAATCGGCTATGCGGATACTTTTTCAAATCCGTCACATCAAATAAGATGTGTCTTTATTCCGATTTCCCTATTAGAAATAAGAGGGTTAAAACTTGGGTACGAAAAAGAATAAAAAGAGAAAAAGAATTATTTCTATGATCAGATTCAGAAATAGACTTCGTAAAATCCAGTAAGTTAAAGTAAGGTATATATTACTAATGCATTCTATTCTATAAAGATCTATTCTATAAAGAAAAGAATATGGTAAGAAAATGCAATTATTTCCCCTGCATTTTTATTGAAGTATGTACCATCGAAGCAAATAAAGGATCTAAGGAAATGGATAAATAAGCCAAAGTATTAACAAGTTAATACCTAGTATGTTTGAAAAACTTGGAAGTTCCTTTGCACTTTGCAGAAAGAGAAGCAAAAAAAAAAGAAAAATGTCATTCATAAGGTATAAGACTGTCCAAAAAGCATATTGATGATTAAAATTTTCATTCTATAGCTTACTTGGATAATGAGCGAGCATATAACTTGAAATGGAGTTTACTTGGTAGGAAATCCAAAAAAAAGTATTAGATTTTTTGTGAAATACCTGCCTATATTTAAAAAGACAAAAGGAAAGATTTCAGTTATTATTGTTTGAGCCGGATGGGAATAAATCTCCATGTCCGATTCTTTGGGGGGGAAGCAATAAAAATTATTGATTACTTACCTATCCCAGTAACGAAAAAACCTGACTTAAGTGATCCTGTATTAAGAGCCAAATTAGCTAAAGGTATGGGACATAATTATTACGGAGAACCTGCTTGGCCTAACGATCCTTTATATATCCTTCCAGTAGTAATTTTAGGTACTATTGCATGTACCGTAGGTTTAGCAGTTTTAGAACCATCAATGATTGGTGAACCTGCAAATCCATTTGCAACCCCTTTAGAAATATTGCCTGAATGGTATTTCTTTCCAGTATTTCAGATACTTCGTACAGTACCTAATAAATTATTAGGTGTTCTTTTAATGGCTGCAGTACCTGCAGGATTATTGGTAGTACCTTTCTTGGAAAATGTTAATAAATTTCAGAATCCATTTCGTCGTCCAGTAGCTACAACAGTTTTTTTAATAGGTACTGCAGTGGCTCTTTGGTTGGGTATTGGGGCAGCTCCACCTATTGATAAATCGTTAACTTTGGGTCTTTTTTAATACAAATCATTCAACCTTTTTAATTTCAATTAAAAAAATTATTGAACAAAATTTTGTTTCTTTGAAATTCTAATATCTAGGGAGGACTTGCTTCGAAGCAAATAATCCCTAGATTATCAATTTTATAAAAAAATTTTTTTTTTCAATTTTGAGAAATAAAAGTTATATCAAAACAAATCCCAATGGAGTAATTTCATTTTCATTTTTTATTATGGTTTCCAACTAATTGAAGTATGTATACATTAAATAATTAATGTTTTGTTTCATACTAATAAAAAGAAATAATTAATAAGCTTATTTAGAAAACATTGAGTTTATTTATCGTAGACATATTCCAAAACGTTTTTGCAAAGCTTCTAATATTTGTTCAACAGATTTTTTTCCAAAATTCTTCATTTTCATTAAATCATCTTGACTATAATCCAAAAGGTCTGATATTGTATGTACATTAATTTTTTTAAGAAAGTTATAGGCTTTTGGGGGTAATTCTAATTGTTCAATAAAAATATGTTTGAAAGTCACTTTTTTTGCCATTTGATCTACCGCGATCGACACGGAGGGATAAACAACAACATGAGGTTTTTTAGATTCATGTATATCTTCTCCTTCAGAATCTTGTTTTCCCTTTTCCGCATGTAAAAAGGGTAGAAATAAGTTGATTGAACTTCGAGAAGCTTCATAAATTGCTTCTTCGGGAGTGATACTTCCATTACTCCATATCTCAGACAAAAGCATTTCTTTCATTATCCTTTTATCATGGCTTTCGAAACAATGAATACTATAATTTACATTTCGAATAGGCATAAATACAGCATCCGTAGGAAAATTACCATCTTGATATTCCATTATGTTTTGTCTACGATATCCACGATCCTTTTCAATTTTTAATTCAATATTCAAATTGATTTTTTTAGTAATAGTGGCTATGTATTGCATAGGATCAATTGCCTCAACACAGGTTGGTAATTCAATGTCCTGAGCAGTTACTCTTTTAGGTCCAACAATAGAAATAAATGCTTTTTGAGTCTCAGAAGATTCGCTCTTAAGCACGATTTCTTTCGAATTAATCAAAATATCATGTACTGATTCTTGAATACCATCTATTGTAGAATATTCATGGGTTATGTCCTTGAATTTTGCACAGGTGATACATGTTCCTTTTACTTCTCCAAGCAATGCTCTGCGCATGACCATTCCTATAGTATTAGCTTGACCAATTTTGAGTGGGGATAAGATGAAACGACTATAATAAAGACGTTCACTTTCTACTTTGGATTCAAGACACCTCCAGTATGCAGATCCAGCAGGAAGTGGTATTAGACTCAGGTCTAAATCATTCATGAAATAATTATTCCTTTTTTTTCTATTTTATATTTATATACGTCTTTTCTTGGGAGGTCTACATCCATTATGTGGCATAGGGGTTATGTCACGTACGAAACTTAGTACTACACCACTTTTACGAATAGCTCGTGATGCTGTGTCTCTTCCCGGACCCGGACCTTTTATTATAATTTCCGCTTGTTCCATACCTCCTTGATCAATCAACATACGAATAGCATTTTCTGCTGCAGTTTGAGCAGCAAATGGCGTACTTTTCTTTGTACCTTTAGATCCACGGGCACCGGCAGAGGACCAAGAAACAACCTGTCCTCGTACATCTGTAACAGTCACAATGGTATTATTAAAGCTTGCTTGAATGTGAATAATTCCTTTTGGTATTCCACGCTTACCTTTGCGTAGACTACCTATTTTTTTAATAAGTCTTGGCATTGTTTTAATTATGTATAAATCTATAATTATTCTACGCAAATTTGTACCAAATTACAAAATTATTAAACAAAATAAAAATATTGCAAAAGTTTATTATTCGTAATTTTTTTCTAATCGATTTCTTAAGTATATTATCCTTGTCTTTGTTTATGTTTCGGATTGGAACAAACTACCATAATTCGCCTCCGTCTACGAATTAGTCGACAATTCTCACAAATCTTACGAACAGAAGCACGAATTTTCGTTTTTGTAATTCCTATTTCAATATAATTACTAATGGAATGTAAACTCTTCTTATGACAATACTGTTTTGTGTATTACTTTTACTATTTGATACTATCAAATATTCAAGGTAATTTTTTATCTAATCATTCAATGATTTGGTATTAAATCGATAGGTTATACGTCCCTTAGTTAAATCATAAGGACTTAATTCTACTTTTACTCTATCCCCAAGTAGTATCCGTATGTAATTACGTCTAATTCTTCCTGAAACATGGGTTAAGACCTGACATCCATTATCTAGATAAACTCGAAACATGGCATTGGGAAGCGATTCAATAACTACACCTTCCATGTCAATCAAATTTTGTTTTTTCATTAAGGGGAAAATCTCCTTTCATTAACTAATATAAATAAATATATATATATAGTATTAGTTAGTTTTTTTTTCGAAGATATTCTCCGTTCCGTACGGAATGAATTGAGAATTCAATAAATTACCACACATAACATAGTATTTCTCCTCCAATTTGCTTTTGTCGAGCTTCTCGATCCGTCACAATTCCGTAAGAAGTTGAAAGAATTACCACTCCCATTCCACCTAAAATTTTAGGAATTTTTTGATGATTATAATACAATCTTAAGCCGGGTTTACTAATACGTTTTAAAGTAGTTATGTATGGTTCTCTTTTCCTTCCTCGATATTTCAAGGTTAAAATCAAAAAAAGGTTCATACCTTCTCGAAGTTCCCCAAGATTCTCTACAAAACCTTCCTGTAAGAGAATTTTTCCAATGCTTTTAGTAATATTAGTAGCTGGTACTCGAACTGTTTCTCTTTTTCCTAAGTTAGCATTCCTTATAGAGGTAATCGTATTGGCAATAGTATCGTTACTCATTAAAATTTTTTACTATTAGTATAAATAAACATTTCAAGTCTTTTTGAAAATGATAGGAATATGCCTAAAAAAATATCTGGATTAATTCATAAAAGTTTATATAAATGTTTATTTCTTGAGTGATAGATAGACACAATGGAATAACCGGCAAATTTAAGTAGTTAAAAAGCCAAAATTTTTAATATTTTCTTCTTTTTCGATTCAAGAGGATTTCGGTGCATTGTCCGGTAGGATAATTAACAAAAACTTAACAATATTTATTTTAATGCACAGTTATAAACATTGTATTTATCCAAGTTTCTAATCATTCCAATTATTTATTGGAGTATTTTTAATCTGAAATAATAGATTTATTATTATTTGTAATACTTCGGGAGCCAATGAAACTATTTTAGTGAAATTGAATTCTCTTGATTCTCGAGCAACTGGACCAAAAACTCGAGTTCCTTTAGGATTTCCCTCTTGATTGATGACCACTGCTGCGTTGTCATCAAATTGTATTATCATTCCATTGTCACGTTTAAGTTCTTTACAGGTACGTACAACTACAGCTCTAACTATTTCTGATTTCCGAAGAGGCATGTTTGGTACTGCTTCCTTAACTACGGCTACAATTACGTTACCAATATTTGCATATTTACGATTACTAGCTTTTAAGATTCGAATACACATTAGTTTTTTAGCTCCACTGTTGTCTGCTACATTTAAATAAGTTTGGGGTTGAATCATTTTTTTCTCGAAATAGAATATTCCCCCTAAAAGTTTTTATTTTCTTCTTTGGGGGTTGTTAAAAATAGAATAGGTTAATTTATATATTAAAATTTTTTAATTATTTCACAATGAAAAAATATTGCATTTCTATTTATATAGAAATTTCTTGGTTCTGTATCTTTGTAGGTGCAGCCACAATAATTTGAGTACGTATAGGCATTTTGTACGCAGCTATTCTCATAGCTGCTCTAGCAATAGTTTCTGGTACTCCACTTATTTCATAAAGTATTCTACCAGGTTTAACAACAGATACCCAATATTCTGGGGATCCTTTTCCCGAACCCATACGTGTTTCTGCAGGTCTCATAGTAATAGGTTTATCGGGGAATATACGTATCCAAATTTTACCGCCACGACGAGCATAACGAGTAATTGCTCGTCGCCCTGCTTCTATTTGTCTGGATGTAATCCAAGCAGGCTCAAGTGCTTGAAGGGCAAATCTTCCGAAGCAAATACGATTGCCTCGAGTAGATATTCCTCTTAATCTTCCTCTATGTTGTTTACGAAATTTCGTTCTTTTAGGGTCATAGTCGATGACTTTACTTGTATATCATCTCTACTTCAAAACCGGACATGAAGGTTTTCCTTCATCCGGCTCCTTGTGAATAAGACTATAGATAATCCTGTTCCATCAACAAAATAAAAAATAAAAAAAAATTAAATATTTTTTTTTATTCATACAGAGATACAAATTAATTCATTTTCAATCTGCAAATTAGTTTTTTTTCACATAATTCTTCCATCTAATAAAATAGTGCAATCCTATTTATATCTAATTCTATTTTGTAATGAAATTTTCACAGGCGAATATTTACTCTTAAATATTGACTTTTATAAAATTGGCTCAAGCCGATTGACTCATAGCTTTTTTAATCGTAATTCCATTTATTATTGGTTTATTTCGCCATCCTATCTAATGAACAAATATAATAAAATATTGATTTCATTTGTTCATAGGTTCCATCGTTCCCATAGCTTCTAAGTTTTTCACGCTTAGGTTCTTCCTCTGCAGTGGAGCCTTCCATTCGTTTCCCTTAGAGTAAATTTACTTAGTATTAATCGACTCAAGGCTTTTCTTTTTCATTTCGGAATCTAAAACTTTTAAATAATTCAATGATTTGATTTAATTCTATGCTTTATCACACTGCTTTTCGAAGGTTTATTTTCTTCACCATACGGTTCAAATAGAAAAAATATTGAATTATTCTATTTTTATTATCGATACTACTGAATAGTTTTTCGCTTCACAAAATTCATTCTATTTGTTTTTGTGGAAAACCCTTCGAACCAATATAACCTTACCTCGTAATTGGTTTATGAGATTCTAGTAATATGAAGGAAGCAATGAGTTAGTTCTTAGTGTAAACTAGAGATTTTTTGGTTTTTAATTAATCCCTCTTCACTATTCTTTAACTTCCATTTGAACGAGTCGCACACTAAGCATAGCAACTTTTTTTTGAGATGTTATTTCAATAGAATTTCAATGATGAATATAATTGTATATTTGTATGTGCATATAAAAAAAAATTGGAATTGATTCAGATTTTCAATATCAGAATACAATAAATGAAGAAGGTAATTTATTCTTCATCTCGAAAAATCCAGATTTTTATTCCTAATACTCCATAAATAGTTTGAGCTGGATAATAACAATAATCAATATGAGCTCGTAGAGTTTGTAGAGGTACTCTACCTTCTCTAGCCCATTCAACACGAGCAATTTCAGTTCCATTAAGACGTCCTGCAATCTGTATTTTAATACCCTTTATATCTGTTTCTTTTGCCAGTTCAATGGCTTTCTTAATAGTTCTTCTAAATGCAATTCGGTTTTCTGATTGTACGGCAATATACTCTGCAACTATTTTAGGTTCCCCATATGGTTTTACTATTTCTGTCAAAGTGACGTGAACTCTTCGAATCTTAGAATTCAATAAATTTTGTTGTACATTCCTTCTTATTTGTTCAATTCCTTGACCATGACTTTCTATCAATAAGGCCGGAAATCCTGTATGTATCTCGACTAAAAGTAAATCTGTTTTTCTTTGAATTTCAACACGAGCAATTCCTCCATAATTTGAAGAGTTCCTTATATGTTTCTGTACATAACTATCAATACAATTACGTACTTTTCCATCTTCTTGAAGAAACCTGGAATAATTCTTTGGTTTTGCAAACCAATGAGAATGATGATTCTTGGTTATGCCCAGTCGAAAACCAAGTGGGTTAATCTTTTGTCCCATGCATTTCTTCCTCTTTCAATTATATTAGCATAATATTATTTTTATCATTTTTCTTTCTATACAGATTTATTTTTTAATATAATAGTTAAATGACAAGTAGGTTTGTGTATAGAAGAACTACGTCCCTGAGCTCGGGGTCGTAATCTCTTCAAAAAACTACCTTCATCTACTTTAATCTCACTTATAAATAAATTAGCTTTGCTCAAGCCAAAATTACTATTAGTAGTTGCTACTGCAGAGGAAATTAACTGCAATACGATAGGACATGGTCGATAAGGCATAAATTCCAATAAAATAACTGCCTCTTCATATGAGCGACCACGAATCGGATCAATAACTCTGCGCATTTTAAAAGCCGACATACGTATATTTCTAAGAATAATTTTGACTTCTGGATTTGAATTATCCATTACATGTTACCTCTAGATTAACGACGAGATTTTTTATCATTTTTTGCATGTCCCCGAAAAATTCGAGTAGGTGCAAATTCTCCTAGTTTGTGCCCTACCATACGATCCGTTACATAAATGGGTAAATGTTCTTGTCCATTATGAACAGCGATTGTATGACCAATCATAGTTGGTACAATGGTAGATGCACGAGACCAAGTTACTATTACTTTCTTTTCCTTTCCCATATTGAGATTTCCAATTTTCTTCAGTGAGTGATAAGCTACGAAAGGACCTTTTTCTAGTGAACGTGTCATTACCAGTTACCCTCTGTTTTTTGTGCTTAGTTCTTTTTTAACTATTTCTACGACGACGAAGAATCAAAGTATCGCTATATTTATTATTTTTTCGACTTCTTTTCCCAAGTGCAGCATGACCCCAAGGGGTTAATGGTTTTTTCCTACCAATTGAGGCTCTGCCTTCACCACCTCCATGAGGATGATCTACAGGGTTCATAACTACTCCCCTTACTTCGGGACGTTTACCCAGCCAGCGTTTAGATCCAGCTTTACCCAGGGTCCGATTATTATAATCAACATTGCTCACTCGTCCAATGGTTGCTAAGCAATTTTGAGATATTGAACGAACTTCTCCAGATGGTAATCTTGATGCAGCCAATTTACCCTCTTTTGCAATAAGCTTTGCCACAGTACCTGCTGCTCTAACTAATTGTCCACCCCCTTTAGGTGTTATTTCTATGTTATGTATAGTCGTGCCCAGAGGCATATTGGTTGAAGTAGACTTTTATCCATCATAAGTAAAAATCTCTTCCCGAACTGTACAAGCCTTTCTCAAGGCATACAGCTTTCTAGATGTACAAAATATTACTTATCCAATAAAAAAAATTATTTTGGACAAATAAATGGAAAATGAATGAACTTTCGAAGATTTATTTCCTTTCACATCCCAGGTCCTATTTCCCATCATCTGGCTTATGTTCTTCATGTAGCACAGAACGAATGACTTTATCAAATTACGCTAACATATTTTTATGTTTTGGATAACTTAGAAGGCATATTCAATATCAGTTTTTTTTATTGTAAAGATATATTCTCACTGTTTAGCTTCGAATTCGCCTTTGACCTTCGAATCGAATGTGAGTGACTCATTTATTGCAAGATATTTGTCTAGAAACAAGGGTTGCCCAGTATTTTTTATGCTTTAAACAATAAAGTTTTCTTCATATTATCTTATCTTTCAAGTCAATAATTTGATTGATAAAAACAAATTATTGAGCTTTATTACACCCGCTATTGTTCCTTTTCAGTTTCCTTTCAAGGTTTTTTAACTATACGTAGTACAGCTAGATCAGTGATAGATTTATAGGTTTTGCTTCAAACCCAATTGTTTGTTCCCAATTACGTAAATCAATAATTCAAACCGCACTCAAAGGTAGGGCATTTCCTATTGAAATAGGAGCTTTTGGACTGGAAACAATGGTATCTCCAATTTTTACTCCTCTTGGATGTAAAATATATTTTTTTTCGCCATCCTCATAGTGTACAAGACATATGTACGCATTACGATTAGGGTCATATTCTATAGTAACAATCCTTCCGGATATACCTCTTTTATTTCGTTGAAAATCAATTTGACGATACAAACGTTTGTGACCACCTCCTCTATGTCGGCTAGTAATAATTCCTCTGTTATTACGGCCTTTTCTATAAGTATAGCCAGAGGTTAAATTCTTTTCAGGTCTGGATCGAACCATTTCTTCAAAACTTGAAACAACTGATCGATTGCGTGTGCCTGGAGTATAGGCTCTATAGAAACGGATGGCCATATTAATGGATATTCAGGAATAGAGACGAAAATAAAAAAATTATTCGTTTGAGAATAGCGGAATAGAATAACCTGGTTTAAGTGTGATAATCATTCGTTTATAACGAACTGAATGTGCTATTATTGAACCTATATATTTTTTTTTTCTTGGGGGTCGATGACTATTCATAGCCTTTACTTTTACATTAGAAAATTTTTCAATCCAACGTTTTATTTCAGTCTTATTAGATTCCAAATCAACGTCAAAACTATATTGTCTTTTCTCCAGCAAACGAATAGACTTTTCCGTAAGTACTGGATTTTTTACTTTATCCATGATTTCTTCTATTCCTTACAAGGTTTTTGTTTAGAAAAATAAAAACAATATGTATTTGTCTAAGTAATTGTAACAATTCTTATTAATACAGTATAGTTTTTTTATACATAAAAAAAATCTATTTAATTTCAACTTTATTAGAATATTCTTAATTATTTAGATAAATATATTTTTTATTATTTTCTCTCCATGCATCCAGCAGGAATTGAACCCGCGAATTCTCCAATTATGAGTTGGGTGCTTTAACCATTCAGCCATGGATGCTAAATATATTTAACTCAAATTACTTGGTATAGTATATACTTGTACCAAGTGAAAAGTTTTTGATAAAAAAAATACGAGTAAATTGGGAA